TAAGTATATAAAGAAACTATTATGGAATTTATGCCATGTATCAAAGAGAAATATTTATATCCATAGGTAATAAACTCCTATATTTTTAACTCTGGGGCCTATTTCATTAGCCCAAGCACAAAGGGACTGATTGAAACCCTGGGTTAATAACCTTATTTCAGGCTGCGCTATTTATAAATATGCTAAAGCTCTTTATTTTGAAGTTTATTTAAGAATTGTAAACTTACTATTTACTATAAAATAATTATGAAAATTGTCTTGCTGGGCCTCCAGTAACGCACAAATTTTCATATCTTAGAAATTAAGGGAGCTGCTATCTCTCAGATTGTTTGCTTATTGCTTTATAAAGTCGCAAAGTAAACTGTGGGCAAAGCAGAATATTGGGGGTAACTTCCTATAAGTTACATAAGCTCTAAGAGAAATCTAATCTCTAAACGAAGTGAATTGAAATATCTTAGTAACTTCAGGAAAATAAATCAAAAGAGATTCTATGAATAACGTGAGTGAAAATAGAGTAGCCTATAAAGTAGAACGGTACAAAAACTGTTTAAATAATGGGGAACCTTCCTCAAAGGCTAAATATGATACATGAGCGATAGTGAAAAGTACCATGAGGGAACTTAAACGAAAATAGTAGTTTTATAAGCAGTTCGATAAAAAGAACGTACCTTTTGCATAAGTGCGACACGTAAGCGTGTACAGTTAATGTGGTGAAATTCCACCTAATCTTTCCATTGATTAGACCCTATCCATACAAGCGAGAAGAGTAATCATCTTGTTTGAAGCTATGGAAACAATGTAACAATAATCCCACTTAGGTCGGAGTGCTAGGGTAATGAATTCTATGATGAACGAAAGTGAATATGCATCGAGGCTTCGTAAAAGGTGAATCTAAGGATTTTTATCACGACGTATTTCTCTTATGCTGGGATACGGAATGGGACAATAGTGATACGGAGTAAAGCATACAATCTAAGGAATTTAGTAACGGTAACTGTATATGAACGTGGTAAGCCCCTAATCTGCACTTTATATCCAGGAAGAATTGCAAGGCTTTCTTAGAGATAAAGAGAAGTAACATATAAAGATTTATCTGAAATTGTTATATAAGATTTGGGGTAAAAGAACGTCTAAAAAGCGAATGCAAATCAGTAATAGATTTGATAGAGTAAAATAACTTGATCCGAGAGGATGCTGACTTAGATATTGTGGTCATCGTAATTATAAGATCTTGAAACATAAAAATACCAGCCCGGGTTCAAAATTGTATTCATGCAATTAAGGAAAGACAGCAGTATCGAGTAATCGACGGTTAACTATATGTTTAGGTTTGAAACTATCTGCCAAATTTTCTATCAATTAATCAAATTATGTACTCCTGAGTTGTTAATGCCAACTACAGTAAAGAGTAGGCAACCTAAATTAGCTGAAGATTTCGACAGAATTCGTAAAGTTGTTAGGATTATAAAAGTAACTAAACGATAATAGAGTCGGCTCCGAATTTTGCATGTGTCATAAGTGCCACTTTAATGAGTATACAATACAAGTGAAACAAATAAATGATAATCCCCACTCTCTATAATATAAAAATTTTTAATCAATTAAAAAAAAAATGAAAATTAAAAAAAAAATGTTTAACAAATTTACGACTAGTAGTTTGATGTGAATTAAAGGACCAATGTTACTAAGCGAATCCAAGCGTGCAATTGGCGAAAGATTTATTAGTACAGGGAAGAAATCTGATAAAAAGGATGCTTCGCACAAAAATGAGTGAGATGCGATTAATTGAAAGAAAGCAGAAGCGGAAGTTAAAGATCTTCAAGAAAAGATAGTTATTGCCACATTGAAAGAAAATATGAAAGAAGTATATAATTTACAATGAAAATTACTTAATACATTCGGGGCTAAAGCTCTCGCAATTAAAAGAGTAATAACCAAGAAAGGGAAAAGAACAGCTGGAACAGATGGAGTAGTATGAAATAATCCTAAAGAATATTGAAATGCAATCCAAATTCTAACGGAAATCGTAAGGAAACCGTCAGAATATCGCGCTCAACCGTTAATAAGAGTATGAATACCTAAGGCTAATTCGAAAGAATTAAGACCACTGAGTATTCCCACTATGATTGACAGAGCAGTTCAAGCTATATACCATCTAGGGGTAGACCCTGCTGTAGAAGCTAGATCTGACCCTAATTCATTTGGTTTCAGAAAATTTAGATCCACACAGGACGCCATCACCGCGATAAGAAGTCTAATAGACAAGAAAACTCATCCTCAATGAATACTTGAGGCAGACATATCTAAATCTTTCGAGAAAATCAGTCATGAATTTTTGATGAAGCATACTCCGATACGTCACAAAGAGGTCTTGAAACAATGGCTGAAGTCTGGAGTAATGGAAGAGTTAAATTACTTAGAGACTGAAGAAGGAACTCCACAAGGTGGAATAATATCTCCTACACTATGTAATATAGCCCTAAATGGTATAGAGAAACACATAAAAGATGCCAGCCGTCTCATTAAAGGAATTAGCCCAGGTGTACATGTCATAAGATATGCTGATGATACGATAATAACTGGGAAAAGCCAAGAAATTGTACTTAGAAATAAGAGAATTTTAACGGAATTCCTGAAAGAAAGAGGGTTACAACTAAATGAGAACAAAACTCTGATTACACATATTAGAACTGGATTCGACTTCTTAGGATTTAACATCAGGAGAATGGATTGGGATCCAAAACTAAATAGTACATCAGATCAAGATACAGTGCTAATTATCAAGCCTTCAAAAAAAGGTGTAAAGAAATTAAAGGATTCTATTAGAAAAATCATTATTCTGAACAAACCAATTAGAAAAATTATATCTGAAATAAATCCTATACTGAGAGGATGAGGAGAAGATAAAAGAATCTCATATCACTCTCAAGAAGTTTTTATAACGATTGATCACTGAATCCATAAGAAAATGCTTAAATGAACCTATCTACATAAAGGATCATTAAGAAAGAATGTTCTCAAATATGTGATTCCAACTAGTACCCGGAAATGGAATTGAGGAAAATCTCTTACCGAGAAGATAAGAAATCTTGGGGAAATATCAATAATTACAAGAAGACCACTGAAATTGGATAAAAATCCATATATCATTGAGAATCTAGGATATTTTGAGAAAAGAACAACTCATAGAGGCAAAATTTAGACAATTGGTGTACAAGACATTCGGACAAAAATGTCCTGTTTGTAACCGAATCCTTGCACAACGAAGAAATAGTGGAATTACATCACATCATTCCACAAAAATCTGGTGGAAAATACAACCTCGAAAACATTGTACCATTACATCAAATATGTCATCAACAAGTTACTCATGGAGATCAAAGCTTGGAAAGATTTAAGATTACTGTACCAGAAATCAAGAAAAAAACCAAGAAAGAAAAAGAACGAGGAAACAGTTAATGTATCTTAATATTTTCAATCATTGGCTAGTAGAGAAGGAACGAATCTCCAAAACGAGGGATAGAAATTCTCTTAAGTATGATTGCACGAGCCGTGTGCGGTGAAAGTCGCACGCACGGTTCTAAGGGGGGGAAAGTCTGAGAGGACCTACCTATCCCAATTGGGTCACCAAGTTAACGTTAGATGCGAGCATATGCGTAGTTAAACCGGACGTTAAAATAACGAAACAGTGTCTAAGTTAGACCCGAAGCACGGTGATTTTACCATAGTCAGGATTATAAAAGTCCGAACGGGTGATTGTAGCATAAATCTCCGAAGAACTGTGGTAGGTGTAGTGAAAGACAACACTGACTGTGATAGCTGGTAAAGAATAAAGATGTAAGCAATCTTTAAATAGCCAGTATGTGGAAATGAACTTTCTGCAATAAACCATCAAATTGACGGGAAAACCCTAAAGCAATCTAGACCAAGCAAATGTGGTAACATATTTGTGGCACAGGTAATAACTCGTGGTATGGTAAAACATAGATTGATATACGTAAGTATAATGGGTGATCCGCAGCCAACCACCTCTAATAAGGTGTACAGTTCATCGACTAAATGTTGGTTGGCTTATAATTATAGTGGCTTATTTTGCTAAATTAGCAAGCTAAAGCTCATAATTATTGGCTTAAGATATAGTCAAACCTTATCCGAAAGGATACAGAATAATAAATACGAAATTAAACTGAATAGGTTTTTATGTATGTTATAGAGATAGTGAGCTTGCGGATTTTTTTTAATATAAAAGACTTGGTTAGCACTGCTTCTTATTATATCTGACACTGGTAAGCAGATAATTCTAGCAATGAGAGGTAACTTTAGGGTTACACATTTTATTATTAGCCATAATAGGCTTAAAATAAGAGTAATTAGTTATTTAAAGATGTATACAAAGGCGCAAGCTCAAGATGAAAAAAAGATATTATACTACTGGTATAACACCTGCAATTATATATAAAAATTGTGATCTGAATAAAATTCAAATATTAAATGATAATAGAAATAAAGGAGGTATATATTGCTGGATTAATAATATTAATAATAAAATTTACGTAGGTAGCTCTATAAATTTAACTAATAGATTTTATAAATATTATAGTGTTAAGCATTTAACTTTGCGTAAAACACCTATTCACAATGCTCTTTTAAAGTATGGGTATAGTAACTTTACTTTATTAATATTAGAATATATTACTGATAAAGAACAAGTTATAAAAAGAGAACAATATTATATAGACTTTTTGTGCGGAGCCTCCACAATATAACGTACTAGAAAAGGCTAATTCTTTTCTAGGTTATAAACATACAGAAGAAACTTTAAAGTTTTTTAGAGAAGGACGTATACTTAATGAGGAAGCTAGAAATAAACTATCTATTGCAGCAAGAGTAAGAATATTACCACAAGTAATTAGAGATAAAATATCTACTAAGCGAAAAGGTATAAAGCTTTCAGAAAAAACACGTGCAAAGATAGCTAAATCAGCTATAAGTCTTATAGGTGTAAAGGTCGATGTTATTAATACTGATACTAAGGAAAAATTGTCTTTTGATAATTTTACAGCAGCAGCTAAACATATAGGTGTTACTAGACCAGCAGTAGCTAAAGCTTTAAAAAATGGAAAATTAATTAAAAATATTTTCATCGTTAAAACAGTATAGTATTTATTATTTGTTAAAGGGATAATAAAGTATATATAGGTATACTTATTATTTAAGGAGAAGGACTTCAGCTTTACCGGCCTCGGTAAAAGAAGTAGATTTGTTTCTGCGAAACCTATAATAGTAGGCAATTTAAGTAAATATCTTAGCAGGTACATAATTTAATCTCAGACAAGATGTGTAAACGTTTTATTTTGTACAAATTGGGGGATCATGAAGATTTTATCAGTGAGTATGTAGACTCGGAATGGCAAAGATATATCTTGAATTATCAGACATAGAATGATAAGGTTGAAGTACAGCCTTTTTGTAGAAGTGAACCTTCTGCAGTAAACCATCAAATTGCGGGAACGTCCTAAAGCAATCATAACCAAGTAAGAGTAGTAATACATCTTATGGCTCAGGTAATGACTTGGGGTAAGGTAAAATCATGATTGATATAACAATGGATTATCCGCAGCCAAGCACCTAATAGGTGTGCAGTTCATCGACTAAATGTTGGTTGGCGCAAGCTTAAGAGATAGTCAGGCCTCATTCGAAAGAATGCAATGGCAATAAAATAATTATGAATTGTTCTCATAAATTAAGTTTACGATTAAAATAATTTACGTATTACAAAAAACAAAACATCATGAGAAATATATTTAACAATCAGACATCTTCAATAATACCTATAAAAAGTTATAGTAATGCAATTTTAAATAAAAATTCAATATTATTAGATAACAAAAATAAATCAGGTATCTATAAATGAATAAATAACGTCAATGGTAATAGTTATGTAGTGGTTTAAATTTAGCAAAAAGAGTAGGTGATTATTATAAGGAAAGTGAATTAAAAAGAAATCCTAGACCTATTCATGCTGCTTTATTAAAACATGGCCATACTAATTTTACTTTACAAATATTAGAGTATTGTAAGCCAGAAGAACTTATTAACAGAGAACAGCATTATTTGGATATAGTTAAACCTGAATATAATATTTTAAAAAATGCTTATTCTTTATTAGGTTTTAAACATAGTGATGAAAATATAGTTAAGTTTAAATTAAAATCTATTTCTGAAGAGCATAAAAGAATATTATCATCAGTACATTTAGGTAAAAAAGTTAGTCAGGAAGTTAAAGATAAATTATCTTTAGCTACCACTAACTATAGAAAAAACAATCCTTTATCAGCAGAAGCTTTAGCAAATATTACAGCTAAAACTGCAGAGCGTGAAGGTAAATCAGTTAGACTTTTAAATATTGAGACTAACGAAAGATTAGATTTTTCTACTTTAACTAAAGCTGGTGAATATTTAGGTATTAAAAGACAAGCTGTAAGAAATGCAATTAATAGAGGAAGTATAGTTAAGAAACTCTATCGTATTTCAGAGTTAGATTAACATTATAATTATTTTAAATTTAATAATTTTTTTTTATTAAATACGGGGGCTTACGAAGTTAGCCGTAAATGAACCCGTTGTCTAAATGGATAGTTCACAAATATTATATGAACTATTTAGGGATAAATTCTGTTTATAAGCAGATTCCGTGTATGTCAAAAGGGAAACAGCCCTGAACAAGAGTTAAGGTGCTTTGTGGCCTAGGAAACCACTTATATGTGCCTGTTTTAAACCATCAAATTCCGGGGACGCTCTAAAGCTTTTGGTACCAAACCATATATGAAAATATATGAGTGGATGAACTAACTATTCATGTACGGTAACAAGTCAAAAGATGATCGAAAGAGAAATGGGCTATCGCGGATCTAAATCAACTGCAGACATTCTAAATTACACAGGCACAACGGAATTTAAAAATAATATGTTTGTAGTTGTAAAAGAGCAACGACTAGACGGTGGTTGCATAGGAAATAATTTCCCAATGTTAAGGTATAGTCTAACGGGTTTCGAAAGAAATTATCAAGTTAAAATCCTTTCTAACCAAATAAGCTTTACACAGTCTCGGTTTTATTCTACAAATCGTCTTACCACAATGAATATGCAAGATGAGAATTCCTCTCTACAATTAAGTCCTTGACTTATAACTGGGATTTCAGATGGAGAAAGTTGCTTTTATGTTGGAGTCCAAAAAAATAGTAACTCAAAAATGGGTTGAACAGTAGAATTAATATATACAATTACCTTGCATAAAAAAGATAAAGATATCTTAGAACAAATTAAAAATTATTTTGGTCTTGGTTATATAACTCATCACGGTATAAATACACTTCAGTATCGTATCAAATCTGTTAAAGATTTAAAAGTAATTCTGGAACATTTTGATAAATATCCTTTAATCACACAAAAGCAAGGAGATTTCATTCTATTTAAAATGGCATTTAATTTAGTGAAAACTAAAGAACATTTAAAAATGGAAGGGTTAAATAAAATTGTAGGTATAAGAGCTTCATTAAATACAGGGATAAAAGCTAACCTAAAGGAGGCTTTTCCTCAAGCAATACCAGTTGTAAGACCTTTAGTTGTAGAAAGAGTAGTACCCGATCCTGAATGGTTTGCAGGGTTTGCAAGTGCGGAAGCATGTTTTCTTGTAAATATAAAAAAATCTACCTCTCATATATGTGGATATCAAGTATGATTAATTTTTACTTTGACTCAAGACGTTAGAGATGAGCAATTAATGAAAACTTTTGAAACTTATTTAGGGTGTGGAAGCATGGAAAAAACTTCGAGAGAGGTGGTTAATTTTAATGTAAGAAAATTATCGGACATTCAGACCGTAGTTCTTCCTTTTTTCTTAAAGTATCCTATTTTAGGTGTAAAGTTTAAAGATTTTCAGGATTGGTGTAAAGTAGCGGATCTCATGATGAAGAATAAACATTTAACACTTTCAGGAGTAGAAGAAATTCGTAGAATAAAATCTGGAATGAATACTCTTAGAGAGTATCTGTAGAGGGTTTCTTATTTGTATGATAAATTTAATGGCCAGTGTCCTAAATTATTAGTTAAGTGAAATTAAGAAGGTTTTAATTCAAGTCGGCAAGGAGATAGGCTTAGAAGCAGCCATAATTTTATGACCTCGTAATAGAGCGCTTGTTAAGCTATAAAAGCATCGAAAATTTAACGGATCTAAACAATATACCGAAACCTTGTACATGAACGTTTCATAAGAGATTACTTACATAGACACAATTACAATCAGAGGGTGGAATTGTGTTGAAGACACTATGACAGTCATAGTTCTGTTAATAAAGATTTTATGTAATTAGTTCTATTAAAACCATTTAATGAAAAAGTTCTATTAATAACATTTAATACTAGTATTAATGCTCAACAGTTATAGTATTAATTCTCAACACAGTTATAATCGTATTGATGCTAAACAGTTATAGTATTACAAGTTATAATAATATTTATGCTCTTCTAATAGTATTAATACTCCTCAGTTATAATAGTATTGATGCTCAACAGTTCTAGTATTAATATTTAATAGAATTAGTTATATTAACAATATTTAATACAGGCTTGCTTGCTGTTTTTAATTTATTATTCTATAGAATAATAAATCGTAGCCAGCCAGCCTAAAAAAAATGTATTTTTTAGATAGCTCAGTTTAAATATCGTTAAATGTATTTACAATACAATATGGCTAGTTTAAATGTATTAGAATATACTTAAATGTTAGTAGATAGGGCGTTTGGGGTAGCAGAACGTTGAGTAAATAATGGATTTTATTTTTTTTAAATAGAATTATAATAATTTAACTCAAGTGAGAATGGTGACATGAGTAACTAAAAGAAAATTTTCCGCCTTAAGCTTATGGATATAATTAAGTAACGGCCTCTAAGTTTATATTATCTAAAGATTTAAACGATGAGAAAATCTTTTTTACTAAGGACAACATTTTAGTCTAAAATGTGCTGGAAAAATAGTAAATATATTTGATATCTAATAACAAAATATATATGTTATCTAAGAACAAATGAACAAAACCGTACCTAGAATCTGAAAAAAGTAAGCTAGTAGAGAATACGAAGGCGTAAATGAGCTAACAATCATAAAGTTGGGATTAGGCTCCCACATTGTGAATAAGAATCAAACTCCGGGGACACCCTAAAGCTCCTAATACCAAACTTAACGGCGAAAGTCTTAAGCGGATCAGCTAATCACTGGTGTATGGTAACAAGTTAGGTAGATTCTAGTAATAGAAATGGGCTATCGCGGATCTAAATCAGTAATATGTTATACTGTAAAAGAGCAACGAGTAGACGGTTCTTCAATATTATTTAAATATTGTAAGGTGTACTCTAGCCCCCAAGGAAACTTGGAATTTGGATAGCATATAATTATGCTTTAATTAGTTTACGATTAAAATAAAATACGTATTATAAATTTTTATATAACTACTATAAAATATGACAAAATTTAATTTACATAATAACAATCTTAATCCTAATTACGTATCAGGATTTATTGACGCAGAAGGATGCTTTCATATCTCTACCCTAACAAATTCAAATTTGAAATTAGGTGTTAGTGTAAGAAGTATTTTTCAAATTTCTCTTCATAAAAAAGACAAAGTTCTTCTAGAAAAAATAAGAGATTTCTTTGATGTAGGTAGAATAGCTATGCGTAGTGATGACGCAGTGGTTTATGAAGTTTCTTCTATTAAAGACGTAGAAATTATTTTAAACCATTTCGAAACTTATCCTTTAATTACAGACAAATGAGCAGACCTTCAATTATTTAAACAAGTTGTAGAGTTAATGGTTAATAAAGAACATTTAACTATGGAAGGGTTAACTAAAATTGTTAATCTTAAAGCTTCTATGAATTTTGGTACTATGCCTAAATCAATTGTATCTTTATTTCCTGCAATTAATCCCATAAAAAGACCTGTAAAAGGAGATTTTACAATCTATCATCCTTACTGGGTAGTTGGTTATATAGAAGGTGAAGGAATGTTCTTTATAAACATTTACAAAAGAAAAGATACTGTATTGGGTGAAGGAGTAAAATTAGTATTTAAAATTACACAAGATAGAAGAAATCTTGCGTTATTAGAAAGCTTTATAAATATATTCACAGTAGGTAAAGTTTATCGACAATCTCCAACTGTAAATGTCCTAGATTTTATGATAACAGGACTGACTGATATTACAAAATATGTTCTACCGTTTTTTCAAGCCCACCCTTTACAGGGAGCCAAGAGAAAGGACTATAACGATTTTGTAAAAGTAGCAGGGTTAATTAAATCTAAAGCTCATCTTAATAAAGATGGTTTAGAACAAATTCGTTCTATTAAATTAGGAATGAACTCCAATCGTAATTAAAAATATCCAAATTTAGGTAAACTATGTTAACCTGGTCCTTAATATTTTAAGGATAAAATATATAGTGCGAAAGGAACTCGGCAAATTGACTACCGTAACTTCGGAATAAGGAGGGCTCAATTCTTGATTAATATCAAGTAAAAAGGAAGAAGCATAAAATGATGTTGTACGACTGTTTAATTAAAACACAGCACTTTGCTGAAAGATAAAAAAATCTAAGTATAAAGTGTGAAATCTGCCCGGTGCCGGCTTTGGTTAACAGAGATAATTAAATATACTATTATTTGACGTCGACGGAAACCCCGGTTAAAGGCGGCCTTAACGTGAGGGTCCTAAGGTAGCGAAATGCCTTGGCCGTTAAATGCGGTCTTGCATGAATGGTGTAACGATACAACAGCTGTCTCTATGATTGACTCAGTGAAATTGGAATAGCTGTGCAGATACAGCTTACCTCTAGTTAGACGAGAGTGCGACTAGTTAAGTGCTTAATAACAATGTGGTGTAAGCCCACCAAATAGTCCATTATTTGAGCTCATGCGGCGTGCATTTGAAGTAATTCTTTTGTGCGAAGCCCGTTAAAGAGATAGTTTATAACTATCCCAGCCTCTTTTTTTATAGATTCATCCTGGCCAGAAGGAATTTATAAAAAGTATAAGGAGGGTGGTGAGCTAGATTACTAGGGATAGGTATCGAATCCACGTTTGAAGCGTATAAATACTAGAGAAAAAATTTAGTTGATTGTATAAAAGAGTTCTCGTTCTTTTATTTATGGGCCTTATATCAACGTACGTATAGTGGGATCCTAAAGTAATCATTAAGGTGTTATCAAGTAAACTAGGTAAGCCCAATGTTACCCATCTAAGTTTAGATGGAAGTTAAGTCGCAAGGCTTAATCTATAACAGTGGGTAAAGGATGTTCTAAAAAGCTAATGCCTTGCCGTAATAGCGAGGATAGAATCATTATGATTCTATTCGAAAGAATGCAGACTTAGAGCAGGCGTTAATAATGATTTAAACATATGTTAAGAGTAATTAAATATAACATGTAGTAATAAGTTACACCACTTCAGGATGAAAGATGAGGTGGATCGCGTAGTTTTACGAGAACTACAAGCACAAAATATATTATTAACTATTTGAGATGTGGTTTAATGTATTTAGCTATATAATAAATATAGTAGTGAAATCGTGCTACTTGATTAGTTAAACCTCTTTAAAGGGAACTTTATATAAAATATATATATGAACCAATAGAGAGGAAGAAAGTAATGTAACGTTGAGTAGCCAGAGGTACTATGTAACTTATTATTACTATTTTTGAATAGGCTAAGAGGAATAGAAATAATAAATTAAAAAAAAAATGATGAAAATGAATTAAAAAAAAACAATAACTAATCTTAATCAAGTAGCTACAAGCTATAACATCTCAACTTTTACAGAAAAATTGGAGTTTAAATCCGGTTTACCCTTGGAAATCAATCTTAGCCCTCAATGGGTAACAGGTATAATAGATTCTGAGGGTAATTTTTCTATATTTGTACAAAAAACTAAAGATAAGTCTAAATTTTCTTTAGCTTTAAAAGTTACACAAAAAGAACATTCTAAAGGTATTTTAGTAGATTTACAAAAATACTTTAATTGTGGTAATATTTATTGGGTGGCGTGGCTCACAAAAAGAAAATGCTTATAAATTTACTATCAATAAAATAGAGGATATTATAGAAAAAGTTATACCTCACCTAGATAAATATCCTTTGCTAACATCTAAGTATTTAGATTATCAGGATTTTAAAAAAGCAGCTTTACTTTTGAAGGAAAAACTTCATTTAAGTAAAGAAGATAATTTAGCTTACAAAACTACAGAGGAGATTTTATCTTTAAAAAATAATATGAACAGTTTACGTTCATTTGAGGAAAGATGGAACTATCTTGAAAGTCGTCAACCTATAAAGTTAAACAATGAATGGGTACAAGCATTTATTGACGGTGAAGGTAGTTTTCAATTTGGTATTACAAATACTGTAAATAGGGGAAAACCATATTTGGCTTTATCACATACCTTAGAAATAGCACAAAGTAATCATGATATATTATTGCTTAACGCTTTTATTCAATTTTTTGGATGTGGTTATTTAAAACCTAAATATGACATTAATGACCTAAATGCAACTAAAAATTCCCGAATAGTTAATAGATTTATTATAAATCAATATTCGGTTGTAACGGAATTATTGGATAAATATCCCTTAATAACGCGAAAACATTTGGATTATTTAGATTGAAAAAAATTAATACAATTAAAAACTGAAGGAGCTCATAAAACTCCAGAAGGTTTACAAAAAATGAAAGATATAAAAACTTTCATGAATAAAGGTAGAGGTGAATAAGCTATTTAATAATAGCTTTAACCTTATACTTAGACAATAAAATTTGTCTTTATCTATATTTATTACTAAGAAACATATGTTTAAATTTAATGCTCGAGCCGTATGCGATGAAAGTTGCACGTACGGTTCCACGAGGGGGAAATTTTAGTAATAAAACGACCTATCTCTACAGACCCTATGCAGCTTTACTGTCACTAATTATAGAGTATGTTAGAGAATTCCCAGATTATAAGGTAATTGACAATGTGACTATGTGAATCCTTTATTTATCTTTCATATGAATGAATTGGTTTAGGATTATAAAGAAGTTAATATTAATCTGGCTTTACTGAGTCCTTTTTTTTTAGCTAGCCCCTAATCCCCGAAGGGGATACGGGACCAGGAAGCTAAAAAAAAAAACAAAAAGATTATAGAAACAATATAATTTATAATAGTAAATCAACCTAATTCAGTTTACTATTTTTAATAGTAAGTGACCTTTGGTAAGGAACTATCGCTAGGAGACAGTTTATGTGGGGCACAGACCCTGTAAAGAGTAAACAGGAGTGTCTAATAATTTATAATTATTTTGTTTGCTATTTTGAGTAGTTTAACTATTTTTAATCATATATAATTATTTATATTTGCTGGGGGCATGCATGCTTCTTTGGGGTACAGAAGTATGCAGCCCATTATACACTAAATATATTTAAGTTTAATTTAGGTAGGATTTTAACTATGTAGAAATTAGAGATAATTGAAAATATTATGTAAATTTTAAGGCTGTGCTATCTTTTTATAAATATGCTAAAGCTTATATTAAAGTTTTCTAATATTTTAGAGCTATTTTTTTGTCTTGCTATTGCTGCATGTTTCTACGAAGTAAGCAGCGCTATTTTTTTTTAATAGCGTGCATGTTTCACTATTTTTTACTTATTTTATTATTTTGGCTGTTTCTACGCAGTGTTTCACACTGCTAGAAACAGCCAGAAATAACTAAAATAATAAAAAAATGAACAGCAGAAAAATGCTGCTAGAAAAAAGGAATAGTTATGTTTTGAATATCTAAAAAGCTCAACGGCTAAATCTTGCCTTACTGTTTGATTATCTACAAATCTTACAGTTGCGTAAGCAGGGCATAGGATCACAAGATGCAATAAGGATAGATCTTGGATTATTGGAAAAGCTACGCTAGGGATGTTTGTCCTTTAATATTTTATTTTAATAGTATTTTTGTCTTGCTGCTTTTAGTAGCTGGCCTTCTGTATTTTTATATAAACCCGCCTGCTGCTGCTTGCATATTTTTTTCTTCTTACTGCTGCTGCTTGCATATTTTTTTCTTCTTACTGCTGCTGCTTGCATATTTTTTTCTACGTAGTGTTACACCACTTCGTATAAAAAAATCTGCAGCAAGCTAAAGCTAAAGCTATGAAAAAAATCAGCAGGAACAAAAAATACGCTAACTATCTTGCTGATCCCTTTTATTCCCCAGCTGCGTAAGCTAAAGCTAGGGTTGTAAGGGGCGCATCTTTCTACGAAGTGTGTTTTTTTAATTATTTCTGCTGCTGTTTCTAGCAGCGTATAAACAGCCATCTATAACTAAAAGAATAAAAAAAAAAATGAGCAAGGATACACATGTTTTACAGCAGCAGGGATGCGCAAACTAGAAGTATGCAAGACAGAAAAATAGGCTAAAACTCTTGCTTTATTAATTATGTCTTAGTTAATAAAGCAAGGAATAAAATTATTAATACATAATTGGGTAAATTTCAAGAATTACTAAAAATAGTAAACTTGAAGCGAAGTTTATTTTAACAAATATTGTAAAATAAAACCGTTCAACGACTATAAGGTGAGTATTATGTAATAAACAATAATCCTTTTAATACTACCCAACATTTTTATTATATATATTTAAAGAAAAAAGTAAAATAAATTTATGCTTTCTTATTTTTGTGCTGGGTCTTGCATATCCATAACCATATCCTTAGGATCAGGTTCAGGATCAGCTGCCTAAAGCTATCCCTATAGGGATATGCAGTATGAATAAAGAGAGCTGCATACACCATAAAACAAAGATGAAAATATTTAACAACAACTTGAATAATAATTCTAAGACAATTGCTTTAAGAAAAAAACGGGGAGATACTGGAAAAATAAAATATTTACCTTCTTTTTCTAAAGAATGGAAAAACATTATTTATTGTTATAATAAAAATAGTTTAAAAAATATACCTGTTAATAATGTAAATATTAATAAAATAATTAAAAGTTATTTTAATTTATATTTCAAAAATCATAAATTCGTAGGTTCTAAAAAATTTATATTACTTAAAAGAAGACGAAATTTTTTAAGAAGAATATATGTGAGTAACGCGGAAATTAAACATACAAATAATAAAGCAATAATTACTTTATATACTGTAAATAGAGAAAGCCTAATATTAAAGAAAAAATATTTTAAAATAAATAAAAAGGTTAATCAAAATTTAATAGAACGTTTTTTATTGTTATATAAAGAAAATGTCGCTTGCATAAATAATAAAGCCTCCGACCAAAGTAGTAGAATATACGAAATATTCCATAATTTTAGCCTTAAAAACAAGGAATATCTATATGAATCTACTTTTTCTGCTGATCGGCCAATACCTAAGAAAATTTTTATAAATTATAAATTAAAATATTTCAATATATTTATAAAATTCCAGAATATTTATTTGAAAAAAATATGAAGTCTTATTATTAGTAAATACTGAAATACACATTTGAAATGATTAAGAAAATATGACTTAATGTATTCTCTTAATAAATATAAATTTAATAAACAGATATTTTTACCTATTTTAAGCAAGATATTAAATAAAATAATAAGAAAAAAAATAGTATATAATATAATAAATTTGAAATCTATTGCATATAATACAGATCTTTTTACTAATGCTTTAGCTTTAAAATTAAAAAGAAAAAAAAATTTTTCTATTATATGAAATATGTTTAGTATATTAAATAGAGCTTATTTACCTGTCATTAATACAATAAAAACTAGCGGCTTTGCACCCCTTAAGGGGTGCAGCGAAGCAGCAGGAATAGAAAGTCTACACTCACAAGCTCAAAACATTAATTTATTTTTAAGTGCTCCGCACAAATATAAAGATTTAAAATTAATTTCTATTTTAAATAATACTGCTGCTTCTGTGTATACATATCCATTTTCCCTAAGAAGGGTGGCGTGGCTACAGGATCAGGTTCAGGATTTGGATCAGAATAATTTTTTTGCTGGGCCTGCTTATCCTGAACCAAAGGTTATGGATATACCGGCCACGCACAAATTATTAGGTGATTGTTCTAATACTAAGCAAATTCATAATACAATATATAATTCTATAGGTTATAAAAACATGAGAGGTATAAGATTAGAAATTAAAGGTAGATTAACTAAACGTTATAGAGCAGATCGTTCTGTATATTCACTAAAATGAAAAGGAGGATTGAAGAATGTAGATTCATCATTAAAAGGTTTAAGTTCAGTTTTATTTAGAGGAAATTCTAATTCAAATGTATCTTATTCAATATATAACTCAAAACGGCGTATTGGAGCTTTTGCTGTAAAAGGTTGAATCTCAGGTGGTTCATCTTATTCTACTATGGCTGCGGCTGCTTAGCTATTTTTTTTATTATTTTATTATTTCTGCTGTTTCTACGAAGTCGCAGTGTTTCACACTGCTACTTCGTAGAAACAGCCATAAAATAATAAAAAAAATGACAAACAGCCGCTGCGATTTTTTTTATAAAAAATATAGCTAAAGCGATAGAAAAAAAATTTAACTACGGTTCCCACACTTGATCCTTGAACTATTACTGGTTTTAGTGATGCGTAGGGATGTTTTGTCTTAATAAGAAAAACCAGTAAAAGCTCTGCATATTTAGCTGGATTAATCTTTCAAACGTAGCTTTTGTGTAGGCTAACGAAGTATGGCTACATAAAAAAGATAAAGTTATATTAGAAAAAATACAATAAAGATGAAAAGTAGGAGTTATAGGCAATGAAACAACTAATAATGCTGCAAGTTTGAAAATCATACGTTTTGAGCATTTAGGTGTAGTAATAGATCATTTCGATAAATACCCTCTTATGAGGCGTAGCTTCGCTTAGCCTCAAAAATTAGGAGACTATAAACTTTTTGTGCGCAAGCTAAAGCTTATCATATATTGAAAAATAAAGAACATTTAACTGTTAAGGGAATAGAAGAATTAGTAAGAATTAAGGCCAAATTAAATTGAGGTCTTACTAACGAACTAAGGGAGGCTTTACCTGATATAACTTCTGTGGATAGACCGCTAATAATAAATCAACAAATACCAGATTCAAGATGATTAGCAGGCTTTACTTCAGGTGAGGGTTGTTTTTTTGAGGCTTGCATATTTTTTTCTACGTAGTGTTACACCACTTCGTAGAAAAAAATCAGCAGCAAGCTAAAGCTCTATATAATAAAATCGAAATCTAAACTAGGTATACAAGTGCAATTAGTATTTTCGATCACTCAACACAGTCGAGATAAGGCTCTAATGGGTAGTTTAGTATCTTACTTTAATTGTGTGGCTGTTTCTACGAAGTGTGTTTTTTTTAATTATTTCTGCTGTTTCTCTACGAAGTATGCGTAGAGCTACGAAGTCTTCGTAGAAATAACTAAAATAATAAAAAAATAACGAAGCTACGCTATTTTTTTTCCTTATTTTAGTTATTTATGCTGTTTATACTAAACAGCATAAATAATAAAATAAGAAAAAAAAATTACTAGAAGAAACACGTAAAATAAAATCAGGTATGAATAAAGCAAGAATTTACTAGATTTATTTTATATCAATAGGATTAATGGGTCATAAAATAGCAAGCAGCTAATTTTGATAGCTTGCTTATTACATAGCAGGACTGCGTAGGCAAACACTATTTGAATAAGTGGTGGTTAGCAGTAAATATTAAAGGAAATCTTAAATATATAGAATAAAAATGAAGACATAGTCTGAACCATTTTGAAAGAAATGGAAATAGAATAATATGATAACATATAGAACAGGCTAATTTGCGCAAGAGTGTACAAAATGAGTGCGCGGTTTGGCACCTCGATGTCGGCTTAACTTATCCTCATGGATGCAGGAACTATGTAGGGTGCGACTGTTCGTCGATTAAAAAGTTACATGAGCTGGGTAAAGTATTTAGCCCAGAAATTAATTGGCCTGCGAAGCAGGCTAATTGTTAATAAAATCGGGTAAATTTCAAGAATAACTAATGATAGTAAACTTGAAGCGAAATTTATATTAATAGTATAAAAACGTTCAACGACTATTAGGTGAGTTTCACACTAGAATTTAGTGTTGATAGTAATAATCCTTTTAAGAACACCCGACGTATAGTAAAAATTATAGTATTTAGCAAAGTAAAATAATAATGTATCCTTATCCTTAAGGATCAATAACAAGATAATTTAGTAAAATATGAATAAAACAACTTTAATAAGATATTTAAATTCAGTTATGAAAAACGAATCTTTAACTGAAATAGAAAAAGATATAAGAACTAAAAATGAACTACCCATATATTTAAATGAGGTTATGATAGGATTAATGTTGAGTGATGGATCTTTAGAAAGATCTTCATCTACAAGCGGAGTTCGTCTTTCCATATGTTTTAGTAAGAAGGATGAAGAATATTTAAAGTTTATATATGACTTATATAAACCTTATATAAATACAGAACCTGCTTATATTAAAGTTTATAATAAAAAGACAGACTCCTATAACGAGGTATTAAAATTTAAAACAATAAGTTTACCTCAATTAATCTATTATTATGAGTTATTTTATAAAGGTAAAAAAATAGTTCCAGGTAATATAGAAAAACTAATGACACCTGTAGTATTAGCCCATCTTATAATGGGTGATGGTAATTTAAAACTCCCTGATAAAATTATTCGTAGAGCTTTAGCTATTTTTCGGGGTGCTGACGAAGTCAGCACGCTTATATTTTTTAATTATTTCTACGAAGACTTCGTAGAAATAAATAAAAAAAAATAGCAAGCCTCAAATAGTTTTATTAAACAGGATGTAGAATTATTAGCTTCAGGTATAACAAATAAATTCGATATAAAAACTAAAGTAGTTCATGATAGAAATAATCAATATATTATAACTATTAGTAAAAGTGAATTAGAGAAGGTTAAAAATCTTATTAAAGATCATATGTATCCTTCTATGTTCTATAAAATCGATTTAGATAGAAATATTACCCTGAGCAGGAAGAGTTTTGATTATAATAATATACATTTGTTCAATAAATCTGCTATTTATTATGGAAGTATATTAAGTAATAAGTAATATATAATAAGTTAAATACTTTTAATACTATAATGGTACTATACGATGACATAGTCTGAACCATTTAGGAATAAATGGAAAAAAGAAATTTTTGATAACATATAGTAAATACGTCGTGAGACAGTATGGTTTCTATCTTCTAGAGGGAATTAGAATAAAATAAGAACAAACTTTTGTACGCAAGGAACAAGAAGAGTTTAACTCATAAGGTTAAAATATGGTTACTAACCTATGGTTTACCTGTTGTTTATGTGCCTAAATATTAAATATATATATGCTTTTGTATATATATATCTTCTGTATTATTATACATAGGGATGTTTCTTTTACTAAGACAAATGTATAGCATAAGCACGGCAGGAACGCTAAGTTAGTTAAAGATAAGTGCTGAAAGCATATAGGCACGAAACTTATCTTAAGATATTTCTTAAATATACGTAATATACTATTACGAAATTTATAGGCTTTATCCGTACGAATCTTGAGATTTTAAAGAATAAAGTACTAATTTAATAATTCACTATTTATAAATATATCTATGCCTGGTTAGCATAAAAGTAAATGTAATTGTTTTGTAATCAATGGAAGCAAGTGCAATACTTGCACCGGGCTAACATATAGTATAGTTAGCAATCTTTATATTTGTAATGCAGAGCTTGCTTATACTTAGCTATAATTTTTCTTGCGGAATCGCACAAGCCCGCTTCGCACAAGCTGCTGATTTTTGTATTTTAGAGTTTGCGCCTCTACGCGTAATATGCAAGCACAAAAAAGAAATAAAGGTATAGTAGTAAAAGCCAGCAATAATAGGTAGGACAAATTATAATACATTAAAATAAAAAAGATTAGTAGTCAAGCGGTTACGACATAGTTCTTTCAATGCTACCACCGCGGGTTCGAATCCTGTCTAGTCTATACTGTGGTTTGATGTAACAGTAACATATCCGGCTCATGACCGGAATATATAGGTGCAAAACCTATAGCCGCGTAAAGGGTTATAGCTTAATTGGTAAAGCATACTGCTCATAACAGTAAAAATAAGTGTTCGATTCACTTTAGCCCTAGCCTGTATGCTGGAATAGGTAGACAGAGAAAACTTAAGCTTTTCTGAGTAAATCTCGTGAGTGTTCGAGTCACTCTTCAGGTATCCTCACCTTTAGTCTGGTGGGGTCCCTGCTCCAATAGAATTAAAAACTAAGGTCTTAGGATATGAGCACTATTATGTAGACCTTTATTTTTATTGCTCTATTGAAAGAAAACCTATTAGATTTGATGTAGTAACATGTTGATAATGTCGATATTATTAAAATACAATGAAAAATATACTCAAATTACCTATTTGAAACAATATCATCATCATGATGATGAAACACACAAAACCTATTTTTATTTTAGGTTTACTAAACATAATTGTACTATTATCTTTTAAATTAGAGATAGTTACACTAAGCTTTGATCATATTATAGAAGTTTTAAGCGCAATTAAGCCAATTTTATTAAAGTTAAAAATAATAAACTTTCAAGGTATGATATTAAGGCCTAACATATTAGCTTTAAATATTAAACCTTTATTAATTATTTTACTATATGTAGGAGCAGCTTGTATAACTTTTATTTTAACAAATTGAAAATTATTTCTATACATAATACTTGCTTATATATTTGTTAAATGCTTATTAACCAATTTTTACGTGAAGCATTTTAAGGAGCGCTTGTGAAACAGCAGCGCCTAAATTCAATATAAATAATCTAACCGCTATCTGACAACAAAGAAAAATTATTACTCCCTTTTTAATAAAGCTTTTCTTACTAATGATACCTATAAGATTATTCATTAGAATATGTGCATTAACATTATTTAATTTTCATAATGATATTATATGTATTATAATACTAGTATTATTAACTTTACCCTTTATTTATTATTTTTTAATAGAATAAGAAAATATCTTGCTGCTTTGCAGCATCCTCCTAAATTTAGCCGTTTTAGGTTTATATCTATGCTGGGGCATAATTTAATTAGCCCTATCCCTTGAAGGCTTCGCTAATTATTTTATTCTGAGAGCGCTTTCATGCGCCTCAGAACTAAAATAAGTAAAAAAAAAAATAACACAAAGGAAAAAGCGCACACGCAGCAGCATAATAGGCTAAGCAATAGCGTTAGTGAACAAGATTATTTTTTTTTATTTAACGATTATGTTATAAAAAATATAAATTTATATAATATAATTTATATGATATTTACTCTTTTAATTATTAACTATTATTTTGATTATTATTTAGCTATCCTGTTTTTATCATTAGTAATATAAATATTATTAGTTTTATATTCCTCTGCACAAGAGAAACAGCAGGATCCATCACTTAATAATAATATTCATTTGCAAGCTACAAGTCCACCACTGCTAACTTTTACTTGAGCATGTTAGATGGATAATTTAGCTATGTATCTAACACGAGGAGCTGGTCTAGGTTATAATGAACCTGATAATGTACTTAGTAGTATGGGTTTTAATATAAATGATCAAACAGACTGCTATAACCAATTTGTATTAATAAATGTATACCCTAATCATTTTAATACAGATATAAATGTGAATAAGTATGGAATTGCTACATGCTATAATTGATTACATAGATGTGTGGGTCCAGCTAAGGATGGTGTATGATTCACAGAAGAGAAAGATATACAGCATGCAATAATTATAGCGAAATCTAAAATATTGAGTATGCTTTAGATGCAGCGATATGTTGTAGCGGCACAAACGGGATTTCAAAAAGAAGTAGGTACAATGAATTACATACCACAAACTTTATTTAAAAATGATAAATTTATAGGTTCAGCAGGAAGAATAAATAATACATTGGTTATCAATTGACGCTTCGCAGAAAAATGATGGACGACTTACATCTAAAAGAGAATTTTGACCTTCTTATTATGTACATGACGTAAGCCTTAGACATGTTAATCTAGAATTAGAACCAATTATACAGACTATTCAATTTTTGGAAGAAATATATGGTATTTATATTCCTAATAAGGAGAATGTTCATAATATTATAACATATACAGAAACAGAAAAGTTAAGGGGTGGAGATCCGTCTTTAATTAAAATAATGAGACCATGTCCTTTATTTTCGGATTTACATAGTATGTATCCAACACAAACCCAAGGGAATATTTTCTTTGTTGAAAATGTCAAAATAGAGGTCATTTAAAGAATGGGTCTATACATACTAAAGTTCTAGCTTTAATGGGTAATGTTCAGGTTAAGAATAAAACAGATGTAAATAGATCTATTAGTGAAGATATATTAGACGAGTTATATTATGATTATTTAAAAACTAGAATTACTACTTTTGACCCTATAGTAAAAATTGAGCCCTGCGAAGCACAAACTTTTTAATTCAACACGAGGCCATTTATTATATAATTATAAAAGTGATAGTTAAAAAAATATATTATTATTCAGACAAGATGATTTAGATATCTTTCAGAGGCTGTTTCACAGCCACAAAAATTATGTTTAATAGATATGCCTTGAACTAGACGGAGATTTATAGAAAAAGTGGAAATTGATAATATATATTCTTCTTTCTATGTTGTTTCTGCCAACAGAATTTCGATGGAGTTATTATCTATTGAAAGACCTTATGGTGAATTACCTAAGATTTATAGTATTATGGATTTAACTAATAGAAATACTAATACAGCAATAAAGGCATTTAGGCCACCAAAACAATCTTTGAACATTTTAGATAAACAAGATGGAAATACATTGAAGAAATTATTAAAATATCAGTATTAACAGGCATGCGCTAGCTTTAGCTTTAGCTTGCTGCAGATTTTTTTATACGAAGTGGTGTAACACTACGTAGAAAAAAATATGCAAGCAGCAGAAACAGCGTTGCGTATTTTTTTATAAATATGCTAAAGCGCGGTGTATACACAAAAAAATAGCACATCCTTAAAAGATAAAATAGAGATTTAACATATAAGGAAAAATAGTATAAATTATATTACAATTAGTTTGTATAGCTTTAGGTAAACATGCAAGCCCTAAGCCAAGCCTGCATAGATAAAAATTAATAGATTTGGATAAAAGTTCCAATTTTTCCCTTAATATATAATTTATATACTGTTTATAAATGCAACAGAGCACATAGCTCTTTTTAGTGTGAGGAGCTTTGTATTTTTTGTTATCCTTAGGATCAGAAGCAAGAAAAATCGTGGAGCCCTAAGCCTGCTACAACAAATAGGTGGGCATACTTCTTGGTGAAAGATAGATGTATCCCGCTTCGCAGGGCTTTATCCCTGCGAAGCGCGAAGCGCGAAGCACGAAGGGCGAAGCACAGGTGGGCTAAGCTAAGCTACACCTAAAGAAGCATGCCCACTCAAACTTACATAAAACTTTTATGGCGGCTAAGTGAAGCTACACCTATCCTTATCCATATCCTGATAAGGATATAAAAAAAAAGCAGCTGAGTGTTTAAATGTAGGTCTATCTACATTAATGATCAGAGATGGCTAAGCGAAGCTACGCCTATCCCTGTATGTTACACTATTTTTTAATTATTTAATTATTTCTGCTGCTGTTTCTAGCAGCGTATAAACAGCCATCTATAACTAAAAGAATAAAAAAAAAATGAGCAGGGATACTGAGATAAAAATTTGAATAAAGGGGTACCGCTTTGGGTTAACCTGACGGCCCTACTATCTAGGAGAGATCGGAATAAAAGATAAATATTTAGTGTTAAATGCATAATATACTTTAAGCTCATGTAACTCAATTGGTAGAGTGAAATATTGAAGCTATTTTTGTTATAAGTTCAAATCTTATCTTGGGCAAGGGTCTAATAAATATATTAATAGAATTATTCGTATTATTTCTTTAAGCTTATATAGTACTAGGGTAAAGATACTACATATTAGAACTAAAATTTATTGCTGGCTTCTATGAAATAAGCACGCACTAAAGAGAGTTGGAAGTTTAAATCTTACTACAGCTAGAAGGGACTTTAGTATAATGGTGAATACATATGACTTTTAACCATTGAAATGTAGGTTCGATCCCTGCAAGTCCTAAAAATAATAATTAATTTGGTTAACTTACATATCCCTGTATCCCTGCTGGTGAAACAGCCACCCCTGTGTATACACCCCGGCTTTGCACCCCACCCATCACTAGTTCGATGGATGGGTGGGGCCAACTTCTTCTCCTCTTATTTTTTTTACTTATTTTAGTTATGAGGCGCATTGAAAGTGCTCTGCTATTTTTTTTCTTATTTTAGTTATTTATGTTGTTTATACTAAACAACATAAAGAATAAAATAAGAAAAAAAACGGCGCTCCGCTCTAAAGGCAGGCAGGCCCCAGCATGTTTCACCAGCCAGGGGTGTTTCACGTTTCACGTTTCACGTTTCACACAGGATAGCTTTAGCTATATTTTTTTAGCGTGTGAAACATGCGTAGCTTCGCTTAGCATATTTTTTTTATTGTTTCGTATCCCCTGCTCCGCAGGAGCACCCCCGTAGGGGTGCTCAGCAGGGCTAGCCCGCTTCGCACAAGCTGCTGATTTTTGTATTTTAGAGTTTGCGCCTCTACGCGTAATATGCAAGCACAAAAAATCAGAAGTTGTTTGCTTCTATGAAATAAGCCCGCTCCGCTCCGCTCCGCTCAAAAATACAAATGAGAGCTTTAGCATATTTTTTATAAAAAATAGCTGCTTACTTCGTAGTGTGAAACATACAAGCAAGCCTCAATTTTTAATATATAATATTATACTATAGTATAATGACATCCTTGTTATTTACCGCATACTTCGAAGCACAAAAAGATAGATAAAAATAGATAACTTATTATTTGTTATTATGTTCTCTTTATAGCTGCTGTATTATTTATATTTGGTCTTTTTATGATGAGCTCTGCTTATTTCATAGCAGCCTTATGATAACAGTGGATCCTAGAACTATGGATTATTTAGATGAATTAGATTTTATAGTGGAATTGCCTGAACAACAGAATAATAAAATTAGGAATGCTTTTGGACACGCATAAAAAGAATGCTAATAATATTTTAGAGCTTTAGCTATTTTCCGGGGTGCTGACGAAGTCAGCACGCTTATATTTTTTAATTATTTCTACGAAGACTTCGTAGAAAATAATTAATAAAAAAAATAGCAAGCCTCAAATTTATTAATCTATTTAACAGTAACTTTAACACTTATTATTTAACGGAATAAATGAAATTAAGAATATTTATTATATTAATAACCATAATGTAAATTATGGTAGTAAAATAGAATTATTAGATACCTGTGAAAAAAAATAAGTATGGATCCGCTCACATTAAAGAAGTTTTATTATTTATAAATTGTTTTACGGGTGTTTTAGATGAATTAGAATCAATTTAAAATAATTTGTCTAAAGCAAAAGTATAAATGACATTCCTTATAAAAATTGATTATGAATATATTACTACTCTTAGTAATAAGGGGATATAGTTTAATATGGTAAAACCGTAAACTTGCACTTTACTATTTTGAGTTCGATGCTCAATATCTCCAAAATAACATTCAGTAAATATATATCACATTATCTTGCTGCTATGAAATAAGCTGCTATGAAATAAGCTGCGCACGCGCAGCTTATTTCATAGCAGCGCACAAAATTATATTTAATATTAAATAATATATTTTCATTCTTATAAATAGTATTAATGCGACTTTATTATCCTTAATTTTAATAGAGGCAGGAAATATAAATAAGATAAGCTAGCATGATTTTTATAGCTTGACGGGGGCTACGAAGTATTCGTAGCCCCAAAAAATACAAAATAAGGCAGGTAAATGAAGAGAAAATTATTGGAGCTTGCTGTATTTTTTGTGTGCTGCTTCACAGTGCTAAGCGAAGCTACGCATCTTTCTGCTGCTTGCATATTTTTTTCTTCTTACTGCTGCTGCTTGCATATTTTTTTTTCTACGTAGTGTTACACCACTTCGTATAAAAAAATCAGCAGCAAGCTAAAGCTAGCAAGAAAAAATCGGCGAAGCCCAACCCAATAAAGAGGTTGTTATATATTCTATTTTAATTACACCTGTATATCCATATGTATGTATAATGTTAATCCTACTATTATTTGTGTGGTAATTGATAGGATAATATGTCTTAATAGATATTATAATAGTATAGATGAGCTTGTACCTAAAGGCTTGCTTCGGACCAAACGGGTATAGGTTAATGGTAGACTCACTGCTTTCCAATCAGCATGTGTCAGTTCAAATCTGACTATCCGTATAAATACTTTATTTGATAATTAAGGAAAAATAGTATAAAAATTATTACAATTAACTTAGGTTAATAGATTTGGATGGGATTTCCAATTTTACCCTATATAGGGCGGAGCTATGGCCCTTTTTATTCAAATAATTTAAATAATGATGAGGACAACAAAACCAAAACTGAGGAAACTCAAATTAATACTTCAGATATTATTTTTTTAATTACTATGAATAATGATTCTAAAAACAAAGATATAACTCACTTGTGCTACGCAGACAAAAATGGTAGTATTAAATAACTCTAGAGAATAGTTTACAGAATATAGCTATATTGTTGAGCTGTATGAATATGAATACTTTTTGTTAAGCGAAGCTACGGATTTTTTTTACTCAGGCTTGCGTAGCAGCACAAGGAAAAAACAGCAAGCAAGATATTTTCTATTATCATAGATGAATCATTTGAATATGAAGCAATAGAAATAGAACATCCTTATAAAGTAACATATATTGAAATAGGTGGCTGCTACGCTATTTTTTTTTAATTATTTCTGCTGTTTCTCTACGAAGTATGCGTAGAGCTACGAAGTCTTCGTAGAAATAACTAAAATAATAAAAAAATAACGAAGCTACGCCTCTAAATTATTTGTTGATAATTACTTAGAGAATCCTAATCTAGATTTTTGAAAGCATAATGAGAATACTTTGTATATTTTAAGAGAAGGTAATTATTTTGATATTAAAGAAATGTTTACAAGAATTAAAAATACAAAAGTACAATTAGTAAGAGGTTAAAGTAAAAAAAAATCATACACAGTTAGTCCGATTGATTTTAGATTATCTTGCTACCTATTGATTCTGTTTAATAAGGATAGCTTGCAGGGGGCTACGCAGTAGGAAAAAAAATTTTTTTTTATTAGGAGGCTTGCTTGTATGTTTCACACAACGAAGTAAGCAGCTATTTTTTATAAAAAATATGCTAAAGCTCGCTTTTAACATAATAAGTAAAGATAGATATCACCTTTGAAGTCTAAAGCTTAATTAATATAAAATGAAGAAAACAAGTTTGATTTTAGGCTTGCATCTTACACTATTTTTTTTAATTATTTTATTATTTCTACGAAGTCTTCGTAGAAATAATAAAATAATTTTTAAAAAAAAATATAAGCATGCCTAGCATGCGTAGCAGTAGGACCCCCAAAAAATATAGCTAAAGCTCTCCTATTTTTATTTGATAACATCTCCTGACGGTAGCATAATGTATCTTAGAGGAAAAGGTTATTTATTTATATTAAGAAAAAAAAAATAGTAAAAGTATTATTACAAACAGCAGATGTGCCGAAATTGGTATACGGGTTGGTATTAGGAACCAAAGAGTTATTACTCGTGAAGGTTCGAGTCCTTTTATCTGTAAAGAGAAATATGTCTCTTTTGTTATTAAGAATTATAAATTATAAATAAAAATACCCAGAGACCAATAATGGTACCTATAAAGTCTTATGTGAATTTTTCTTGCTGCTATGTAATAAGCTGCGCATAAAAAAAAAGATTTGTGGCTGGCCTTCTGTATTTTTATAGCTTGCGCGCAGGCAGGCATGTTTCACCAGCACTGCTGCTGCGCAAGCTAAAGCTAAAGCTATGAAAAAAATCGTTGCTGTGAAACATGTAAGCCACCAAATATTAGTTCAAAAATAATATATGGCTGCTACTTCGTCATTTTTTTATTATTTTAGTTATTTATACGAAGTCTTCGTATAAATAGTGAAAGATGCAAGCCCTTTAGAATATCTCGTTGTCTAATCAGGTAAGACATAAATTTTTGGTGTTTAGTACTGGGTGTTCGAATCACCTCGAGATAAAATATAAATATATTATTCATACACAAGGTAGATATAATTCTACGGTAGAGTAATTGTGGCGTAATTGCTCCTGGTTTTATTCCAGATCCAATAGGTAGGACATTAATTTTTGGTATTTAAGACTGGGTGCACGAATCACCTCGATATAGAGGGTGTTTTTAGGTGTTATCGGTATAAAGTATGAATAAGGTAATTGTAGTTCAATTTGGTTAGAACGTCTAATTGTGGCTTAGAAGGTTCCCGGTTCAATCCCGGGTATTTACCCAGGAAATTTGTTCCTTTTTTACTTCTTTTGTTGGCCATGTTTCACTGCCGATTTTTTTTCATAGCTTAGCTATAAAAATATGCGCGCAAGCAAGCTATAAAATTTTAGTGGCTACTTCGTAGCGAAGCATGCATCTTTCACTATTTCTACGAAGACTTCGTAGAAATAACTAAAATAATTAAAAAAAAAAAATGACAAACAAACACACTTCGTAGAAAGATGCCAGCCTCTTAGAAATGAAAAACAACATCTTAATATAACGGTTTATGTAAAATTGGTAATTTAAAGACGTATATGGATAAGGGATCAGCAGACAAATTTAAATGTTATTTCCCAATTTATCTCTGCGCAAGCTATAAAAAGGCCTATAAGTTTACCAATATCAGAGATAAATCCTTATGGATTAGCAGGATTTTTCTTTTTTGTGCAGCTACGCAAGCGTAGCTTGCATATAGGGATAAAGATGAAAAAACAAACAAAACAGCCGAAGGTTGCTTTTTTGTAGATATTCATAAGAACAAGAATAGAAAATTAGGTTGCGGCTTATCTATAAAAATTAGTGTAGGACAACATTCAAGAGATAAACTGCTTATGGTGTATTTATTCAACTTATTTAAATGTGGTTATTTATTGGGCCTACGAAGACTTCGTAGGCCCCCTGCGCAAGCTAAAGCTATGAATATAAAAATAAAAAATTTTATAATATTTAAGGCTTGCATGTATGTTTCACACACACGCAGTCATTTTGTGCAGCTACGCAAGCGTAGCTTGCATATAGGGGTAAAGATGAAAAAATAAACTAAAGCTCGTGTATTATTACCTATATATATATATTTATTCATCTGCTACTTCGTCATTTTTTAATTATTTTATTATCTATGGCTGTTTATACGAAGTCTTCGTAGAAATAGTGAAAGATGCCAGCCATTAAATCTATTTTTTATGCATGACCGAAGGTCCAGCAGCCCTACATTTTCCAAGCTTGGGTAGTTTAAAGGTAAAACTCTAATCTCATACGTTGGTAATAAGAGTTCGATTCTCTTCTCAGGCTTCAACCTTGACTGATTTAGGTGATTATATAATATTTTTCTAGAGACGCATTTACACAGAGACCTTATTTTCACACATACCTGTTCAGATTGAATACATGACAATAAATATATAGTATTTTCATTTAATGATCTTAAGATGAAAATTAAGATAGCTGTACTTCTAATTGAATGTATTCTGTCCTTTTAGCTGCACTCCTCAATTTATAGTGTTTGAACTTATCCTGCTGATTATTTATTCAGCCTTCAATCTTAAGGGTTGAACTATTTTTTTTGAACTATGATAATAATATCTATCTTATCTCTTTTGCTTTCTAACGCCGTTAATCTAAGACGTGATATATCTATTTTATTTAATAGAATAGCTATAATTATTTTAATTTATTGTATCTTAAATGATCTATCCTCTTTAACTGTAATTACTAAAGGTGTAGGTATACATGGGGGTTTATTATTAGTTACAAACATTACACAAATATTTCATATATTTATATTTTTAATAAGTATATTAATATTGACTTTAACTAGTTTTTACCCTAGAAAGGTTTGAGTATCTGAATATTCATCTCTAAAAAACTTGTTATTCTACAAATTTGTTTATTATAACACAAAAATAATTAATAAAATGGGACAACATTTAAAAATAATAGAATATCCTGCCAGACGTAATGGGTAGACGTCTATGTGGGAAAAATTATCAAACTCCGGGGACACCCTAAAACTTTTGGTACCAAGCTATAGTTGAAAAGCTATAAGTGGATGAACTAATCACTCATGTAAGGTAATAAGCCAAAAAATTTCTGAAAAGAACGTGGGCAATCGCGGATCTAAGTCAGTAATATGTGAAACGATTACTGTAAAAGAGCAACGAGTAAATGGTAGTTGATCCAATAAACAATTAAAGGATTTAAGATATACTCTAACCGGTTTTGAAATAAATCGTTGAGCCAGTAACCCTTCTAACCAAATTAGGAACTCGCGCCTTTATTCTACATTAGAAAAGACTAATTCATTAATTCATAAATCACCCCTTAATCCTTGACTTGTAAGAGGGTTTACAGATGGGGATGGTTCATTTAGTGTATCTATATCCAAAAAGAATACAGGTATAGGTTGAAAAATTCAACCTCTATTTCATATAGGTTTAGATCCTAAAGATTTACCTTTAAGAAAAATTCAAGCATATTTCAATGTAGGAAAAATTTATACCGCTTCGCGCTTCGCGCTTCGCGCTTCGCGCTTCGCGCTTCGCGCTTCGCGCTTCGCACTAAAAGAGGAGTTATCCTATATTCAGTTGGCTCATGAAAAGATATTATAGAAACAATAAGACCACACTTTGTTAAATACCCCTTAGTAAGCTTAAAGCAAAAAGATTTGGAGTTATTTAAAGAAATAGTCTTTTTAATGAAAAGAGTATAAAACTTCGAAAGGTTTATTAAGAATAATTTCTCTAAAAGCTTCATAAAATTTAGGTTTATCTGATAACTTAAAGGCTGCATTCCCTAATATTATACCTGCAAAAAGACCTTTATATAATTAAAATAGTAAATTGGAACCTTATTGAATAACAGGATTCTTATCAGCAGAGTCAAACTTTTTTATATCCTTATATGAACAAGAGGTTAATATTAGAAAAGCGGGTTACTCATTAAATCTATGCTTTAGCGTAAGTCAACATATTAAAGATAAAGAGCTACTAAATAGATTAGCTCGTTATTTGAATAGTGGTATAGTTAGAAAAGCAAATAATCGTAATACGGCGGAGTGAATTGTAACTAAATTACAAGATCTTCGTTATACAATTATACCTTTTTTATCCTCTTTTAGGAGTTAAAAATTTTGATCTAGAAAGATTTGAAAAGGTTATATCTTTAATGGTAAATAAAGTACACGCTTCGCAGACAAAAGAAGGTTTTGTACAATTTAAAACTATTAAAGATCAAATGTATAAAGAATAATACTATTTGCTGAGTCATTTTATATAATTAGTATATAGATAACTAAATAGAAAAGGTGAATTGTTTATAATTTGTATGATAAAGCTGGTGGCCGTGCTAATATTATTATTTGTAATAACAGGATCAATATTATTGATGTCTACTAATGATTTAGTTTCTATATTTTTAGCTATTGAATTGCAAAGTTATGGATTATATATATTAAGTACTATGTATAGAAATTCAGAATTATCAACTACAGGGGGTTTAATATACTTTTTATTGGGTGGATTAAGTTCTTGCTTTATCGTGCGCCGTAGCGCTAATTATTATTACGAGTCTAAATGACTTAGTTACTATCCATACATAACTCCGGCATCAGAGTTAGGTGAAGGGGAAAGCCCGACATTGAACTTAGCATCTCTGTCAAAAGGTGGGGAAGGACGAAATCTGATAAATCTAGTGACCCATCGAGCCGAGCCGTCTATGAGTAAAGCTAAACTGCTTGAACCCTATTTACCAGGTATCTCTTCAAGAGGATCATATCTAGTCAGAAATAGGATATGTGCGTTGTGTATGATTTGGAAATGAAGAATCATACAATGGATCAACAGCAACCAGGATACAATAAGTATTCGTAACGTAAAGAGTGGGGGCTCTAAGGACGGGTTAAGAAAAATAATAATTGGAACTACGGGATTACCTACAGTCCTAAAGGACCATGGTAACAGAGGAGTCATAGTACCAGTATTGGGAAGGACTCCAGGATTTAGCGTCTGTAGCTACACCACTATCGCTGGAGGTTCCAGTACAGTATCAACTGACGGTTTTGGTAAACTACAGAAGATTTATGAGCTTTGTAAAAATAACAAAGTTTTCGTTGTGAAAGATAAGTTATACAGATTATTATACGATAAAGAATTATACTACGCAGCTTACCATAAATTAAAAAGTAAGCCAGGTAACATGACTCCGGGTATAATACCCACTACTTTGGATGGTTTGTCAGAAAAAGTCATAGTGGATATTATAGATAGCTTGAGAGATGGTACTTTCCAATTCCACCCTGGAAGAAGAATATACATACCAAAAGCTAACGGAGGTCAACGTCCATTGACTATAGCCCCTCCAAGAGACAAACTAGTACAGGAATGTATAAGAATGATCTTAGAAGCTATTTATGAACCTACTTTCAACGAAAGCAGTCACGGGTTTAGACCTAACAGAAGCTGTCATTCTGCATTAAAAAGTGCTAGACAGAAATTCGTAATGGCCAAATGATTTATAGAAGGAGACATTACTAAATGTTTTGATGAAATAGATCATAATAAGCTGATGAATGTCTTGAACGAAAGAATTAAAGACCCAAGATTTTTGGATTTAATTCGTAAAGCGTTGAAAGCGGGTTACATGGAGTTCAGAACTTACTCACACTCCGTAGCAGGAAGACCTCAAGGTTCAATAATTAGCCCCATATTGGCAAATATCTTTCTTAATAAACTCGACGTATTTATCGGGGAATTAAAAGAAGATTTCGATGTGGGAATCAAAGCTACTATTAACCCAATCTATCATCGATTGTCCCGAAAAAAGGAAAGAGCCAAAACTGTGAAGGAGAAATTAAATTTACAAAGAGTTTTACGGCTGATCCCATCTAAACTAGATATCGACCCTAAATTCAAGAAAATGGAATACATTAGATATGCAGATGACTGAATTATAGGTGTTAGAGGATCAAAAGAAGATAGTGTAAATCTTATGTTAAATATTAAGGTGTTTTTAAAGGACGAGTTAGGGTTAGAGCTTTCCGAAGCTAAAACCAAAATAACCAACGCCAAGACAGAACACGCTGAATTCCTATCGGTTAGAGTCAAAAGAAGTAATCATGAGACTTACTCTATAAGAAGAAATGTTTTAAGCAGAAATGTGAAAAATATGAGACTTCTAGCACCGATAGACAAAGTCACCAAAAAATTGATAATCAATGGTTTCTTTAAAGAAGGTAGACCATACCCAAAATTTATCTGAATGCAAGAATCTAAAGATGCTATAATTCTATTATACAACTCAGTTTATAGAGGTATAATTCAATATTATCGTTTCGCAGATAATTTTAATGGATTATCAGCAAAAGTACACTATATATTGAAAGAATCTTGTGCAAGACTTCTAGCAGCCAAATACAAAGCTGGAACCCAAGCTAAAATATTTGCAACTTATGGTAAAAACCTTAAAGGGCAGGATAAGCATGGGTTTGTCAAGTTAGTACTAGGAATAAACACTGCAGCTTTAAATGTAAAAGTGGATGATATACATTTGAGATTCAATGGCCGTAGCATATCTAAAGCTTCTTTGGAAGGACTTACCTGTGTTCTATGTGATTCTAGCTACAGAGTGGAGATGCACCACGTTCGTATGATGAAGGACCTTAATCCTAAAGCTAACGAAGTTGATAAAATTATGACTCGAAAGAACCGTAAGCAAATACCATTATGTAGAGAGTGCCACATGAAACATCATAGTCGTAAAACAACACACAACGAATAAAATCTAATGCCTAATCTGGAGAGCCGTATGATGGGAAACTATCACGTACGGTTCGGGAAAGGGGGAGTAACTTGGTAAAAGAGTTACTTCTCCAGTTCATTTATTAGGGACAGGTTTATTATACGCCAACTCAGGAAGTACTAGTCTAGATAATTTATACATTATAACTAGTATAAGTGATATAAGCTATACAGATTTATGATATAAACCTTACTATATTAATATCTCTTTAGTTATATTTACTATAGGATTTTTATTTAAAGTTTCAGCTGCACCATTTCATTTTTGATCTCCTAAAAAAGGACTTGGGAAATCCTTATCAACAAACGTTGGGAGTAAATTATCAAATTCCGGGGAACCCCTAAAGCTTCTGGTACTAAACCATATATGAAAATATATGAGTGGCTGAAGTAATTACTCAGGTATAGTAATAAGCCAGAAGATGAGTAAAAACGAAATGGGCAATCGCGGATCTAAGTCAGTAATACATTCGACCAAACAGTCGAGTATTATTGTAAAAGAGCAACGAGTAAATGGTAGTTGATGTGGTATTAATTTACCGCGTTTAAGATATACTCTAGTGGGCTTCGAAAGAAGTTATCAAGTTAAAATCCCTTCTAACCAAATTATTCAAAGACAACTTTATTCTACTGTGTCTAACTTAGACAATAGCAAACTACCTCTAGATCCCTGATTTATATCAGGATTCTCTGATGCAGAAGGATGCTTTCTTGTTTTAATTCGTAAATCACCAAAAAACCTAGTAGGTTGACAATTCGAGGTTAATTTCACAATTAATCTTCATGCTAGAGACCTAGATCTTTTAAAACTTATTAAAGCCTATTTTGGAGTAGGAAGAATAGGTAAAGAAAGAAATGGTTGTTGTGATTTTACAATAGGTTGTTTAGATCAAATTATAACAAAAGTAATACCTCATTTTGATAAATATCCTATAAAAACTAATAAATATTCTGATTATTTATTATTTAAAAAAGTAGTCATTATGATGCAACGAGGGGAACATTTAAGAGCTGAAGGTATACAAAAAATAATTAATATTAGAGCTTCTTTAAATAGAGGATTAACTCCTTTACTTTTAGAGGCTTTTCCTAATACTGTTGCTTTAGCAAGACCATTATTACCACTTAGTGTAAAATTAGACCCTCAATGGGTAGCTGGTTTTACAAGTGGTGATGGTTGTTTTAAAATTAGTACTAGAGAATCTAAATTACATAAAACAGGAAGTCGTGTAGTATTACTTTTTGTAGTAACTCAACACATTAGAGATGAATTACTATTGAAAAGTTTAGTAGATTTCTTTGGATGTGGTCAAACTTATTCGTATAAAGATTATACTGAGTTTAGATGTCAATCATTCAAAAATAATTATGAAAATATTTTACCTTTTTTCAATAAATACCCTGTTGTTGGCGTTAAATCTAAGGATTTTGAAGATTGAGCTAAAGTAGCAAAAATGATACAAACCAAAAATCATTTAACTAACCAAGGTTTCAATCAGATTCGTCAAATAAGAACAGGAATGAATAAAGGTAGATATCTAAAATAAACTACTTTAATTCACTTGGGTGAGAGTAATATGATTATATAAAGTTGTTGTTTTCTTTAATTTGGACGATAAATTTAACCGTCATCATATGGACGTTTATGATGCTATACCTACTATAGTTACAACATTTGTAGCTTTAATAGCTAAAATTTCTATATTTATTTTATTGTTGCAATTAGTTTATTATACAGGGTCAGGGTCTCATAGCAATGAAATGAGTTGAACTTTCATATTATTAATGAGTTCTTTATTCTCCTTAATAATAGGTACAGTAGTAGGTTTAACTCAATTTAGAATAAAAAGATTATTTGCTTATAGTACGATAAGTCATGTAGGTTTTATATTATTAGCTTTAGCTATATCTAGTATTGAGTCAACTCAAGCATTTATATTCTATTTGACACAATATACAATTAGTAATTTAAATGCCTTTTTTATACTAGTAGCTATAGGTTTTTCTCTATATTGCTATACTAGTGAAAATAAAGAAGATGAAGAATTAATGGATAAAACGAATTCTCCAGTACAATTAGTAAATCAATTAAAAGGTTATTTTTATATAAATCCTGTTTTAGCTTTAAGTTTAGCTATTACTATTTTTTCATTTGTAGGTGTACCTCCTTTAATAGGATTCTTTGGTAAACAAATGGTATTAAGTGCAGCTATAGATAAAGGTTTAATATTCTTATCTTTAATCGCTATATTAACTAGTGTTATAGGTGCTGTATACTATTTAAGTATAGTAAAAGAAATGTTTTTCAGCTTACCGGACTATAAAATTAATACTTTATTAGAAAATTTAGTCTTAAAAGGTGCTGTATTAAGAAGAGGTGAGGTAAGCTCGGCTATTATGAATAAAACAATTCTTGCTGGACCACCGGTGGTCCAGGTCCACACGCACAAAAATTTAAGCTTTAAATATAATAATATAGCTATATCGAGTCCTATATCTTTTGTTATATCCTGTATAACATTACAAATATTATTATTTTTATTTTTTAATAAAGAATGGCTAAGCATGGGTACCATATTGGTACAAATTCTTTTTAATGGTTAAATGAGTAGTATGACTTTTATTTTTATTGTTGTGTCAATATTAACAATATTATTTTTAGCTCTTAATTTTATATTGGCACCACATAACCCTTACCAAGAGAAATACTCTATATTTGAGTGTGGATTTCATAGTTTTTTAGGGCAAAATAGAACTCAATTTGGAGTAAAATTCTTTATTTTTGCTTTAGTATATCTATTATTAGATTTAGAAATCCTGGTAATTTATCCTTTTGGTCTTAGTGGCTATGAAAATGGGATATATGGTTTAATAATAGTACTTATATTTATAGGTATTATTACTGCAGGATTTGTATTTGAATTAGGTAAAAATGCATTAAAAATAGATAGTAGACAATCTTTTAATTATTGTTATAAATCAAATAAATTTGTAAATACCTTATACGAGAATAAGTAAACTAAATGTTTTGCTGCTTTATCCTTGCGTAGGAGAGGTATGCACAAACTAGAAGCATGCCTACAAGGCCGCATTATTTTTTTTTCGCTCAAGAAAAATATGCTAAAACTCCAATTTTATAGGCTGGGGTATGCATACTTCGTCAGCAGCCCTGAGCTCAGAAATAAAAAATAAGACTTTTTAGGGGCAAAGTAGGTATAGAGACTTTATGTTAGAGAGATTCAAGACATTTCAGTGTTACAATCATCAAAAATAATAGGTGCAGGGTTGGCAACAGTGGGTGTCTTAGGTGCAGGAGTAGGAATAGGTGTAGTATTTGGGTGTTTAATAATAGGTGTAGCTAGAAACCCTTCATTAAAAAACCAATTATTCTCTTACTCAATATTAGGTTTTGCTTTCTCAGAAGCAACTGCGTTAAGTGAATAGCGTAGTATAAAGAGGGTGAATTGCAAAGAGTACATATAATTATGTGAATTTGCAGCGAAGTTTAATATTATACAATTTAATATATTAAAAACGTTCAACGACTAGTAGATGAGGAGAAATGTATTAACAATAATTCTACCTTGAGCGCCCTCATATCTTATAATATAAGATATAAGACATAGTCTAAATAAGAGATAGATCTCTTAAAAAAATCTAAAAGTATATACGGCATTTATTATGTTTAAAACACTAACTTTCTATAGATCTATATCGAGAAACGTTTATTCAGAATCTAGAATACCAAATGAAATTGAAAGATCTTATTATGACCCTCTTGGTCAAAGAGAACAAATACGTATTTAAAATAATGGGCTAAAAAAAATGGGGATATATTGTTGAGAAAATAAAATCAATAACAAAATGTATGTAGGTAGCGGTGATCCACTATATTTAAGAATAAGTGATTACTACCAATCTTGATATTTAAAATCTAAAACAAATTTATATATAGTAAGATCCTTGAATAAATATTCTTTGAATGGTTTTAACATACATATTTTGGAAGATAGTAATTCTGAAAATCTTATTATGTGTGAACAGAAATGAATAGATTTGATAAACCCTGCATATAATACTAATCCTATAGCAGGTAGTACTAAAGGATATACACATACTACTGAAGCTAAAGAGAAAATGAGAATATTAGCTACAGGTAGAAAGCATACAGATGAAGTTATAGATCTTATGAGTAAAAATCGTAGAGGTATAAATAACTCTTTTTACAATAAAAAAATACCCCTGAGACAATAGAAAGATTAAAAATTATTGCAAGTAATAGAACTTATGTTCCAGTTAAAGGATTAGAAGTTGAAATCACCACAGATCTTGAAACTAAAATTACTAGCACTCATAGTAGTGTTAGAGAGGCAGCTAAATTCTTAAACTCTGATATTAAAATCTTATTAAGAAGAGAAGGCTCTGAACTAAGTAAAGGTTTAAATAAGCCGTATAGAAATAGATATATTATTAAGATAAACAGAAATAATGACTAATAAAATGTATTCGCTTTAATGATGTCATTATTATTACTATACGTAGCTTAATTTTGTTTGGTTATAAGTAAACTATTTATAACACCGGTTATGTATATGGAGGAGGGTAGGTTAGGTATCTTATTTTATAATAAGAAAAAACAATTCTATTAATAATTAGAAATTCTATAGTTTTTACCAAGCTATGAAAAATTTATTAAATACATTTATATACTTAGACGCGCCTAGCGCTTGAGGTTTATATTTCCAAGATAGCGCTACTCCTCTTCCTAAATGATCTGGGAAATCATTAATGGGGATTAAACTGCCAAATTCCGGAAAAGACCTAGAACTTCAAGTACCAAGCTATAGTTGAAAAGCTGTAAGTGGATGAACTAATTACTCATGTATGGTAACAAGCTTGAAGGCTTCTGAAAAGAACGTGGTTAATCGCGGATCTAAGTCCAGCGATTGTTCCTCTAAAATCGCGGTAAAAGAGCAACGAGTAGACGGTAGTTGCATTGGATTACCAATGTTAAGGTGTACTCTGAAGGATTTCGAAAGAAATTCTCAAATCAAAATCCTAACTACTCAATTAGTTAATAAAAGATGGTATTCAATATCGTTCAATAAGAGTGAAAATAAGCAGCTGGAGCAAGGTTTAATCATAGATCCTTACTTGTTAACTGGTTTTGCGGATGCGGAAAGTTCATTTGTTTTAAGTATTACAAAAAGTGATGAAGTTCGATTAGGTTGAGTAATAAAACCTAGGTTTCAAATACATTTACATAAAAAAGATTTATTTATCTTGCAAGCAATTAAAAATTTCCTTGGTGTCGGCAAAGTATATGTTCAAAGTGAAGTATCAGCAGTAGAATACAGAGTATTCTCTATTAAAGATTTAAAAGTGGTATTAGATCACTTTGAAAAATTTACTCTAATTACACAAAAATACGGAGATTTTGAATTATTTAAACAAGCCTACCTATTACTAATTAATCGAGAACATTTAACAATGGAAGGTTTACGTAAAATTATTTCAATAAAAGCATCTATGAACAATGGTTTACCTGAACCATTAAAAGAAGCTTTTCCAGATGTAAGAGCAGCAGTAAGACCTAGGAAAGAAAATCTTACTATTTATAATCCGAGATGGCTTACTGGATTTACTAGCGGGTAAGGTTCCTTTATAGTTAAGGTTAGAAAGCCTAATGATAATTCTAAAGCTTTAGTTGAATTGATCTTTCAAATTAATCAACATGTTCGAGATAAACAACTAATAGCCTACATAGCTGAATATTTAGGATGTGGAAAAGTATACAAACATTCTGTGAATGCAGTAGTGTATAGAGTATCTAAAAGGTCAGACTTAACTGAAAAAATCATACCTTTTAAAAAAAAATACCCTATCTTAGGTGAAAAAGCTTTAAATTTTAAAGACTTCTGTTCAGTATCAGAATTAATTAAAAGTAAAGCCCATTATAAAGAAGGATTAGACCTGATTATTCAGATTAAAGCTAACATGAATACAGGTAGAATTTAATACTTATGCATTGTAGTATGGGTAGGGGCCTGCTGCAAAGCTGGCCTCCTCCGCATAGATATAAATATTATACTAGTCGTAAGGCTACAGCATACAAAACTCTTTTCGAGCTAAAATATTAACTAATTGAAAGTTGAATTTGAATTTTTTTTTTTGCAAATGGAAGGTTTAGTTGAGTTACATGATTTTCGTGTATAAGAGCCAAACTACGGGGATATCCTAAAGCTCTAGTAACTAAGCTTTTAAGGGAAACTTTTTAAGTGGCTCAGCTAATCACTCGAGGTATAGTAATATCACTAGAGATAGATAAATAATACTAATTATTTAAAAAATGGACAATCGCGTATCTAAATCAATAATAGAAATTATTAGCCATATACTTAATAATAATTGCTTTAATTTATCTTATTGTAAAAGAGCAACGAGCAGACGGTTCTTCAACAGTGTAATGTTGTAAGGTGTGCTCTAGTCGCTGAGAAATCAGTTTTTGAGATGAATATTTATATTACTCTAAAATAAAAATAAGTATAAATAGTATTTATACTTATTTATAGATAATTATTTATACCATAAAAACGCGGAGGTATTCAATAAGAGTTAATCACAATATTGATCTTTATTTAATAATATATATTATACACCAAATATAATATTCATTGTAATAATATATAGTATTAGATAAATATATGGAAAATATTCAAACTAATTTAGAGTTAAACCCTTTTTATGTAACAGGGTTTTCAGATGGCGAAGGCTGTTTTCATTTTGCTATAGGTAAAAATCCTAAATATAAATTAGGCTACTATGTAAATCCAGGATTCTCAATAGCTTTACACAAAAAAGACGAACAGCTGTTAAGAAAAATTCAAGAATTTTTTGGAGGCATAGGTGTTTTGAAAGTAAAAAAATATATAGTACAATTTAGAGTTTTTTCAATTGAGGATCTGAATGTAGTTATAAAACATTTTGATAAGTATCCTTTAATTACTAAAAAACATGCTGATTTTATATTATTTAAAGAAGGATTAAGGGCAATAAAAAATAAAGAACATTTAACTGTAGAAGGTTTTAACAAAATTATTTCTATCAGAGCTTCTATGAATAAAGGTTTACCTTTAGTATTGAAATTAGCTTTTCCTAATATTACAGGTAAAACTGTTCCTTTAGTTACTTTACCTGAAAAATTCAATCCTTATTGAGTAGCTGGGTTTACAGATGCTGAAGGTTGTTTTTTCGTAAAAATACCTAAAATTGAAGGTAGAAATCTTGTATTGGGTTTTCAACTTACTCAACACAATAGAGATGTTTTACTTTTAGAAAAGTTCATTACTTTCTTTAGTAGTGGTAGATTAGAATTATCTAGGCTTGCTAGTAATTTTATTGTAACTAAATTATCCAATATAACTGAAGTTATTATTCCATTTTATGAAAAATATTCTATTCTAGGGTCTAAAGCAAGAGATTTTGAAGATTGAAAAAAAATAGCTAAACTGATGGTGTCTAAATCTCATTTAACTAAAGCAGGATTAGAAGAAATAATTAAAATAAGATCAAGTATGAATGCCAGTCGATTCAATAAAGATAATATATAATTATTTCTCAATACATATATCAATTATGATTACAGCTAGCCATATTTACTATTATTAGAATAGTAACTCAAAGTTAAAGATACTACAAAAAATAACTTTTAAGTTATCTTTGTAGACGGACAACATCATGTATTATTTAGTGTTAATCTTATTTAGTGTAGGATGAATACTCTACTCTATAATAAAAAACTTCGAGGATGCACCTATTGTGAGGTGATTGGGAAAATCATCATTATGGGTGAAGACATTATCAAATTTCGGGGAACTCCTAAAGCTTCTGATACCAAGTAATATGTGAAAACATATTAACGGCTGAAGTAACGATTCAGGTATGGTAAGAAGTCAGAAGATTTGTGAAAACAAAATGGACAATCGCGAATCTAAGTCAGTTGTAGGGTCTTTACCTGCAACTGTAAAAGATCAACGAGTAGACGGTAGTGGACAAGAAAAATTTAGTTCTTGTTTAAGGGGTACTCTGACAGATTTCGAAAGATACTCTGAGGTCAACATCCTGTCTAAGCAAATACACAAGAGATTTTTTACTGCTTCACCTAGGACTAATGTCTGAGCTAGTCCGGCTTTGGCTGGTGGAAATAAAATAGATAATCTTGAATTTAATAGCGCAGCTACTAAAATGAATCCTTGATTTTTAACAGGATTTTCTGATGGAGAAGGTTCTTTTATCCTTTATATACAAAAAACTAATAAGACTAAGATAGGTTGAGCTACTTGAGTTGCTTTTGAGATAAATTTAAACAATAAAGATTTATCTATTTTGAAAGAAATCAAATCTTATTTGGGTGTAGGTCAAATTTATCAAAAATCTAATGGAACTTGTGTTTATTGTGTAAGATCCTTTAAGGAAATAAATGTAATAATACAACATTTTGATCAATATCCTCTTTTAACTCAAAAACAGGCCGACTACTTACTATTTAAGTCTGCGTTCGAAATTATAAGAAATAAAGAACATTTTACACATTTTCATAAAATATTAGCTCTTAGAGCTTCTATTAATAAAGGATTACCACCAGCTTTAAAAGAAGCTTTCCCTAATATTACTCCATGAGTAAGACCTAACGTTCAGGATTCTAAGATTACAGACCCTAACTGATTAGTAGGCTTTACTACAGCTGAAGGTTGTTTTATGGTAAGAGTTGAGGATAGACCTAATAATAGAACTATAGTACGTTTACAGTTTAAACTGACTCAACACTCTAGAGATGAAGAATTTTTTAGAGGTATAGTAGACTATTTAGGTTGTGGTAGAATTTATCTTAATGAAAGATCAGTCGATTTTATTATTACTAAGTTTAGTGATATAACTGATAAAATTATTCCTTTATTTGGAAAATATCCTATACAAGGTATAAAACACTTAAATTACTTAGATTTTGTTAAAGTAAGCCAATTAATGAAAAATGATTTACATTTGACTCTAAGTGGAATAAAGTTAATCCGTAAGATAAAATGAGGTATGAATTTAAAAAGAGAGTTGGCGCCTTAAATCTATTTTATTTTACATAATAGTAAAATATATTAGTTGATGAAGAATTGTGTATTTGTATGATAAAGTTGATATATATTTGATATCACACAAGTATTTAAACCATGGTAGAAAAGTGCCTATTCAAAAGTGTTGTAAGAATTTGTGACACAATGTAAATTCTCGTAGTTTTATACGTATTTATAGTACTTCGTTAGTTAATAACCCTGTAAATAAAATAACCCAGCCCGTAAAAGTGTATAAAGATGCTTTTGACGCTAGAAAGGATATCTTAAAAGAGAATAAAAATAAATCAGGGATATATATGTTAACTAATAAATTAACAAATGATATTTATGTAGGTCAGTCTAAAGACCTATCTAAAAGATTTCAAAAATATTTTAATCTTAGTTATTTAAAAACTAGAGATAGTTTAATAATTTCAAGAGCATTAATTAAATATGGGTATTCTAATTTTTCTGTTACAATATTAGAATACTGTGAAATTTCTGATTTGCTTTCTAGAGAACAACATTACTTTGATAAATTAAATCCGGAATATAACATACTAAAAGTAGCTGGAAGTTCCCTTGATCATAAACACTCCGAACAAACTAAAGCGAAGATTAGTAAGTCTTTAAAAGGAATATATGTAAAGGAAAAATCAGCTTTATTCGGTCGTACTGCCTCAGAAGAAACTAAAATATTAATGAGTTTAAGAAAAGTAAAAGATAATAACCCTTTATGCTTCGCAGGAAAAACTCATAATGAATCAGCTATTGAGTTAATGAGACAAAAAGCTTTAGGTAGAATTCATTCTGAAGAAACTAAGTTAAAAATGAGTGCAGTAAGAGGTAATCCCATATACATATATGAAAAGTGTTCATCTGAAGGATTTAAATTGATAGGTAGTTTTGTTTCAGCTAGAAGAGCTGGAAAATTTTTAGATATAAGTGGAAGTACTATTATAAGATATAAAAACTCAGGGGAAATCTTCAAAGAGAAATATAAATTTTCAGGTTCAAAATCTTAGCTTACAATAACTATGAATAAAATTTCACTATATGCTGGAAACTTCTAAAGCCTTAAGTACTTTTATAGTGAAAATCTTAATGGATGTAACAATGGACAATCAGCAGGAAATATAAAATTCCCTAGAGACTACACGTGAAAACCTTATTAAAGGTATAATATAGTCCAATTATGTAAAGACTTTAATCGAGTTAATATGAACTATAACTCCATCAGTTATATTAATACTTATAGCTTTCCCATCTTTTAAATTATTATATTTAATGGATGAATTAAATGATCCCTCAATGACAATTGTAGCAGAGGGGCATCAATGATATTGAAGTTACCAGTATCCTGATTTTTTAGATTCTAATGAAGAATTTATAGAATTTGATTCATATATAGTACCAGAATCTGATTTAGAAGAAGGTGGATTAAGAATGTTAGAAGTAGATAACAGAGTTATAGTACCTGAGTTAACACATATTAGATTTGTTGTAACATCAGGGGATGTCATACATAAAAAGTGAGATTAGGCCCTCACTCTAGTGTTAAATAGCCAAACTCCGGGGAAGCCCTAAAGCATTAGTTACTAAACATTAGACCTAAAAGGGTCAAGGTGCGGCTGAACTAATCACTCAGGTATAGTAAGAAGACTAATGATTATTTGAAAAAATAATGGGTAATCGCGGATCTAAATCACCTCTTATCTAAGATAATGTGTAAAAGAGCAACGAGTAGATGGTTATTCAGTTTTAGACTTGAATGATCTAAATACTGTAAGGTGTACTCTAGTCACTGGGAAACCGGCTCTTGGTATTTTTCTAATCCAGAGGATATGAAAAATAGCGCAAGCTCTCTTTTAGTATAAAATAAATTAGGAGCTTGCGTAGCCTTCGCCTACTCCAAGATTAAAGTTAGCACAATAGCCTTTCTAAGTTATTAACAAACAAACCCAAAAAAATATATTTTAGCCCCAGTCTCTCGTAACATTGCAAAGCACCGGTATTAAGCAAATAAGAATACGACGAGTACACATGTTAAATTTTGAATATATAAGTTTATGTTAGATATCAATAAGAAGATAAATTGGTGTTTCGTCTTACATAACAAATTATCCTTTATATGCGCGAAGCCTCCTAATCACAATTAAAGGGCGGTTTTTCCGCAATTCTAAATTAAATATGTCTCTATGCAGTAAATTCAATACGTCTTTTATGTGCAAGCTTCGCACAAAATTCAATACGTCTTTTAGATACTATTCAAAATTCAATACGTCTATTAGGAACTATTCAAAATTAAGTACGTCTTTTAGATACTATTCTAATATTAAGCTTTACGATCAATATTCATATATTACTAGCGAAATCCTTAACAAGTTATTAGCTAATCAACAAGTTTCAATTAGCCAAGTTGAACTGGATAGACTAAAAACCATACCAGGAGTTAAGTTTGATTTGCCCCTTACAACTAAACAGCTATTAAGAGGAGGTAATTACCAAAAGAGATTGTCTGCTACAAGATACTTTTACAATTATCTTTCCTTATTGCTCAGTACTCGGGGCCATAGTACTTTTAGTAAAGGTTATAAAGATCATGAGGGTTTTATGGATTGATTTAGAGGATTTTCAGATGCAGAAGGTTGTTTTTACATAAGTAAAATCTTTTTTTGCTTTAAAATTAAGTTGCATTTGGACGACATTGAAGTGTTACATCGTATTCAAAAAAAATTTAACTATAGGATCTGTAACAACTACTAAAAATAGTGCAGAATTTAGAGTGGTAAAGCGAAAAGAAGTTGAACTAATTATAAACATATTTGAGAGATACCCCTTAAATTCGACAAAACAACTTAACTTTCTAAAATTTAAAGAAGGTTACGAAATCTCTGTCAAAAAACCTAGCGAGTGAAAAGAAAAAATTGAAATTTTAAGAAATAGCATGAATTCAAAAAGAACGGATTATACAAAGGTACCAGGCTATACAATAAAAATTACGCCTACATGATTACTAGGTTTTACTGAAGGGGATGGTTCCTTTGTTATAGATAAATCAGTAAATTACACTTTAATTTATAGACTTAGTCAAGCTAATAGAGATCAAGAATTAATGGAAGAAATAATCAACTTTTTGAAGGATTTATCAGGTGATTATAAAAATATCGCAAAGAAAACTACTATTTCAAAAAGTAGAGAAGGTAATCAATTAGATATGATTATCGTAAGCATTACCAATCAGGATTTCATTAATAAAGTGTTTATTCCTTTTTTCGATTCGGTGACCTTTTATAGTAAGAAAAGACTTGATTACCTAGATTGAAAAACAGTGAGTCAATAAAAAAAAAAGGGGCCACCATTTTTCAGCCGAAGGTAAACAAGTTATCGATCTTATTATGAGTCAAATGAATAAATCGAGACTATCGACTAATGATAGCGTAAAAGTAGACAGATCTCTTGTTTATCAAGAGGGAGGTAAAAAAACTATTAGATGGACGATCCAATATTGAAGTAAAACCTGATGGTAGAATTTGAATTAGATCTAATCAGAGATATTTGTCAGGTAAAGGTTTAAAAGTTAAATTGCAATCTGATAGAGGGCAAGTTTTAAAATATTTCGATACCTTGACTCAATGCGGAGAATTTTTAGGGATTTCATATAAAAAAGTCTCGTTATTGATAAAAAATAACCAGGAGGCTATTATTGTCGATAATATACCTTATTATATAAAATATAATTAATTAATTATTTTAATAATGATCAAACTTATCCTTCTTTTGTAGGTCTTGAGGGTCGACCTAAAACTAGAGGATTAAAAGCAGGTGTTTATATTTTCACTCGTAAGGTAACAGGATGTAAATATGTGGGTTCTAGTAATAGTCTTTCCAGAAGACTAGATCAATACTTTACTTTTAAACATTTAAATCAAGAGAACTCCGGGAAATTGCTACCTTTTATCAAGAAAGATGGATTTTCTAATTTTAGTTTAGAAATTTTTGTCATGCCGGCTACGCTTTCTTCTGATTACTATTTTTTATTCTTGGAGCAATATTTCTTATTACATAAAAGTTTTAATCTAAATACTCAAAGAATAGTAAATTTTAGAGTTAACCAGGGGTGCTTCGCATAAAATTTATTTATATGATTTAGATGGAAAAACTTTATATTATTCGTCTAAATCTTTAAATCAAATACAAGGTGATCTAGGTATACACCCTAATACTTGTAGAAATTGTCTCAAAGAAGGAAAAATTTATTTAAACTTCTTTAAGATTACGGATACTCTTATAAAGGATACTAGTCGTCTTGGTATGAATAACCCTGAATTAGCTAGTTTAATTTCAGAGAAAAAAACGTTATTTTTAAGCCAAACTTCAAGAGAAAAATTTAGCCTACCTGTTATTGTAAAAGAGATTGGAACGCTGCGCAGAAAAACCCTAAAATTTTCGAGTATTATAGAGATAATAAAACACTTTAAAGAACAAAACATAATAATGGACAGAAATAAAATAGCTAAAGTATTGAATACAGGAAAACCATATAAAGACTATATATTTATAAAATAGAGTTAAACGCATATCATAAGGGCTTGCTTGATACTTGTTTGTTTTTGTTGCCTGCACCAAGTGCATGTATGTTTCACCAACAGCGCTTCTGATAAGGGTATTTTTTTTATGAAAAAAAAAATCGCGAAGCATGCTTGCGCCTATATGCAGAGAAAGGTTAATAATTAGAAAAATTTGTGTAACGTCTTTTGCTTGCCCTTCGTTGGGTATAAAATGTGATGCATATCCTGGTAGACTAAACCAAGTTTCAGTTTTTACTAATAGAGTAGGAGTATTTTATGGTCTTGAACAATGGCCATAACTGTAGTGAACCTATGGTTAAAAATCATCAAATTGCGGGAAACTCCTAAAGGAATCTTAACCAAGTAAGTATGGTAACATAACTTATGGCACAGGTAATGACTTATGGTACGGTAATATCAAGATTTATTATTCAATGGGCAATCCGCAGCCAAGTACCAACTGCCTAAGGGTAAGGGTATGCAGTTCATCGACTAGACGGTGATTGGTGTTATTATTATTAATAATGCTTAAGATATAGTCAGCCCCTACTTGAAAGAGTGCAGAAAAATATGTATATTCGTATTTTTTGTTGAATAGATATATATTAATTCTATATGATTAATTATATTTAGGGATCTCTACAATAGTTTGCTAAACTTAATTTAATGTAAAAATCAATGATCAATACAAAGACAACAAGGACTTGTCTTTCATATGAAATACTATTGTAGTATTGCATGATACAATTAGTAGAAGTGTTTCTAATAATCACTACATATTTGATAAACGTGTTGGATTGGGTTCTATAGCTGCTATATCTTTAACTAGATGTTTTAGCTCAAGCAGATCTTTTAATTCAATTAGACCTTATAACCCAGAGTCTTTAGCGTTACAACATATAAATCGCTCCGCAGGAAAACCTACTACTTCGTCAGTTATCAATAAAGTATTATTAAATCAAAATTTATTAGTTAGATTCAAAATTAGAAGAATTATTAAAAGTTCAAGGAATTGGAATGGACTTTCCTATATCAAGACCGGAAGATAATAAACTTTTAGATCAATTAACAGGGAAATCTAAATATAAAGGTTTCTCTACGCAGTACGCAGTGGTGTATATATCTTTATACATAAAGATTCAGGTAATAAATATGTAGGTTCATCTAATTTATTAAGACGTATAATGGATTACTATTTAAAAGGAGATTTTCCTTTAGTAGGTAAATTTTTGCCTTTACTACACAAAGAAGGACTAAAAGCTTTTAAATTAATAATATTTAAATTAGATAGTAATAAATTTAGTAATCAAGACTCTTTAATATTAGAACAGTATTATTTATTAGATAAACAATTTAACTTAAATACACTAAGAGTTGTTAATGCAGGGTCATCAAAAGGTGATGCTGTTTATGTTTATGATCTAGCATGTAGTACTCTTTATTATCAAGCTAAATCTAAAATAGAATTAAAAAGAATATTAAAAATACATACAGAAACTAGTAAAAAATATGTAGATTCTAAAATACCATATCTGAATAAATACTTGTTATTAAGCCATCCTGTACCTACTGCTTTAATAAGTAATATTTGTATAGAAGATTTAGTAGATATGATGCAAAAAGAAAGACAAGATATGTATACATTAGGAACTCGTAGAAGTATTTCAGTGGAATTAGAAATTAAAGAAGGAAATACATTTGTAGATTCTAGAGGTCATACTTTAAATTTCTATTCTTTAACATCTTGTATTGAATATTTAAGAGAAATAGGTTTAACTATTAAAAGAGACACTCTAACTAAATATATAAAAGATGAAAAAGTATTTCATAATTTCTTGTGTAAATACTCAGAAAATACTTTACCAGATAATTTTGAAGAAGTAGGATTAATTATTGATGAATATAAAAAATTATAAGTGAATCCAGACTTAGATTCATTAAAAATTAATTAAAAAAAATAAACCTATACTAGTAAAAGGAGAAAATTTTGAAAAACAATTTGAAAGTATTACTGATACAATAAAATACTTTGATAGTCTAAACATCAAGTTAGATAGAAAATCTTTAAACCTTGGTTTAAAAGATGGTAAAATTTATAAAGATTATTATTTTACTTATAAATAACTAGATAAATCCGCTCCGCAGAAAATATTTTTTCCTACTAGTATATTATAACACTAATTTAAGAAGTTCGCTAATTACATTAAATAAACGTAGACAACTCGCAATGTTCAGAAATATGTGGAATATTACACAGTTCTATGCCTATAGTAATAGAATCTGTAAATATAGACAAATTTGTTCATTGACTACATAATGCTTAACTTATTTTAATGTCTATTTAGTATTTTTTTTTTGCTGGCTTGGGTATTTTTCCCTCGCGCAAGCTCATAACTAAAAGGGGTATTAGTTTAAAGGTAAAACATGATGCTACGGACATCAGGATTGTAGTTCAAATCTACAATGCCCCTTGTCATTGCATTAATGGCTAAAATAATATGTATATGTATTAGCATATAACGTAAGAATAATTTGATTTATATAAAATAAAAAAAAACATGAGTTTAACCTTAGTACTTTTTTTAATAGGAATCTTAGGATTCGTATTTAATAGAAAAAATATAATATTAATGCTTATTTCTATAGAAATAATGCTATTATCTATAACATTCCTAATATTGGTAAGTTCTATTAACCTTGACGATATTATAGGACAAACGTATGCCATCTACATTATAGTAGTTGCCGGAGCAGAATCTGCTATCGGCTTAGCAATTCTAGTTGCTTTTTATAGACTTAGATCTCTTAAATCAAACCGTCTATCCTTTAGCTGTTATAAGTTCCCAATAAGACCTTTAAATAATCTTTCTATAGCCATATCTTCGTTTAGCCACTCTTTAAGTGGCTCAGTAAGAATAGGAATAAAAATTATTCTACAACAACTTCTTTTTAAAAATTCTTCTATTGATCCTTGATTTATTACTGGACTTTTTGATGCTGAAAGTTCTTTTGTAGTAACTATATTAAAAAATCCTAGATATAAAACGGGATGAAATGTTCAAGCTAGAACTCAAATAAAAATGCATGAAAGAGATAGAGATTTAATTCTTAAAATACAGGAATATTTTGGGGTATAGGATATGTATCTAGCCCTAATAAAAATTCTACAGTAGAATTTAGAGTTAGTACTGTCAAGGATATAACTAATGTGATTATTCCTCAATTTGATAATTATCCATTATTAACTAAAAAATATTCCGACTATGGGTTTTTTAAAGAAATTATTAAGTTAATGTTAGAAAAAGAACATAGCACTTTAGAAGGGATACAAAAAATAGTTAATATTAAAAGTTCTATGAATTGAGGTCTATCTATTGTATTAAAAGAAGCTTTTCCTCTTAGTACACCAGTAAAAGTAAATAGTAGCCGTGATATTGTTACGTTAACTAAAGAATGAATGGCTGGATTTGCTACAGGAGAATCGAACTTCTTTATTGTAGTTCAAAATTCTAAAACTAAAAGTGGTATAGCCACTTCATTACGTTTTTCTATAGCTCAGGATATGAGAGATTTATTTTTATTAGAAAGTTTTGTAGATTTTTTTGGGTGCGGCTATGTGGTTAAATATAAAAATCGTACAGTTTGTGAATTTCTTGTTACAAAAATTGATAATATAGTGAACCATATAATTCCTTTTTTTGATAAAGATAATATAAGAGGATCAAAATATTCAAACTACTTGGATTTTAAAAGTGTAGCTTTAATAATTAAAAATAAAGAGCATTTAAAAGAAGACGGAGTAGCCTTGAAAAAAATTTTGTCCTTAAAGGGTGCTTCACGGATAACTGAGGAGTATCACAATAAAGCTAAAAATAATCATAGGTATGAATAAGGCTTTAAGAGAAATTGGTCAAGAGAGGTGGAGTAAACCTTCATCTAGTCTTTATATAAAGGCAAAACCTTCAAATTGCGGGAAAGTCTTAAAGACAAATCTACCAAGTTAATGCAGTAATGTAATTAATGGAACAGGTAATGACTCGTTGTATGGTAAAAACGATTTGCATGAAGAAATGAAATAGATAATCCGCAGCCAAACACCAGTGTATAACTATCTTGGTGCGCAGTTCATCGATTAAATGTAGGTTGGTTTATAATTATAGTGGCTAGCATAGCTTGCGCTAAGCGCAGCAAGCTAAAGCTTATAATTATAGGCTTAAGATATAATCAGGCATAATTTAAAGATTATGGGAATACCCTAGCCTACCTAAGGGAATTATTATTCATATGGTAAAGGGGGAAAACGAAGAGGAAGTATTGCTATTGAATATAAATAATGTATTTAAGTATAATTGTGTTACCATTACTAGGGTGTATAGTTTCCGGCTTTTTTGGTAGAAAAGTTGGTGTGACAGGTAGTCGTTTATTAAGTTGTCTATGTATAATTTCAACAACAATATTAGCTATTATTGGCTTTTTTGAAGTAGGATTAAATAATAATCAGGTGTCTATATACTTATTTAGATGATTACATAGTGAATCATTTAATATGGTATGAAACTTTCAATTTGATAGTTTAACAGTATATTGTGTGTGTATATTATTTATTTGATATATAGATGCTGTGTTGGTGAAAATCCAACTGTATAAGGTGATTTTTGTCAATAAACGAAGTACAGATGGCGATTTTCTTCATTCAGCTCATTTAAATACTAAATCCGTCAATAAATATCTCAATAAAAATCTTTCTCTTTCTGTCTGGATGATAAGGTACTTTTCTAGTACTAGCCGTCTTAATGAAAATTTTCTTCAGTGATTCGTCGGATTCTCGGATGCTGAATCAAATTTTTGTATAAATCCTACATTAAAAAAAGATAAAGTAACGATCTCTAGTTTTTCTTTCATGTTTAAGATAGCATTACATAAAGACGATATAGGTGTTTTAAATTATCTACATAGTAAATTAGGCGTAGGTAATGTTCGATTATATAAGAATGAATGTATATTTAATGTTACAGATAGGCAAGGGGTAAAATTATTAATTTCTATCTTTGATAAATACAACCTAAATACAAGTAAACATTTAGATTATTTAGACTTTAAGAAAGCTTTTAATATCTACATAGATAGAGAACAAGATTTGAGCACGTCGTTAGTAAAAGATAGAATATTAGAATTAAAAAATAAAATGAATACTAATCGTGTAAATTTTGATCGGCCAGAAAATTCTAAAATTGTAATCACTAAAAGCTGATTATTAGGGTTTATAGAAGGGGACGGGTCCTTTTTTGTAAGAAGAGATAATTTAACACCCGTTTTTTGTATAGAAATAACTCAAGTACAACTAGAGGTTTTACTTAAAATAAAGGAATTTTTAGAGAGGTCTCTAGCTTTTGATACATATAGTATGTATAAATTAAAAAACTCTTCTACTATTGCTGTAACAACATTAAAGGCTAGAGGGAATAGTAAAAGTAGTGTGGCTCTTACTATTAAAAATGTTCGAGTTTTAAATAATTATTTGGTACCTTTTTTAGATGATATGTCATTTTTAACTAAAAAGGGTAAAGATTTCCAAGATTTTAAGATTTTATGCAAAGTTGTTTATAATGGGGCATATAGAAAAGATGAGATAAAAAGAATAATGTTGAAGTTATCCTACACGATGAATAATTACCGTTTATCTACTAATACAACAAACGCCTTATCTTTAAGTATAGACGAATGAGATAAGCTATTCGGTGCTACACCTAGCATCGAATATCTTTATGATGGCCGAGTAAGAGATATTTTGACAGGAAAAGGGATACATCAGCAAAGTAGTTGTGTTTATGAGATACGCGAATTAGATGGAGAAGTCTTAATGGCAAATACTTTATCAGAGGCTGCTTCTATTGTAGGAGTATATCCAGATACTTTAAGTAAATATTTAGATGTAGGAATTAGCTGTGATGATGTAGAACATTGAGTTTTACTTAATAACTATAAAGTTCGAAGAGTAGCAGTATTTAGCCTTAGATAGTAGTATTTATACTAACCTTTAAGATTTTACTAAGACAAAACTATACTAAGGTAGAGCATCGTCGTCTGTGCTTGTGCGCGCTTTTAGGCTATAAATAAGCACAAAAAACAATTATTCAACAAATCCAGAGGGATACGGGAAGATTATGATCCTATAATTCTATACTTATACAATCAGGTGAAAACGGTTAATGAGATCTTAAAAGGAAAATTCTAGATAGAGTTTTTCTACTTAAAGACCGTCGGCAGTTATAAATGTCGCTACAGACTGGATCACCTGCGTAGAGCTGAAATGCTCGCGAATGTACAGTCGAGTCCTATAACGAGTGCGATATCGTAAGGAGGAAAGATTATCTAAACAACACTACGCACAGTGGATAGCCTACTCACACTAGGTAATAAACTCCTAAAGGTATATTTAACTACCTTTATTTCTATTCAGATAAATATATATAATTCTTCTCATATAGAAGTATATCTTTATTTATATTTGAAAATGAAATTTTGTTAATTAGGATCTGATCAATGTTAATACCTGTGTTAATAATAAGTTCTTTAGTTCATATCTATTCTATAGGATATATGAGCCATGATCCTCATAATCAAAGGTTCTTTAGCTATTTAAGCTTGTTTACTTTTATGATGATTATACTAGTAACTGGAAATAATTACCTGTTGATGTTTGTAGGGTGAGAAGGTTACATTAATAGCCTTAAATGACTAAACTTATACAAATCAACGATATTTAGCAGAAGTATATCAAATATAAATAATAAAAATAATACTTGTTTAATAATAGGATCTTTATTGGGTAATTCTTATTTAGAAAAGAATGAAAAAGGCGTTAGAATTATCTTTATAAAATGTAGCGGCAATATAGAATATTTAATGCAATTTTATAATTATTTAAATAGTATAGGATATTGTAAATCAAAAAAACCTAATTTAAATAAAGTAATTTCTAAAAAGAATAAAATATTATATTATATTAAAGTAGAAAGTTATTATTTAACTCGATTTGAATGATTATATGCTATGTTCTATAAACAAAATATAAAAACTATACCTTCGAATTTAAAAGAGTATTTAACTCCTTTATCTCTTAGTACATGATATTTAGATAATACAGATAAGTTGTATTTATCTAGTAATCAAAATTTTGATTTAAATATTGAAAATTTGGATTATATATTTCAAATATTAAAAGATAAATATAATATAGACACATTTTATAGATTAGAAAGTAAAGGTAAAGTAGTTTTTTATATTGAAAATAAAAGTATAGATAATTTTAGTAAGACAGTAAAGCCTTATATTTCTTATTCTCTACAACAATATAAATTAAATAATTCACATAATAAATTAACTATGTGGGCTATACTTCGTCAGAAGCATAGCTCGTAATTTAAGATTGCCTTTAAGCAGTAGTACTAGTGAAGGTTGGAGGGTTAGTTAAAGTAAGAAATTATTCAACTAGTATTAAAAATATAAAGTATTCAGCTAAATATAAAAAAGAATATATATTAACTGATATTCATAAAGAAGCATTAACAGCTAGAGGGTTAGCTTATATAATTACACCTTTATACCTAACAAGATATAGACCAGGTATAACTGCTATAAATACTTATTCTTTTTATAGGCGTAGCTTCGCTATATTTTTTAATTATTTTATTATTTATCCTGTCAGCATAAATAACTAAAAGAATAAAAAATATCAGAAGCAGCACAAAGAATAGATTTTATTTTTCTACAATAATCTAAAGGCTGTAGTAGTTTATCCTAATGCAGATATTAATAAAGAAGAAATAATTAAGGAGAGCTTTAGCTATATTTTTTGGGTGCTACGCATGCTAGCATGCTTATATTTTTAAATTATTTTATTATTTATGCTGTCAGCATAAATAACTAAAATAATAAAAAATATCAGAAGTAGCACACCGCTTCGCGCTTCGCGCTTCGCGCTTCGCGCTTCGCACAAAAAATTAAAATTTAAATTTAAATTTAAATTTAAATCGCTGCTTACTTCGTCATTTTTTTATTATTTTAGTTATTTCTACGAAGACTTCGTAGAAATAATAAAATAATTAAAAAAAATAGTGAAAGATGCATGCAAGCCTAAAAATAAATCTGCAGGCGCTTCGCATAGATGAACTAATTTAAAACCAGGATTTATCTATGCAGGAAGTAGTGTAAATTTAGCTAAAAGATTTAGTTACTACTATAATTATTCTTCCTTAACAAAAAAAATATGATAATAAAGCTATTTTAAAATATGGTTATTCAGGGTTTAAATTAGATATTCTAGAATATTGTGCTGAAGAAGAGTGTATAAAAAGAGAACAATATTATTTAAATAAGTTAGAGGCGTAGTTTCGAAATTTTTTTTAATTATTTTCTGGCTGTTTCTACGAAGACTTCGTAGCTCTACGCATACTTCGTAGATAAACAGCAGAAAAAATAAAAAAAAAAAATAGCGTAGCAGCCACTGAATATAATATATTAAAGACTGCGGGTTCAACTTTAGTGGCTAGCTTTAGCTTGCTGCAGATTTTTTTATACGAAGTGGTGTAACACTACGTAGAAAAAAATCTGCAAGCAGCATCAACAGCCTCTTAAACATACAGAAAAAACTATTGCTAAGTTTAAAGAAAGAAAGCTTACAGCTGAAGGTATGGAAAAATTAAAAGCTCATTTAATTGAACTAAATCAAAGTGAACAACAAAAATTAGTGGGCTTCGCCCTAGCAAGAAAACGAATGTTAAAATTAAATGAAGCAAAAAGTATAAAAAAAAGTAGAAGTAACAGACATAAGAACAGATGAAACTTTAGTTTATAATTCTATACGAAAAACGGCAGAAGCTTTAAATACTGATTTTAAAGGATTAATATATAATGAAAAGGTACAAAAAGAGAGAGAAATAACTATACCATTAAAAAAAATATTTTATTATAATAATAAAAAGATAGGGCTTGTTCAATATTTTTTATAGAAGAAAATCTGCTCATAACCAAACTATTCTTCACATTAGATCTTGTAGTAAACAGATATTTAATATATTCAAACAATTTTAAATAAAAATTTTGAGGCTGCTTCTACGAAGTGTGTTTTTTTAATTATTTCTGCTGTTTCTCTACGAAGTATGCGTAGAGCTACGAAGTCTTCGTAGAAACAGCCATAAAATAATAAAAAATGACGAAGCTACGCCTCAAGAACTAGATTAGAAGAGAAAATACAAGATCAATGAGTTATATACATACCTGTACGGCAAAAAAGAAAGTTAATAGATATTGTAGGTGCATATATTCATAAATCTATGTTGTAGAAAGTATAAGTTTAGTTATAGTTAGGAATAAAAGTATATTAAATAATAAAATAGAAAATATATTATAAATATTGCATAATTAAAATTTGCATATTTTAATTATTTCTAGCAATATCGTTGAAAACGATCAAATAGATAGAGTTAATTTAGAGATCGTCGGTTATTTTATCGATCGCGACAGACTAGTTTAACGATGGGTGGCTGAAATGCTGCTTAATGCATAGTCGGAATCTTTATATTTAAGATACCTTAAATATACCAAGGCTTTAATGTAAATCCAATTAGGTTATAAAGTACAGGGGGTATATATTAACTCTTAATATATATACTCTAAAGATTTGGTGGGAGTTTGTTCATACCTTTTAGTTAGTTTTTGATTTACTAGAATTGCAGCTAATCAAAGTTCTTTAGCGGCATTTTTAACTAATAGAGTTGGAGATTGTCTCTTAACAATTGGTATGTTTGTAATAATATGATCTATGGGTAGTTTAGATTATAATGTTGTATTTTCATTAACTCCATATATTAATGTAAATGTTCTTACTATGATAGGTATATGTTTATTAATAGGAGCTATGGCTAAAAGTTCACAAGTAGGTCTTCATATATGATTACCAATGGCGATAACCTTAAAAAGTCGCAAATGGTTGAGCGTCTAAAGTTTGACTATAGCCACAAATCCGAAATATAGCAAGGATTAAACCAAATATATTTCTAGTAATGTCCAGATCAGTATTTAGGGGGAGGGGGTAGGCCTTATTCGTTTAAAGGAATCAGATAGTATTACTACATTACCATATATTTTATGTATAAAATCCGAAAAAAGTTTGGGGGATTCAACAGGATTGCCTACAGGATCTGATACTAAAGGATCATCTGTTGATTCTACAGGATCTGGTACTAAAGGATCATCTGTTGATTCTACAGGATCATATCTTGGTACTTCAAAAAAAAATGAATCGATAGAATCTAAATTAAAAAAATTACAGGAGGAAAAAGCGGAAATACTTGAAACTCTTCGAGATTACGGAGCTACTTTGGATAATATTAATAAAGCTAAGAAATTAGATAGTAAATTACCCGAATCAGCTAAGAATCATAATTCCCATTTCCATGAACTCCAAAAAGAAAATAAATCATTTTTTGATGGAGAAAGTGGTAATAGTGTAGCTGAAGGGTTAGAAAACCTTGAGGACTATATTAGGGATGAAGAAATGGTTTCCTTATCTATCTTAGAAGAAGTAAAATCTGATATTAATAAGTTAACAAGTTCTTCAACTGAAGACGAGAATTTAAAGCGTGAAGGGTCAGATTTAACTGAAGATAGTCAATCATCTAAAAAACCCCGTAACGATGATGGTAAATCCGATAATTCAGGTTCTTCAGGTTCTTGTTCTCCTTCAGGTTCTTCTTCAACACCTCCTTCTTGTTCGGATGGTGGATCTGAAACATCTAATAATAGGAACTTTTTGGATCATGATTCTCAAATATTATTATTAAATATTATTATTAAAATTGTAGCTGGCTTAACAGGTGGAGATGATTTTGAAGAATAAGCCCTCACTAATTTTAATTACTTTATCCTTTAATCAGTGCTTATATATTATAAAGATATAATGGACAAGGCTACTGTGGTGTAAACGGTCAAAGACGTTCCGTAGTTAAGACCGTCGGTAATTTAATGTATCGCTACAGACTGGTTCACCGCAGGGTGGCTGAAATGCTGCTGAATGTACAGTCGGAAGCTCTATTTGTTTTACAGGTGTGTACGGAGTATATTTAACTATACATTGCACCGTGAGTTTTGGGAAGGTCCTACCCCTGTTTCTGCTTTAATACACGCAGCCACAATGGTAAACAGTTGCCGTTGATTAATGTGAATTAATCAATTATGATATCGCTATATGCTGGGATTGCCTTACATCAAGTTTATTTATATTTTAAGTTTACACTTTTATAAGATAAATAAAAAAATCTTGTGTTTTATAATAGAATTTATTGTAAAAGTGGTTAATCAGCAGGAAACTTTAGAAGATAAAGAATCCTCAGAGACTACACGCGATATAACATATAATTTTGAACAATATGATTATTTAATACCTCTACACAAAAAAAAAATCAATAGACAATTTTTACATTGATTGATAGGTTTTACAGAAGGAGACGGTTCTTTTGTAGTTAGTAAAAAGAAAGTTTATTTTGATATTACTCAAAGTATTTCAGATATACAAGTTCTTTATTATATAAAAAAAGAATTAGGTTTTGGAAAAGTTTTAATTCGAAAACAAGAAGATAGAAATGTAGGTGTTTTTTATGTAACCTCTAAAGAAAATTTTACTAAGTTAATGCATATTTTTAATGGTAATTTATCCACTAATTATAAAAAAGAACAATTTAAAGTTTGATTAAATACATATAACAAACAATACGATATGAATATTCCTTTTAAAGATCAGTTAGTTAAACCCACTTTATATTCGGCTTGAATTTCGGGTTTTGCAGATGCAGAAGGTTGTTTTTATGGTAGAGTTAAGAGTTGTTGTACTTCAAAACTTAGAAAGGCTCCACATTTAACATTTCAAGTGTCTCAAAAAGAATTTGATATAATTAAAACACTTCGGGATACATTTTTAAATACTGAAACTTTAGATTTAAAAAATGTTAGATATGACAAAAGTTGAAATGGTTGAACATTTCATTGTTCATCTTTTACTAAGCTTAAGGTTATTCGAAATTATTTTTCTAGGTATCAATTAAAAACCAAAAAATCTCTTTCATTTATGAAATGATGTAAAATACATGATATGGTATTAAATAAGCAACATCTAACGTTAAAAGGGCTAAATAAAATAGATCTTTTAACTAAAGATATCAATAAATTTATATGTTAAAGATATAGTCCGATCCATGTTAAAAAGATATGGTGTGCTATTCCTTAAAGTTAAGGATAGCCAACACAAATGTACTGCAGGAGTGTATTTATTAATTCGTTCATCTCCTTTAATTGAATACAGTAGTACTGTATTACTTTTATGTTTATGATTAGGAGCAATAACTACTGTATTTAGCTCTCTTGTAGGTTTATTTCAACAAGATATTAAAAAAATAATTGCTTATTCGACTATGTCTCAATTAGGTATGATGGTTATAGCTATAGGTTTATCTTCTTATAATATTGCTATATTCCACTTAATAAATCACGCTTTCTATAAAGGATTGTTATTCCTTGGTGCAGGTGCTGTAATACACGCTGTAGTTGATAATCAAGACTTAAGAAGATATGGTGGATTAATGCCATTGTTACCTTTAACTTACACAGTTATATTAATAGCTAGCCTTAGTCTAGTAGCTTTACCTGTAAAACTATCTGGGAAATAGTTAAATAAATGGGGTGAACTACCAAATTCCGGGGACGCCCTAAAGTTTATGGTACCAAACTATAGTTTAAAAATTATAAGTGGCTGAAGTAATTACTCAGGTAAGGTAATAAGCCATAAGATGAGTGGAAAACGAAATGGGTTATCGCGGATCTAAATCAAATATTACTATTTGTAAAAGAGCAACGAGTAGACGGTAGTTAACACATATATTATGTGTTTAAGGTGTACTCTAACGGGTTTCGAAAGAAATTATCAAGTCAGAATCCCTCCTAACCAATATATAAACAAGTTATAGAGTGATTTGACTCTTAGATTTATTATACTAGATACCCAGATCTAACCACCAAGAGATGAAATATCTCTAGAAAATATACTACTAACTCCAATATAAATATATTAAATCCTTGATTTATAACAGGATTTGTAGATGGCGAAGGTTGTTTTATAATTAATATAAGTTCAAAAGCGGATTTAAAAAATAAATGAGGAGTGAGAGCTTCATTTAAAATAACTCTTCATTTAAAAGATAAAGCTCTTTTAAACCAAATTCAGTCCTTTTTTGGAGTAGGTAGTATATATATTTACGGACCAAGTGTATCATATGAAGTTAACTCTATAAAAGGATTAGAGATTATTATAACCCATTTTAATAAATATCCTTTAATCAGCCAAAAATATTCCGATTTTGAATTGTTTAAATTAGCTATAACTATAATTAATAAAAAAGAACACTTAACAATGGAAGGATTAAAAAAAATATTAAGTATTAAAGCTTCTATGAACAGAGGTTTACCGGAAAAATTAATTAAAGAATTTACTAATATAATCCCGACAACAAGACCTGAATTAAAATACCATCTAATCCCGGATCCTTGTTGAATAGCAGGGTTTGCTAGTGGTGAGGGCTGTTTAATGGTAAGAGTTAGAGATAGTTATACAAGTTTGACTGGTTCTAAAGTAGAATTAATATTCCAGATTACTCAGCATACTAGAGATAAAATATTAATTATATCTTTAATAAATTATTTAGGTTGCGGTAAATATAGAGAAAGAAAAGGAGGTTTGGCTGGTGATTATTTGGTTTATAAATTATCAGATATAACGGATAAAATAATACCGTTTTTTGATAAATATCCTATATTAGGTGTTAAATCTTTAGAATATAATGATTTTAAGTTAGTATCTAATGTAATGAAAAATAAAGGACATTTAACAATAGAAGGATTAAACCAAATAAAACAAATTCAATCGGGTATGAATACCAATAGATCTATAGAAGTGCCCACTACTATTTCATAGGGCACCCTTTTAAATTAAGTTTATTATATTGTAAGGTAAATCTGATAACCGTGTTTATGACAGGATTCTATAGTAAAGATTTTATATTAGAATCTGCTTATGGTCAATATAGCTTTAGTAGTATAAACGTGTATTTTATAGCAGTAATAGGTGCGATATTTACTACACTATATTCAGTTAAAGTTATATATTTAACTTTTTTAGCTAATCCTAATGGACCTGAAAATTATTATAAAAATGCACATGAAGGCGAGATATTCTTAAGTTTACCTTTAGTTATCTTAGCTCTATTTTCAATATATTTTGGTTACTTAACTAAAGATATATTAATTGGTTTAGGGTCTGGATTCTTTACAGATAATAGTATATTTATTCACCCTATGCATGAAATATTAATAGACACAGAATTTGCTCTTCCCTCTTTATTAAAATTATTACCTTTAATATTCACAGTATTATTTTCAGCTTTAGCTATATGATATCCTGAATTTATACCTAGTGCTATATCAAATTTAAATTTATCTAGTTGAGGCTACTATGTATTTGGTTTTTTCAACCAACGTTTTTCACTAGAATTTTTATATAATAAATTTATAGTTAAGACAGTTTTATATATAGGGGGTCAAACAACTAAAGTATTAGATAAAGGTAGTATAGAATGAGTAGGTCCTTATGGTATGGGAGTAGTGTTAACAACAATAAGTAAAACAGTTTCTAATTTAAGTAAAGGAGTCGTAACAGATTACGCTCTTTATATACTTATAAGTATTTGTTTTTACGTATCTATATATACTTTCGCACCAAGATTGTTTGATTCAGTTAATTCAGTTATAGTATCTTGTGTATCAGTTCTAATAGCTAATCATAATTTTATAGTTTATCTAAGTGACGAGTAAAGTGTTGGCCTATCGGGGTTCAATCAAAAAAAATCTGAGTCGGTTAGTAGTTCACGAATTATATGAAACAAAGACTTGTTTATGCATAACTTCAAACCAATAGGGGGTTCTTATATAAGAACTTTCTCTACTACACCTTTTTTATCGGTTGACGACCGCCCATCTAACTATAATAGTGATGAGGCGACGATGGAGGCTTATAAAAAGGAAATAGAAGATTCATGTAAAAATAATGCCGCTAACCTTTATTCTGTAGCGGTCGGGCGTCCAGTACATCCAGACGAACTTGTAAGAATTGAGGATGGAGTATATATATATCCTCCTATGGAAGAGGAAGCTGACAGGGAGGTAGCAGAAGCTGAACGTCAAGAGTATCTTAGAACGGGACGCTACTTAAACTCTCCTGAAGGGGGTCTGAGGCCGATTCTCCTCAAGCTGGACCATATGCACCCTCACCCGTATCTCCTCAAGCTGGACCATCAGCACCCTCTCCCGATTCTCCTCAAGCTGGACCATATGCACCCTCTCCCGATTCTCCTCAAGCTGGACCATCAGCACCCGCTCCTTATGCTCAACCTCATGTAGTTCCAACTAGCCCGAATGACTGAGAAGCTGATGCTTCGCTATATGATTCAGATAATGGTTACGAAGAAGACAGATTAGATGATGATTCTGCTGCATCAGAGGAAACGGATAATGAAGATGTAAAAGACAAAGGTAAAGGAGTAGAAAAAGCAGAAAATAATACAGATACTGATAATGAAGATGTAAAAGACAAAGGTAAAGGAGTAGAAAAAGCAGAAAATAATACAGATACTGATAATGAAGATGTAAAAGACAAAGGTAAAGGAGTAGAAAAAGAAGAAAGTGAATCGAATGCCCCATTAGCTGAAGAAGATAAAGGTAAAGGAGTAGAAAAAGCAGAAAATAATACAGATACTGATAATGAAGATGTAAAAGACAAAGGTAAAGGAGTAGAAAAAGAAGAAAGTGAATCGAATGCCCCATTAGCTGAAGAAGATAAAGGAGTTAAAAGAACAAGAAGTGATTCAGATTCAGATAATGATAATGATAGAAATAAAATTCAGAAAACTGAGCCTGAGGCTAAAAAAGGATCATGTATAGATTATGTACTTGAACTGCAACAGTGTGAAATGCCTGATATATTTGAGTCAGACGGGGGTGATTAAACCCATTATCTATCCGATAGTTATCATTTTTGTACACTTAAATTATAAAGTACTCCTAGGTGGCGCAGTCTTAGTACGCTGCACTAGGCTTTTATTGTTTAAATGCAATAAAAAATTTGCAAAGTTTGCAGTATATATATTTATATAAGTATATAATTTATTAAAATGCATAAGTATATTATTAGTTTGCGTTTAAGAAAAGAAATATATTTTTTTAATACAGCTTATAAGACCAGGCTAAAAATATATTAAAATAACCAATCCATAGGCGAGGAGTGTGGCGGCCTCCAGTCAGGTATTAAGCACGCACTAGGAGATATTAATAAATAGACTTAGTGTCTACTACTATTATTCTATAATAAAGTCATATGGTTAGGTTGTGTTATGTATAAGTATCTATTAATTTCTTTAATTTAAAAATAACAACTATGAGATTATTAAAAAGTCATCCTTTCTTAAAATTAGTTAACGCTTATATAATCGATCATTCGCAACCAACCAATATAAGTTATCTATGAAACTTTGGTGTACGCCGTGTGAGGGCGTTGATTAGAGAAGTCTGTCCGGATTTTATTGTATACTCATCAGTGCTGGCTTCAGCACTATACAAGCTGCGGGTGATCACGAGTTATGTAGCTAATAAGTACATAGTTTGGGTAGTTGATCACAAAAGTCTTGTAAGAATGGGGCTGCCCCCAATAGCGAACAAGATTAGCAGGTGTAGCTATGCTGAGGATAACAAACTTGATACACAATGACGTCATCTATTCAGGAAGTGTATCCCAAGCAGAATATGTCGGTACATTTGAGATACTGCGTACAGTAATAACCAAAGTACAGTATGTAGATGAGAAGTCTCACGTCAACCCGGTATAGGGAACTCAAAGATTGTGCAAGCAGCTAAGGCTATAGGGACGTTAAACGGAATCAACTGTCAACCACGGGATTTAATCGCCTATGGCTGAGACCCATGTAGTATGGGGTCAGTTACGCGAAAACGGAGTTTCCATAGTAGTCTTGTTGTTGGGACGAAGGGAAATAGCCGGAGTGACCTAGATAATAAAGAACTGAGTATAAGCAAAAAAAACAGAGACGGGAAGGTCAAGTCGACAAAATCCACCGCTAACCCTCCTCTGGCTAATATCATTTCCCTAAAACTAGGCGAACTTAAAACTTACGACGAGAAGTACAACAAGATTATACAATTAATTAGCGATCCATATTTCTTATATGCGTGTTACGAACAGATCAAAGGAAAACCAGGTAATATGACAAGAGGTATAAACAAGCAGACCCTGGATGGTTTAAATTGAACATGATTCGAAAAAATCGCTGAAAAGATCAAATCCGGTAAATTCGACTTCACTCACTCCAGAAGGATAGAAATCCCCAAAGCGAACTCGGACAAGCTAAGACCACTGACCATTGCCCCACCCCGAGATAAAATAGTGCAGAAGGCGCTCCAGATTATCCTCGAAGCTATATGGGAGAAGGAGTTTATGGACAGTTCGCATGGATTTAGACCAGGTAGATCCGCTCACTCAGCATTGTCCCTAATTTATTGTGGGGGACAAAACTTTGTGTGAGTTATCCAAGGGGACATTAGTAAGTGTTTTGATACCATCCCTCATAGTATTATAATGCAACAAGTAAAGAAAAGAATAGTGGATACTAGAGTGCTAGAAATACTGAATAAGTTTTTACAGGCGGTTCACATAGATCCAAAGAGTAAGCAAATCGTCAAATCGGATACTGGAATACCTCAAGGGGGTATACTAAGCCCGATCCTGTGCAACATTGTGATGCACCAATTCGACGAATACTTAAACAAGTTCTCAAACTCCTACGAGAAAGGTAAGAAAAGAAGACACAATCCTGTATACCAAAAGATTGAAAGTATGAGAAGACTAGCCAAAACTATGATGGAACGAAAGAGATTACTTCGTCTCCTACATAACACCAAAACTGGTGACAGCTTCGACCCAAATTTCAGAAGAATGAGATACATCCGATATGCGGACGACTTCGCGATAATGATCACTGGAACCCGGAATGAAGCAGAAATGATTAAGCTAAACTGTAAGGATATACTAAAAACCAAATGTGGAGTCGAACTCCATGAAGACAAAACAATAATAACCCATATGGAGGACAACAAATTCAAATTCTTAGGTGCGGAAATAGTGAAACTAAAAAGAACACCAACCTTCTTCGGAAAAAGTAGCAAAGGAAGATCTAGGGTAGTAGTGAGAAGACCACTGATCAAAGCCCCAATACAATCCATGCTAGAGAAACTGAAAACAAACGGATTTATTAGACAGAATCACAATCAGGACTATTACCCTAAACATTTAGGAGCATTAGTTAACCTGAGCCACTATGATATATTAGCGTTCTACAACTCTAAGATCCACGGAATCATAAACTTTTACAGCTTTGCATCAAACCTTAACAAACTAGGTAGATTAATATGATACTTACAGGCATCATGCGCTCTTACACTGGCTCGAAAATTCAAACTGGGTACATTGAAGAAGGCGTTCAAAAAATTAGGGCAAAATCTAAAATGCCCAGAAACTGACAAAGAGCTGTTCAGACCCGACAATCTCAAAGTGAGACATCTATACCAAAACACTCGAGACTTAATTGTTCCCGAAAAACTCCTGAAGGGATCATGAGCAAGTAAACTGACGGAGACGAAATTTGGTAAATCATGTACTCTTTGCGGTACAACCAGTGATATTGAAATGCACCACTTAAGATCTGTTAAGGACGTAAGGGCTACGCTGAAAACAGGAGACACAACGTATGCCAAATGAACAGGAGCGATGAAAAGAAAACAAATACCTCTATGTCAATACCACCATAACCTTTATCACAATGGTCAATTAACACACGCAGAGATGAGAGAAATAGAACGTTACACTGGATAATTAAGATATTTCAACTCCAAAAACGTCTTAAATTTGCAGTTCACACCGGGTGAGAGCCGTATGATGGGAAACTATCACGTACGGTTCGGAGGGCAGTTCATCTAGTTGGCTGACCCCTACTCATTATTAGGACTTTGTTTAGGTATACAAATAATAACAGGTGTAACTTTAGCGATGCACTATAACCCTAGTATAGCTGAAGCATTTAATTCAGTTGAGCATATGTATTAGTTCATAATGTGCTCATTAAATCAGGTATATTTGCTGGAAAACCTTATTTATATTAAATTATATAAGACAATCAGCAGGAAACCATTACTAGCTTATTCGTGATGGATCTTCAGAGGCTTATACACTTGACTACTAATCTAAAGTTAGATTAAGATAGATGATATAGTCCTATCTTTTCTGTAAAGAAGAGAATTAATAATGATTATTTATATATGCTTATGTTGTAATATACATTTAATGTATATTCCTGTAAAGGGTTATAAAAATAAAATGGAGTCTTGTTATACTACTAAGTATTTATATGTAGCTTGTAATAGAAAAAGAAACTTTTCCACTAAAGAGCATAAGTTAAATGAAGAGTTTCTATTTTGATTTACAGGATTTACAGATGGAGAGGGATGTTTTTCCATTACATTAGATCGTACATATATTAGATTTAGATTTAAAATAAATTTACATGTTGATGACTTAGAAGTTCTTAATACTATTAAATCCAAATTAAAAAGAGGGAAAGTTATTCTAGAACAAAATAGAAATAGCTGTGCATTTATAGTAGAAAGATTTTCTGAATTAAAAGACGTATTATGTCCCATATTTGAGAACTTTCCTTTACACAACTAAAAATTAGATTTCCTGCGGAGCGCGGAGCGCGGAGCGCGGAGCGCGGAGCGATTTTCATACAGCTATTCTTATTAAAGCGAAAAGTATTAAAGGTAATCTTTCAAATTCAGATAAAGAAAAAATTTTATTGCGCACACTTCGTAGCACAAAAATGGTATGAATTTCGGTAGAACTCTTTTTAAATATGATATTACAAGACCTCAAATTATAATAAACCCTCAATGATTTATTGGATTTATAGAAGGTGAAGGAACTTTTGGAATTAAAAAGGTTCTTCATTATATTTTCAAGTAGCTCCCCTTCGGCCTAGGCCCAGGACTAGGTCCTTGGGCCTAGTCCTGGGCCGAAAGGAGAAAATTACAAGTCAAGAAAGTTTAAATGCAATTGTAGCTTTTTTAACTGAATTATCCAACGCTGATATACCTAAAAATAGTAAAATATCTTCGATAAATGTAACTAATGCTACAAATATTAAAACTAATGTAATATCCTTAGTAATTAGTAATATAGATGCTTTATTTTATTATATTTTACCTTTACTAGACTCTTCAAAAATGTATACACGTAAATATATAGATTTTAAATTATGAAAAACAGCTATATTATTAAAAATAAAAGGATATTATTATTTAAGTGAAGGTAAAAATTTATTTTTAGATATTTCAGAAGTTCTTAATAAAAGATATAGCACAAATAAAAATAAATCTGTAGAAGATATTAATAAAGCTATTTAAAATATTTTTGAAAGATTTAAGAATCTTTCTGTAATAGAGCCTCCTTTTAATGTTAAACTATTCAACCCTCATGTTTATAATGTGCGTAAATTTGGAATAGCAAATAAATCAGATAAACCTAAAACTGTGTATATATATACAAACGAAGGTTTGGTTGAAGGTTCTCCATTTGCTTCTTTTAACGTGTTCGCCCGACAGGAATATATATTAAAGTATATTTACTATTATTACGAGCTCTCCGTAGGAGCCTTAAAAAAGTAATAATATAATTAATAATCTTTTAATATAATGGTTATGTATTTTAGTCTATATATGGTAAGTTGTCTAAGAACTTTTTCTAACGCTGACACACAAAAACTAGAAATTATAAAAGAGATAAAAGGTAAAGCTGGTATTTACCGTGGAGTAAATAATAAAAACGGTAAAAGTTATGTAGGAAGTAGTGTCGATTTATCTAAACGTCTATACAAATATTATAGTTAGCTCATATTATGGTTCAATCAAAACATAGTATTATCTGCAAATCATTAGTTAAATATGGTCACGGTAATTTTAGATTTGAAATTTTGGAGTATTGTAATAAAGAGGAAGTTCTTATACGAGAGCAATACTATTTATATTTATTAAAACCCGAGTATAATAGCTTAAATATAGCTGGATCTCTTTTAGGTTATTTACATACAAAAGAGGCTAAATAAAAAATGAGAGGAGCTAGAAATTTAAGTATAGAACATTTAAATAAGATAAGAGAACAGATTTCCAAATTAAATATTAAAAAATCAATAGAAGTTGAAGTCTTTTATAATGAAAGGGGTACAAAAGTCAAATATACTTCAATCCGTTTAACAGCTAGAGAATTGAATTGTAACGATGGAACAGTAAAGAATTATTTAGACAGTAATAAGCTTTTTTTAGGTCGTTATATTTTATCATCCACTAAAAATAAAAATGATGAAGATAAGTAGTAATAATTAATGACTTTACTTATTTTTAGTTTTTTATTGTAATCTTACATTATAAAGCATATCTCTCTAATAAATTGATAGTTTAGGTGTCTAAGTTGTTAAAGCTTTAGGATTAAAACCGAGTAGTAACACATGTAATCGTTATATAGATACCAATAGACTATATAAAAATAAGTATATATTTTCATATAAACCAGCCATAGATAGTACGTCTAGGAGTTAATGAAATATAAATAATTATTAGTAAAAAATTTAATGATCATGAGAGACGTAAATAACGGTTGACTTATTCGTTATTTACACAGTAATACAGCTTCAGCATTCTTTTTATTGGTATATTTACACATAAGTAGAGGTTTCTATTACGGATCGTACAGAGCCCCTAGAACTTTAGCTTGAGTAATAGGAGTTATTATTCTTATCTTAATGATGGGAATAGGTTTTTTGGGTTACTCAAACATAGCCCAAAATGATTATAATAATATAGGAGGTTGGCTAAATTTTTTATTATTAGCCAAGAATAATATATTTTTGTTATACTCGCAGGCCAGAATAATATCTTTTACGCCAGCTTTAAATCTATTTTTAAGCCAGCACGCACACCCAGTCCAAGACAATGTACATAAAAGTGAGATTAGGCCCTCACTGTTTACGTGTGTAATAGCCAAACTCCGGGGAAGCCCTAAAGCATTAGTTACTAAACATTAGACCTAAAAGGGTCAAGGTGCGGCTGAACTAATCACTCAGGTATAGTAAGAAGACTAATGATATTTGAAAAGATAATGGGTAATCGCGGATCTAAATCACCTCTTATCTAAGATAATGTGTAAAAGAGCAACGAGTAGATGGTTATTCAGTTTTAGATTTGAATGATCTAAATACTGTAAGGTGTACTCTAGTCACAGGGAAACCGGCTCTTGGGGCGCTGCTATTTATGTTTATACGAAGTGTGTTTTTTTTAATTATTTATGCTGTTTATACGAAGTCTTCGTAGAAATAATAAAAAAAAATGACAAACAAACACACTTCGTAGAAAGATGCGCTCTTTTTTAGTATAAAATAAATTAAGAGCGCTGTGTGTGAAACATACAGCAGCGCCTCCAAGATTAAAGTTAACACAATAGCCTTTCTAAGTTATTAACAAACAAACCCAAAAAAATATATTTTGTGCTACGAAGTAAGCATCCCTACTGAGTAGTCTCTCGTAACATGGCAAAGCACCGGCGTTAAGCAAATAAGAATACGACGAGTACACAAGTTAAATTTTGAATATATAAGTTTATGTAAGATATTAATAATAAGATAAAGTGGTGTTTCGGTTATAGTCCTACTTTTAGGTTTCAATGATAAAGCCAGCAGTCAAATGGGTTTTTATCTACCGATCTTTTACGATATATTTAGCAATGGTTGTCTAATATGTTTAATAAGTGGTTTAAATTGAGTAGAATTTTGACATGTACTCGGGGGTCTAGGGCCCTTCAGCGCGCCTTCAGGTGTGGCGAAGGCGTGCAACTTTGCGGTCTCTGCTCTAGAATTAAAAAGCAAACAATTTAGAGAGTTAGCTTTAGCTCACGCAGCTGCACCGGCAGCCTTAGAAGCGTGTTTGGCTCTCCAAAATATAGGGTATAAATTTTTAGTACATATAGCTGAGATTTATTTATCTTTAATTCTTCATTTATTTAAGATGGCTAACTTGAACTATATGAGTTTTATATACATAACATTAGCTTTATTATTTAGTCTCTTATTAGATTATAGACTAATAATAGTTTTTATAGGTTTAGTAGGATTCTTAATAGTTATTTATAAAACTAATAGTTATAATATTTTATCTATCTTAGCACCTTATTATTTATATGAAAATTTTAAGAAACATTTTACAGATAAGAAAATATTGTGTAGATTTACGACTATATGTATTTTGGCCTATATTTTCGGACCCATTTTTGGTTTACTTCTTAAAATGTGTATTATAAATACAACATTAGATCATATAAATAATATTATTAATACAGATAATAAGGAAGTTTTAAAAATAAATTTGAAGAATATTATCTTGTTAATATGTGTAATGTTTGTAATAACAGCTGGCGCTGGGATAACAGGATGGGTTTATATGAATATAAATGACTTAATTAATCATCCTGCGGGTTCTTCACAGAGTCCGGGTAATAATCCACAACAGCCTAATAATCCACAACAGCCTAATAATCCAGGTGAACAAGGAAGACCTCTACTTCCTTTACCTGTTGATAATAGAGAAGATATTGAAATTAGAATTCTAAAAAAAATAAACGCTAGAGAAAATGATTTTTATCGAGATTACGGAACTAACATCTTTGACTCAAGGGGAAGATCTGATGATTTAACACAAGAAGAAAAAAATTATATTACAGAGATAAAATTCGGAGAAAAGTCTACATATATAACGAAATCGCGTTATATAGACGACCCACGAAGATTCCAACCAGCAGCGTTTAGTGCTAGAGATGGTGATTGTCTAGTAATAGATAAAACTAAGTACAAACCAGCTCTTAACACAAAAGAAGACCTTAAGCGTTTAACATGAGATATTCTACAAAAGAGAGGATCTAGAGGATATACACCTTAAGAGCTATGGAGATGAGCTTATAGCCAATACGTATTTAATACATATCCTTAATTGACTAATATAATCACCTGGCCAGCTTCGCCAGATTTTACGGCCTGCTTTGTAGTGGAAGGGAGTAGTGGGCGAGCAATAAATCGTTTGCGCAGCTTACTAAAGCTAGAGCTTCGGGACTAAAAAAATATATAACCGCTATTTAAGGCAGCGATGCTGCTTAGGGATAGGGGAGCGAAGGCGCAGGGGTGCCTGCCAGCCTAACTTCGTAAGGAGGAAGAAGGCCGCTGGCGCGATTTATTGCTCTATGGGTGGTTTTGGTTTTAGTAAGCACAAAATTTATTATTGTTAAGCAATTAAACGGTATTGTTTATGGCTGGGAGGTAAAACTGAAGGCTGCGTAGCTGCGTAGCTGCGTAGCGTGTCTAGAAAAAACAGTATCTAGAAGGTTAAAAAGTACTAGTAAATAGCCAAAATACGTATAATCGTTAACTATACTTAAAGTTTAGGAGTTGTTGTATTTAATATTATAATTGTAGTCTTGTAAATAATAAATTTTATGCAATTTATGGCAAAAAATAAAATTTAAAGCAGAATGATCCTTGAGGCGACATTAGTGAAAACGATCAAAAGATATGAATTTAATATAAGAGATCGTCGGTTCTCCATAGGATCGCGACAGACTGGTACACTGGTGGGTGGCTGAAATGCTGCTTAATGCACAGTCGGAACTTTTTATATGCAATGTTTGCATATAAATATGATAGAACTAGAAAGATATCATAGCTTTTCGTCTTTTTTTCTAGTGCTGTTTTTTTCCTGCTTAGCAGGACGCGGAGCTACCCACAAAGTAGCCACAGCTTGCTGTGCTTTTCTTAAGAGCGAGCTTTTCTTATATTAAATATAAGAAATAGAGCGAGCTTCGCACTAAGCACTAAGCACCTACAGCGCTAAATATATTTTTTGATAAAACTACTAAGAAAAAAAATTTTTTTATAAGCGCTACTGCGTAGCGAAAATATCTTTTTATGCGCTTTAGCCTGATCATCAACAAAAAAAGTACAAAAAGTAAGTTTGTATGTTTTACCTTACGGTCAAATGTCTTTATGAGGTGCTACAGTTTAACAAGCGAAGTAATAGCTGTAGTAAAATATCACAAATTGCTGGAAACTCTTATAAGACAATCAGCAGGGATTTATATTAAAAAGTTTAGTATATTAAATTCGACTTTTAATAATATATATTCTTCAGAGACTATACGTGATACTTTTTTTTTATAAAGTATTAAGGTTTACATTTTAAAAGTAATTGTATTAATGCTTTACATAAAAAGATGAAGATATAGTCCAATCCATTAACGAGAGTTAGTGATTGGAGACTCGCTACCTCCACCTTTAAGGTAAATTTATTAGTATCTAAGCGATCAAGATACTAGATTGTCGATCATAAGGTTTAATGTATTACTTTTTTAATCGCACCAAACGAGTGTTATCGTAATTTTTTAATTTATTACATAAGGGATAGAAGTAATAAAGATAATAATATATCGCTAGGTGTCCATAAAGAATACCCTAAATTATCTATAGATACTAAATTTATAGAATGATTTGTAGGCCTTTGTGAAGCGGAATCTAATTTTTTAATAAGAACTAGAAAAAATGAGAAAGGAGAAATTGGTGGTTTTGAATTTGTATTTAAAATCGCTTTACACAAAGATGATAGAGAAGTTTTAGAATATATTAAATATATTTTAGGCTGTGGAAGATTAAATACTGAAAGAGATCTATTAGTATTTACAATATCTCAATTAAGTGATATTGAAACTATATTAATACCTTTGTTTGATAAATTTTCATTAAATACTACTAAATATTTGGATTATTTAAATTTTAAAGAGGGATTCTTTTTATTGAAAAATCGTAAATCTAGTGGGTCAAGTAGAGAACAAACATATTTAAATATTATTGAACTGAAACAAAGTATGAATTCTAAAAGAGTTAATTTTATTTTACCAGCAAACCATAGTATAATAATTACAGGTAATTATTTAGTTGGCCTATTAGAAGGAGATGGGTCATTTTATTTAAATAAACAAGATATGACTGTACGTCTTTCACTTGTTACTACTACAATAAATAGAGAAGTTTTAGAAAAAATTCGTGAACATCTTTTAAGTTTATTGGATGAACATTCTTACATGTTAGGTAGTACAACTAAATTAATTAATATTTATAATAAAAAAGTAAAAGCTGACAATAGACCTATTTCTATATTAGAAATCTATCAAGTGGATTTTATTAATAATATATTAATTCCTTATTTAGATGGTATTAAATTTATAACTAAAAAATCTCAAGATTATTTAGATTTTAGAACAATAGCTCATTTAATGTTAGAAGGTAAATATTTAACTGAAAAAGGTAAAGAGTTAATAATAAAATTAGGAGATAGTATGAACAATAATAGATTATCTACATGGTTAAGTCCTGTAATTTTAGATAAAACTTTTAAATCTCAATTAGATTTGTTAATAAAATCAGAACCTTTGATAGATATTGATTCTCAAGGTAGAGCAATGATAATATCGAAAAAAAAATATATTAGATCTACTTATATTATAAAAGCTTACTTTTTAAACGGCTCCTTTAATTATTTTACTAATGAATATCATGTGCTAAATTTCTTCATGTAAGTAATGTGACTATTACAACAAGATTAAATGATGGTAAACCTGTAATAAATAAAGAAGGTTTAATAGTAGCCAATTGTATAAAAAGAATAAAAGCTTACTCTTCTCGAAATTCTTATAGAAAAATTAGTTAAAACAATCACCATTGGTAATTTTGTATTACTAACTTAATAAGTGCTATTCCATGAATAGGACAAGACGTAGTTGAGTCAAAAACAAAAACAATAGTAGGTTTAGGTATTTTGATCTTTGTTTTATTATCTATATTACCTACTATAGGTGAAATACATGATAATGCTTTGAAAAAATTTCATAAAGTAATGAATAAAGAAGATTATATATCTATTCCTTCATCTTTTTTAGGATTCTTATCAGGACTAATAGATGGAGATGGATACATTCAAATAACTAAAACGGGTAAAGGATTTATAACAATAAAATTAACTATATCTCTACATTTAGATGATATTTCTACATTAGAATATATTAATTCTGTATTGAAATTAGGGAAAATAACTATATATAAAGATTTAAAAAGTCCAACTTGTAGATTAGTTATAAATAGAACAGAACTACAAGAGATATTATTTCCTTTATTTATACATAATAAGATATTTTTCTTAACTGAAACTAGAATTAATCAATTTAATTTAGCTGTGTATATATTAAAGAACAATATAAAAAAATTTGAAGAAATACCATCTAAGATCGATAACGTATTTAAATTGCCAGAAAATCCTTTTGACTATACATTATTATCTTTTTTCAAAAATTGAATTGTAGGATTTGCATGTTCAAATTTATATCCAGGTGTTGTAGAATTTAGTCAACAAAATCCTTTAACTTATAAAAGAGTAAAAAAAGATTTTAAAAAGTTATGTTCTAATAGAGATAGTTATTATTATCTTAAAAAAATATTAAAAAACAAACAAACCCCAATAAAAAAAATATTCGATATTATTCCGTAGAGGTAATTAAACCGAAAAATACTAATCTAGTTGTTTGAGGTTCTAATTTAAGTTCTACTGCTGGAACTGGGCGTTTTACAAAGATAGTTAAACATATGATAGTATTACCTATTTATGTAAAAAGCGTAATAGTTGGAATACTTTTATCTGATGGTAACTTATCTTCAGCTAAACCTCGCTTCGCAGAAAATCCACATTTAACTTTTAAACAGGGTTTAAATAACTCCAAATACGTTTTGTTTGTTTATTCTATACTAGCTCATTATTGCAATGTATACCCTAGTTTGGTAAAAAGTGTACGAAAAAATAAAGTAAGTTATGCTTTGTATTTTCGTACCAGAGGCTTACCTTGTTTGAATGAATTAAGATCTTTATTTTATATAGAAAACTACGTAGAAAAAATAATTCCTGAAGATATATATAATATCTTAAACCCTGTCGCATTAGCTCATATAATTATGGGTGATGGGTCAGCTAACAAGTGTGGTTTAATTATTTGTACGGATTCTTATAAAATAATAGACGTAGTTCGTTTAATGAATGTTTTAAAAATTAGATATAATATAGATTCTACGCTACGTTTTCATACACCTAGTCAACCAAGAATATACATTAGACAGCGTTCTATGCCTATATTACGTGTGTTAGTTAAACCTCACATGACTGAATCTATGTTATATAAAATAATAAATGTTTATTAAAAGTAACAATGATGGTTGTTTTCAATTAAAACAAAGAATGCATACCAACTTGTTTGAAGCATTTAAATTAATATTCAACACTAATAGAAAAAAAGATAGAACTAATAATTATAATCAGTTCAGTGTCAGCTCTAGATCTGATATACAAAAAGTTAAAACTTCTTTTCTTTTGAAGGGTTACATCCTTTAATAGGTTTAAAATACATTCAATATACTAAGTGATTAAATAATTTACAAAGTAGTACACGTTACAACAAATTACAATACCCTAATCTATAATTAGGGCTCCTTAAAATTTATATTAAGAATATAAATTTTAAGAGGCAAATGGGGAAAATTACAAGGACATTTAATAGTTACCACCTCCAAGTATAAAATTATTTGTAGCGGATTTTAATTAGGTTTAATAATAAAAATTATTTTATAATTAAAAACGTTCAACGACTAATAAGTGAGTTAAACCAACAATAAGCTTAACACGATAACCCTAAAGTTTAAGATCGAATTTAAACTTAAGACATAGTCTAAATATATTCGAAAGGATATATAATATAAATTAAAAAATATATAAAATAAATCGTCATCTGAGGAGGTTTCAGTGTAAATAATGCAACTTTAAACAGATTCTTCGCTTTACACTTTGTATTACCATTCGTATTAGCTGCATTAGTATTAATGCATTTAATAGCAATACACGATTCAGCTGGAGCCAGTAATCCTTTAGGAGTGCCAGGTTATTATGATAGAATACCTTTTGCTCCTTATTACTTATTTAAAGATTTAATTACTATATTCATTTTTTATTTTGTTTTAAGTATGTTCGTATTCTTTATGCCAAATGTGTTAGGAGATAGCGATAACTATATAATGGCTAATCCTATGCAAACACCTGCGGCTATAGTACCAGAATGATAGAAAAGGATAAATGTCATTCTAAAATCTCGATAATTGCCGAAAATTCTATTTAATATAGGCTGCGCAAGCTATGCCCCCCTTAAATATGATAATCAGCAGGATTACTTTTTAGTAGTTACGGGCTCCTAGTGATTCACACTAAAAAGAGTCTTCAGAGACTATGCACGAGACAATTATAATATATAATTGAAGATATAGTCCGTCCATAGTAGAAATACTATGAATTTAACAATAATCAATAGATTTATCTTCTATAATATTATTTATTTATAGTCGAGTATTATTTGCTACACGTTCAACAAAAGGAATAACTCGTTTATCTCCGAATGAAAGAGCAGCAATTAAACTACCCGATGAAAGTAAAGATGTATTAATAGGGATATTACTTGGCGATGGCCACATAGTAAGAAGATCACCAACTAGTAATTCTAGGTTAGTTTATGCTCAAACTGCAGTAAAACATAAAGAATATTTCGATGGCTGATTAAGTTTCTTTATTTCTTATTGCGCAAATGATTATATACCTCAATATAGATTAGTAGTGGATAATAGAACTAAAAAAAACATATAGTGCTATATCTTTCACAACTATGCAACTTCCTTGTTTTAACCAATATAGAGAATTATTTTATGATTCAAATAAGAAAAAAATTGTTCCAGAAAACATAAACGAATTGTTGACTCCTCTAATCCCCTCGCCGGATACGGTCTAGCTTTCTGTGCTCTTTAATTGTTTGTCTAAAAATTATTATATAAATTCTATTTATATTAACAAGGAATGGGCTTCGTACTACCTATAGCTAAGGGTCCCTTAGGTAATCCTGTCTAGGTAAGATACCAAGTAATATCAGACAAATGTCAGTCTTTATAAAACAGGATAATTTTGTTATTTTTAAGAAGTTAATTGTATAAATTAAAGTATTAACTGACTTTAGATAAATTTATTATTTTGTGATTTATCTGAAAATCTTAACTGTTTAGCATTTATACCTGTGAGATCCTATAATGATGCGCTCTCTTACAAAAAAAAAGCCATAGCAGAAAATGAGGGGAAATCTGGGATATACCTTTGAACTCAATTAGACTCTAACAAATCTTATCTTGGTAGTAGTTTAAATTTAGGTAGAAGATTCAGAAATTATTATAGTACTATTTATATAACTCATATTAGCCGTAAAATGATGTTGATAAATAAAGCTATTTTAAAATATGGATATTCCAAGTTTAAATTAGATATTGTTGAATATTGTGAAGCTAAAGAGCTAGTAAAAAGAGAGCAATATTATATGGATCTTATTTCTCCTTATTATAATGTATTAAAAACAGCATATTCGTCTTTAGGTTATAAACATACTGAAAAAACATTGCAAATAGTACGTAAAAATAATCAAAAATTAAATTTAAGTAAATCTAAGTGAGTAAAGATTACTAACTTAGAAACAAATATTTATAAAAAATATATATCTATAACTGAAGGAGCTAAGAGTCTTAATACTAGTAAGACCACTTTAAAAGAATATATACTTAATTCTAAGCCATATAAAGGTATTTATAAGTTAGAATCAAATTTATCCGTGTCTAATTATGATTCAAATTATTTAAATCACCCTAATTCAAAAAAAATTGAAGTAATTGATTTAGAATTGAATATTGTAACTCAATATGATTCTATTCGGGGTGCAGCTAGAGCTTTGAATATAAAATTTAATTCAATAGCTACGTATTTAAAACGTAATCAAAAAAGCTCATATAAAGGTAGATATATATTTAAAAATATTATTTAATTTTTGTGCCTTGCAACTATAAGCGATACCAGGAAGTCGACAAGGTAGTGGTTTACATATAAGTGTTTATGGATTTTCTAATTCAGATGTCGATAAACTAATGTTTACTCTACAAGACAAATTTAATCTAAAATGCTCTATACATTATAACAGAGATAACAAACCCCGTATTTATATCTTTAAAGAATCCTTGGATTCTTTAAAAACTTTAGTAGAACCTTATTTTATTAAAGAAATGTTCTATAAATTGGGGTTATAAAGCTGTCATTAATCTTTTCATATCCATATCCATATCCTTATCCTACGGATAAGGATTAGGATTATAAGATATTCTATATTGACAAATGATTTATTACCTTTTTATGCTATATTAAGATCTATACCTAATAAATTATTAGGTGTTATAGCTATGTTTAGTTCATTATTAATTATTTTAGTACTACCTAAAGTAGATTTAGGTATAACTAAAGGTTTACAATTCAGACCTATAAGCAAAATAATGTTCTATGTATTTGTTATAAACTTCTTGATATTAATGCAATTAGGAGCTAAACATGTTGAAAGTCCATTTATAGAACTAGGACAAATCAGTACAGTTCTATATTTTTCTTACTTCTTAGTTATAGTTCCTGTTTTAAGCATAATAGAAAATACTCTAATAGACTTATATCAAAATAATAAACTTAATTATAAAACTAATGAGATCTAATAGTAATACTTGGCTATGATTTAATATTTATCGTAAATAGATAATTTTTGTGTTTGCATATTTTGTTTCACAAGCCAGCCTAACAAAATATGCAAGCTAAAGCTCATATTTACGATAAATATAAAAAGATTATGTTGTAAATGGATTTACACTTTGATTGCAAATCATTAGTATGAGGTTCAATTCCTCCATAATCTTTACTGGTTAAGTGATAGTTTAATACTAGAATTCTAAAGTAATTTACTATATATATGTATATAGAATATATTTATAGATATATATATTTATAGATATATATATATTTATATATAAGAGCCTTGCGCCTATTTTATACTTAGTTCGGAGCATTAAATGTATCAAGTGGGTGTACATTCGAATTTTTATCTATAGTGAAGAGCTAAAAATACGAATAGTCTTACGAAAATGTAAAAATTTGTGTAGAGTGATCAACATTCATCTTACCAATAGTTGACTATTTTGCTTTATTAGTTAAACTGATAATAACACTCTATTAAATGTACTCCTCATAGATTTAGAATTTTTAATACTAAACAAGAAGAAGAAGATGATGAGCAAGAAAAAGAAGACAATCTCGCCTTAAGTTTAAGGTCTGAAATATCTATGGCTATGGAAAGATGATTTAATTCCACTAATGCTAAAGATATAGGTACTTTATACTTAATATTTGCTTTATTTTCAGGATTATCAGGTACAGCTTTTTCAGTTATAATAAGATTTGAACTTAGTGGACCAGGGGTTCAATTCATATCTAATAACCAGTTGTATAATAGTATTGTAACCGCTCACGCCATAATGATGATTTTCTTTATGGTCAATAAATGAAGACTATTTAATCGTAACTTTCATTATTATTCAAATCACCGAGACAATGAAACTAACAATATTACAATAACCAAGGTAAAGTCGTCGGACAACAACCCTAATAACGATGACGTTATGCCTGAATACACTAAAATATTTATAGAAAATCCTTTTAATAATAGAAAGTTTATACTTAAAGTAGCTAAAAAAACATTTTCGTGTAGCTTGCGCACTCCTAGACCTAATAACTTAGACCCTTATTGAGTAACCGGATTTTGTGATGCTGAAGGTTGTTTTGGGTTTAGAGTACGTAAAAACCCTGAATTAAAAACAGGCGCTTCGCAGAGAAGTGATTCCTTATTTCTCTATAAACCTGCATATTAAAGATTTTTCTATCTTATTAGATATAAAAGAGTTTTTCGGAGTGGGGAATATTAGTAGTAAAGAATCCGCATTATATCAAGTTAACTCTCTTAAAGATTTGGATACTGTTATAATTCCCCATTTCGAATTATACCCTTTATTAACTAAAAAGAGAGCAGATTTTTTATTATTTAAATCAGCTATTGAATTAATTAAACAAAAAGAACATTTATGTTCAGAAGGAATACATAAATTATTAGGTTTAAAGATATTCTTAAATAAAGGTATTATAAATGAAGAATTTAATTCAACATTTAATAATATTGTGGCTCAAGAAAGAACTGTAGTTGCTAAACCCGAAAGGATAAATCCTAATTGATTTGCAGGTTTTACAAGTGGAGATGGTAGTTTTTCAGTAGAAATACTAAAATCTTGTTCACACAAAATAGGATATCAAGTAGTTCTTAAATTTTTAATTACTCAACACTCACGGGATCTTGAATTGTTGAAATGTTTTATAAGCTTTTTAGAAGGGGGTTTTATAAAAGAGCGCACAGCGATATGCGAATTTATCTTAGTAAAATTATCGCTTATTATAGAGAAACTTATACCTCTATTTCAAAAATACCCTATTCTTGGTAATAAAAATAAGGATTTTAGAGATTTTTGTAAAATCGCGGAATTAATGAAGAATAATGCTCATAAAACAGAAGAAGGGTTATATAAAATTCGAGAAATAAAAGCAGGTATGAACAGAAAGAGAAAATAAACGACTTATGTTATAGTTGCAATTATTCTTGCTGCTTATCTTAATGTAAAGTTACGATTAAATAGATAGGCATGGCCGGGTAAAATAGAAATCTTTTACTTTATTTTCACTATATGCGAGAACATCTTTAGAGCTTTTGGTACTAGTACTGCGGACTTTCGGAACTTATCCGGTATACGTAAAGCAGCAGAATACAGTAACAATCCAAAAGATTAGATAACTCGCAGGAAACTACTTAATTTTTTTTTGGTCCGGGTACGCTGATTTATTGAAATATTCTATAAGCTGCCTTTAAACATTTAATTCTTTTTTTTCCTTTAAAGAACCTTTTTATAGTCAGCCGTGTTTGAGAGGATAATAAGCATGTTTATGTAGGACATTCTATCAATTTATATAATAGAATAAGTTCTTATTTTATGCCTTCTATACTTAAAACTAAAGCACGTAGAGTTTTACTCCGCAGGCTAGATTTTAACAAATATGGTTTTAATAATGCAAATTTAACTATCTATATAATAGATGAAAATTCTAGTAAAGATAAAGTTGTAAAATTAGAACAATATTTTATTGATAGATTAAAGCCAAGCTTAAACGTAGATTTAGTTGCAAGTAGTTCTGGTTATCATGAACCAATGAACCTTGAAATTCGGGATAGATTACGTAAACAAAGAGGTACTCCTATATATATTTACAATGCAGAAGATTTTACTTTGTTATATATATTTGAATCTAAACAACATATGTACAATAGCATAAACATTCATCATAAAACCTTAAATAATTGCCTAGATACAGGTAATATTTATTTAGATACTTTTTTCTTATCGATGGATTTAATTGAAGAAAGCTCCTTACCCGGGGGATATGAAAATACTAGTATTTTGAGTCTAGATGAAATAAAAAAAATTCGTTATAAATAAACGAGAAATTTATAATGTTAAACACCCAGCAGCTAAGGGTATATTAGCTGAATTTAAAGACGATTCAGGTAAAAATATAGTATTTCCATCATTAAATAGTTTAGCGAATCATTTAAAAGGGGATAGGCAAGTTATTAGAGAATATTTAAAAGGCGAAAAATTGGGTTATTATAGAGGAAAATGAAAGTTTACATATAAAGATTAAATAGAATAGGCATGGCCGGATAAGATAGAAATATTTTATTTTATTTTCACTATTTGCTGGAAACTCTTTAAAACAGAGCGTTTAAAACTAGTACCGCGGACTACAGAATAGCAGCGGAATACAGTGACATTTTAAAGGATTAGGCTATCAGCAGGAAACCAAAGAGAAGAAATTTTATTCTTATTGAGTAGGTTCCTCAGAGACTACACGTGAAATATCTTAGTAGATATTCAATATATCTAAAGATAAAGATATAGTCCGTACATTCTCGAAAGTTAGTGTGTAATCGTATGCCAGCTTTAATAGGCGGATTTGGAAATTTCCTTATGCCTTTAATGGTAGGGGGTCCCGATATGGCAAAGCAAAACAAGGGCTTTGGAATAAAAAACAATAGATATATTAGTGAAAAGGTCTCTGATAGAGCTTCTTTTACTATCAAGCGTGCTTCGCAGAAAAAAGATAACAAGGGTGCTTCGCAGAAAAAAGAAAACAAGCGTGCTTTGCAGAAAAAAGATAACAAGCAGAAAAGCCTTCTGTATCCTGACCCTTAAGGTTATGGATATGGATCAGCCAAACAGCAAGAAAAAAAATGTGCTTCCTACTTCGCGCTTTTACAGGGATGCTTCGTTTGAAAATAAAAATTTCCCTTGAATTCTTGCAGGATGATTTGAAGCAAAGGGTAGTATTAGTTGATTATATCGTAAAAATTTGGATAGTTATAGTCCTATCTTAACTATATATTTTAGCTCACATAATCTCCCATTAGTTGAAAAATTAAAAAGATTTTTTTCACATAAAGCCTCTATTGAAATAATTAAAGATACTTGTGAATTTACGATTACCTCTAAAGCAGATTTAAATAAGTTCGTTATTTTTACGAATGGTAAAATAAAAACATCAAAAATTTATATGTTCTCTAAATTGATAGAATGATTGAACAATAGTCGTTATACAACAAATATAAATATCTTACCTTTAAACAAGAATTCTTTAGTTAATAACGCTTGATTAGCAGGATTTATAGATCTAATAGGAAATTTTTCTTTACGACAAACTGATACTAAATCTATGCATAGATTTAGAATAGAACTACCAAAAGTAGATGCTGATCCTTATAATATAACTTGAGAGGCTTTAAATAATATAGTTGAATTTATAGGTGGTAAATTAACAACTAAAACACAAAAATCTAAAGATAAAGAGTTTTATCTTATTGTATTATGAAATAAACCATCTCTATATCAATTGATAAAATATTTAGATAAATATCCTTTATATTCATATAAATATTTAGATTATATGCAATGAAAAGAAAATGTATTGTCTAAAAAAAAACTTTATGCTGCTTTGCTAATTTTTTTTTAGAATTTAATTATTTATGTTGTTTATACATAAACAACATAAATAACTAAAATTATAAAAAAAAATAACCGCAGGAAAATAGAATTAAAATAGATTCTGCTAAAAATAGTATGAATAGTAAAAGAACTCGTTTCAATTGAGACCATTTAATTAATTTATTGCCTTAGGGTATATCAGGGCGCTTTGCAGCCATATTTAGGTATTTTAAAGGAATGCCGTTAAAAAGTGTAAATTTTTTAATAATCACTTCGCTATATGCATGGAATCTCTCTCTCCTCAAATAGCGCAGTGAAAATTATATAGACCCTTGAATTTTCTTATGAGATCCATAAGAAATGTAGTTATAAGTAGTGAAACTATATAGTTATGAGAACAATATGCAGGAAACCAAAGTAATTTTGTATACAATGGGATCCTCAGAGACTACACGCGAAGCCCCCTCATAGGGGTGAAGACATAGTCCGTTTTAGTAGGTAACTACTAGTTTTGACTTCGGTAAGATTCCCTAGATTAAATAACATCAGTTTTTGATTATTACCTCCTAGTTTAGCCCTATTAATTTTCTCCGCCTGTATAGAAGGTGGAGCAGGGACAGGTTGAACTCTTAAGGATAAGGAGTTGCCTTGAGGTAACTCAAGGGCAATAAAACTCTACTCGATGCATAGAACTGAAAAATACAAAAATATTTGAAATAATTTGAATGAAGATGAAAAATTTAAAATGTGATTAGTTGGATTTACTGATGGTGATGGTTGTTTTAGTATTGTAAAATGTGGGTCTACATATCGACTCCAATTTACGTTAACTCAATCTACTTATAATTTAAGACTACTTTATATTATAAAAGGTAAATTAGGTTATGGGTCTGTCACGAAATATTCAAAATCAGGTGCTTTTAGAATTACCGATAGAAAAGTATTAAATAAAGTAATATTTCCTATTTTTGATGAATATCCTCTTTTAACTAGTAAATATTTTAGTTATATAAAATTTAAAAAAGCTTATGAAATTTTGTGCGCAAGCTATGAAAATTCTCAATTAACTACTGAAATGAAAAACAAAACTATAGAAGAAATAAGATCATTAGAACTTCCAAATAACTACATTTCTCCTGCTATTTCTCACTTGAATGAACAAAGTAAATATGAAGATATAGCTAAATTCGTCACAGTTTTTTGATTGGCAGGGTTTATAGAAGCTGAAGGTTCATTTGGTATTTATACTTACCCAGATAAAGTAAGTATAGATTTCACTATAGTTCAAAAATTAGATAGGTTACTATTAGTACTTATAAAACGTGTTTTACACTTTCCTAGTAATGTGAATTATAGTAAAACTAGAAATATTTATGTTTTATACACTGGTAATACGAGAGTTATTCAAGATATAATTGAGATATTTAGAGGGAAATTTTATGGTATGAAATCTCTTGAATTTAAATTATGATCTGTAGCACATTACTATAAAAAAACTAAAGTAGAAAAAGTACATAAATTAAGCAAAATTCTTAAGAATTTAGGAAGACGAAACTATAACAAAAATTAATTATTTTTATGAGTAGGCTGGCTTCGCTATCTGCGCAAGCAAGCATATTTCACAATCACATCATATATATTTTTAATTTATAGCATCATTTTATTATATTGAATTTTTTGTATTTAAGCTATAAACTACTCATGCTGTATTATAAAAGCGTATGTAAAAAAGTTTATTTCTCATCACAATATGCCTGGGTATTATGTATTCGCAGCCCTACAAAGGTGCAGAGTACCCATCAGAGACTTAACGTAGAGGGTCTTGAATAAGATTTTTCAAGATTAAGGCATAGTCCGAACAACAAAGTGATTTGTTGCATGTTACTCTAGTTTTAAATTAATCATTTAGTGGCTGTTTCTACGAAGTGTGTTTTTTTTTGCTATTTCATAGAAGCGGTTTCTCTACGAAGTATGTGTAGAGCGTATAAACAGCCAGAAAATAAAAAAAAATGACGAAGCTACGCCTCATAAGAATAAAAATAAAGTATGAATATACCCATTTCTTATCATTTAAAATAACTGCGATTATTTTAGCACTTCGCACTTCGTACTTCGTACTTCGTACTTCGTAGCGCACGATTAATTTAAAATGAGCTAACTAACAAACAAAATAACCTCATATTTTTTTTTTAGAATACTATCGAAAACTCTTAATACTTTTATTGGTAGAGTTCTACACTACTCGTTATTATTTGATTTAGCAGTTATAATGTATAGAATTTTCCTATTATTATTTATTATATTAGGATTAAGACAATATGGCTGAGTAATAATGTTTACTCGTCAGAGACTAAACGTAGAGCATCCTAATAATTATGACCATTCAAGAAAGATTAATAAATCTAAATATTATGAAAATAAAGATAATTTTCATCAATGATTAGTTGGTTTTACAGATGGTGATGGAAGTTTTACTATCTATAGATCAAAAGATGGGAAATGAACTCTTTTAAACTCAAAGTACTTATAATTTAAGATTATTATACTATATAAAAACTCAATTAGGTGTTGGTTCAGTTAACGTTAGCTCTACAATGGCAGATTTTAGAATTAGAGATAGAAAAACCATCGGGTCTGTTATTTTACCTATTTTTGATAAATACCCGCTATTGACAAGTAAATATCACTCTTATTCTAAATTTAAAGAAGCTTATAATATCTTAGAAGATAGTAGTTTAACCACTCAAGAAAAGGATACATTGTTATTAGAATTAAAGAATAAGCAAAAGGCTGATGATATATTTCACCTTGAAAATTAGTTAATTGTGAAATAATTAATACTAATGAAGCTAAATTAATAATGAGTAAATATTGACTGGTAGGTTTTACAGAAGCTGAAGGTAGTTTTTATTTAGTAAGAAAATCGCCTACTCGTATAGCTCATGCTTTTGAGATAACTCAAAAATTAGACGTTATTGTATTAAAAGCTATATCTTTAATACTAGGAATTAACTTCGCTAAAAAGAATACATATTATACAGTAGTTACAACAAATTCTCGTGCCATAGAGAATATAATATCATACTTTCAAAATTGTATTAAAGGTATAAAAGCTGTAGAGTTTAGAATTTGAACTAGAAGTTATGTAAAACACAAAGGAAATTTTGAAAAATTAAGTAAAATAATAGAAATAATAAGAAATTTAAGATCTATCAGATTAGATAAAGATTTTAAAAATATTCATAAAGATTAATATTAGGATGAAGGCATAGTCCAAGCCATCATGCGAATGATGGATATAACGATAGTATTTTTATAGTGGCTACTTCGTAGCGAAGCATGCATCTTTCACTATTTATTTTATTATTTTAGTTATTTCTGGCTGTTTCTACGAAGACTTCGTAGAAATAGCCTAAATAATAAAATAAATAAAAAAAAATAGCAAGCATAAAAATATGAGGTTATTAATAAAAGTTATCCTCCTCTGTCAGGATTACAAAGTCATAGCGGACCTAGTGTAGACCTTGCTATATTTGCTTTACACTTATCTGGTGTAAGCTCATTATTAGGAGCTGTGAATTTTTTTCTAACATTAGAAGAATTAAATAGAAAATTTAAATATTTTGGTGCGAGCAGGCGCCGCGCACCATTCTCTTTAAGTAAAAATTATAAATACAATATGAATCACTACTCATTGATGAGAAAAAAAAGTTTATCTAAAGTAGGATCATTATCTATTTACGGATCTAAATTAAATATACGTAATTATTCTTCTATGACTAATAATAAATTAGACCCTGAATTCATTACTGGATTTGTAGATGGTGAAGGATCTTTTGTAGTTACAATTATTAAAAGACCAAGACATAAAACAGGATGAAGAATAGAGGCTAGATTTCAAATTGGTTTAAATAAAAATGATAGTGCTTTACTTAAATTACTACAAGATGGATTTAAAGGAGCAGGAGTTATTAGTGAAGTGGGAAATGTTGTAATGTACAGAGTAACTGCTATTTCAGACTTAATTAATATTATAATACCCCATTTCGAAAAATATCCTTTAATAACTAAAAAACAAGCTGATTTTAAACTTTTTAAACAAATTGTGGAATTAATGAAAGAAAAAAAACATCTAACAAATGAAGGATTACGCGATATTGTTTCAATTAAGGCAGCTATTAATTTAGGATTATCTGTGAATTTACTAGATGCTTTTTCCGATGTTATACCTAAGGAGAGACCTATAGTTCCTATTGTTAAATCCATAAGACCTAACTGGTTTGCTGGGTTTTCAGAAGGTGAATCTTGTTTTTATATTGATATTAATAAATCTAGTCACACTAAGACTGGTTTTCAAGTTCAATTAAAATTCATTATATCTCAACATAGTAGAGATAGAGACTTATTAAATTGTTTTATTAACTATTTAGGTTGCGGCAAGTATTATTCTAAATCTCGTGGAACAGGGGAATTTGTTATAGTAAAATTTTCAGATATTTTTACAAAGATTATACCTTTTTTTGAAAAATACTCATTTAAAGGTATTAAACTTTATAATTTTTTAGACTTTGTTAAAGCTGCTAATTTAATTCAGAATAGAGAACATTTGAAAGCTGAAGGTATAGAACAGATTATAAAAATTAAACAAGGTATGAATAGGAGTCGGCTAGGAGTCCGATCTTATGGTAATGATTCGAGTAAATCTTTTAGAGGTTTAGCCTCGGGCTATAAAAAAATACCTTATTATTATATGTATAATAGAGATAAATCTATCCTGTATTATTCATCTCAAAAATTATCTGATTATAATCTATTAGGTATACATTTTTTTACTTTAAAAACTCATTTAAAAAAAGAAAGCTATTATTTAGGTAAATATTGTTTTAGTAAAAAATATATAGATTTAGCTAAACAATTAAAAATGTCTTTTTTTGATGTAGAATCTATGTTAATTAAAGATAGAATTCATAAAAAAAATAAAAAGTAGGAGCTAAGCACATCTAAGTATGTATGGTTATATTGATACTAAGGGTTAATGCTTTTAGCGTTAATAGTTTACTTAAAAAGAATTTGTAGCGAGCGGGATAGTTTTACTTGCTTTGACTTGCACTAAGAAATATTTCTATTGAAATGTTATGAGGTTCACATTAATATCAACTTAGTATTTTTACTATTTTAATTATTATTTAATAATGCATATTATTTTAATAAGTTTAACTTTTCTAATCTTTTATTTTACAGTAATAACTTTATATTAATAGTTAAAAATTCTAGCCCAGTTCGTTCCGCAGGTAGTGGTAATATTGGTTATGATCCAGCCTCTGAAATGGAACCACCTAAAGACCCTAAAAAATATTGAGTATTTTAGTCGCTCTTTTTCATTATGTAATAATGAAAAGCGCAATAAAAGGTGATAGTGTTTATCTTCATCAGCTAGCCAATGCTCAAATTAGAAGCGGTAAACCTGTATTACTTAAGGTTTAAATGAAATATTAGCTTATTCTAATATATTAGTTAGTGAAGAGACATTACTTTAATTAATATACCTAGATTAATATTTAAGGATTTACACAAAACTAGAAGTTTAAGCGAAGATAAATTAGGTCTACCTCATAGTAAAATACAACAACGAGGTGTATACATTTTCAGTATAGATACAAACAAGCCCAAAAATATTCCTCAATGTTGGCTTTAAGGGGTTATTTAAATAAAACACATAAAACTACTGGTAAATTAATTCCTTTAATTGAAGAAAAAGGTTTATATCGTTTTAGATTAGAAGTAATATGTTTACCTTATTATCCTGAATTTAAACCAGAAATAGTTTTAGAACAATATTTTTTGTGCGTAGCTTGAACACTATAAAGGTTGCCAAGAGTGTATATAGGGCTTGAAAAAAGTCCTTGTATTTATACAATAGAGACAAATCTATACTTTATTATTTTGGGGGGAGGGGATCAGAAGCTCTGAACAAAAAGATTTTATTTGTAAACTTAAGATTAGTCATGTTTACTAAAGGTAGTTAGGTAGATATCTATTCTTAAGGGAACGGATATATACAGCCTTCCGTCGACTACCAGAAATAGCTATAATGTTACAAAAAGATAGACTTAAATTTAATAGAATAAGGTTAACCAGTTTATGTAAATCAATATTATTAATCAAGATTGAAAGTAAAGAGAAAATAGGTAAAGGTGTTAAATTTTTTAAAGGTTACCCTGTTTCTCAATCAACAATAGTTAAAGGGTTAGACACAAATATAGCTTGGCTATATTTGTAAACTAGTAAAATAATATAATTGTTTATAATAAATATTAGTAGTAATTATGAGGTTGATATAAAAGTTATAATAAATTGCTGGAAATTGCTTACTAAATAGTTGTAGCTTAATCAGCAGGAAAGCTACTATGTTATATAGATATATATAACCAGTAGTATCTTCAGAGACTAAACATTATAGACCGTGTTGATTAATCAATGCGCTTAAGATATAGTCCAATCTTAATAGTAATATTAAGAAAATACTTCTATAGAATTTATTCTATAGATTAATTTTTATATCTTCATAAAAAATTACTATTGTAATATAGACCAGAATATTACTAAAGGGTTTTAGGCACAAAAAGAAAGATATATAAGCTTTCATTTTACTTGTTTGGCTGGCTTATTGCACTATAAGCCAAAGCAAAGTACTTTGGCACCTTAGCCTAAGACCATTACAGTAAAAACTAAGATATAGTAAACTATATTTAGTAATATTGCCTTTAGTAAAATTATTCGTTGTTATTATATAGGAAGAAGACATATAAAACAAAATTAGCTAGTATGTCATAACTACAATAGCTAATATGAGAACTCCGGGTATTAGACTACATAAACTAGCTTTATTCGGATGAGCTGTTGTTATTACAGCTATTTTATTGTTATTATCATTACCTGTTTTAGCTGGTGAAATACTGCCAGCGTTAAATTTGGCGAATTGCTGGAAAGAGATATATGTAATTATTATATCTTTATCAGCAGGATGGTTAATAAGTTTTAATATATTAAGTATCTTCAGAGACTATGCGCCAAAATTTGTATGTTTTAAAAATTACCCTTATTCAAGTCGTAAATTTATTTCTACATTAAAAGAGAAACTTGTGTCACCATTTAACCATAATATTAATAGAGAATTAGATAGCAGATTTGCTTCATACTTAGCTGGATTAATAGAAGGTGATGGTACAATTATAGTACCTAAAATTGAAAGATCAGCTAAAAATAAGTTATATTACCCTTCAATACAAATAGTTTTTGATTTAAGAGATTTTGCTTTAGCTTTAATGATACAATCCAAATTAAATCATGGATCTATTTCAAAAAAAAAAGGTTCTAATGCTTATATATTATCTATCAACAAAATGGAAGGTATAATTCTAGTAACTAATATTATAAATGGTTATATGAGAACCCCTAAAGTTCTAGCTTTACATAGATTAATTGATTGATTAAACTCCAGATTTGATTTAAGTATAGAAAAAAAGAATAAAGACATGAAGGACATAACTTCTAATTGTTGATTAGCAGGGTTTATAGATGCTGATGGACATTTTTCAGTTAGAACTACTTTAGGTAACAAATACCCTAAAATAGAGTGTAAATTTGAGTTATCTCAAAGACAGACTGATCATAATAATGAAGATAATTTTGAATATTTGAACTTAATTGCGAATTTTCTGTCTTCTACTGTAAAAAGAATTAGAATGGACAAGGCTAAACCTGAATATAGAGTTAGAACTACGAGTTTAAGTAGTAATTTAGTATTAGTAAGTTATCTTGAAAAATATCCTTTATTTTCTAGTAAATATTTAAATTATAAAGATTGAGTGAAAGTATTATCATATTTTGAATCTAAAAAACATACAGAATCCGAATCTATAAAAGCTATAATAGAAATAAAATTACAAATGAATAATAAGAGAATTGAATTTAATTGAGATCATTTAAATAATTTTTATAACTTATACAAATAAGAGATAGTCCTAACAATATGGTGACATATTGAGTATCTACCTTAAAGTTTTTTTTAAGAGGTTAATATAACCATGAGACCTAGTCTAGTAGATCAAAAATTTATAAGGGTATTACAATGATTCTAACAGATAGAAACTTCAATACTTCATTCTTTGAAGTAGCTGGAGGTGGTGATCCTATATTATTCCAACATCTTTTCTCGCCGAAGAGCGATCGGGCGTAATGGCACAGCTAGCGCACTCGTTCGAATTAGCAAGCTCGCTGTGTTAAGGCTGGTGGGGCGAGCATAAAAGCTCCCAGCCTAAATAAAAGTCTATATATTTTATTTAGCAAGCTCCCCGTATATTTAACCATGAAATGCATGTCCATTGGTCAAGACTTAGCTTTTATTAATTTCTAACTTTGTGGGGTGGCTAACTTCGTAAGGGCCCCACCTAAAGATGTCGCGTGCCTATATGTGACTGCCTAACTTCGTAAGGAGAAGTTTGCTCTATATGGTGGCTGCTTGCTATTTTTTTTATTTTAGTTATAGATGGCTGTTTATACGCAGCGTAGAAACAGCAGCAGAAATAATAAAATAACTAAAAAAAAATGGCGAAGCTGGCCAGCTGGCTCTATTTCTTATATTAAATATAAGAAAAGAAACGAAGTTGGCTGTTTCACAGCGCTGAAATAGTAGTAAGCTAAGTTCAAAATCTAAAATTAAAATCCCAAGGTAATATATTTTCTATAATGTTATTATCCTTTTTATTAACTGTACCTGTTATAGGTGCAATTTGAGTTTTAACCAAAAAAACTAAATGAGCGGAAATATTTTTGTTTAAAGGGGTTTTCGCTCGAGCCAGCTCAGCTTTCGCTTATCCCGTGCGCTGGTTAAAGCGCGCGGGATCAGAGCTTGCGCGGAAGCTTCGCACCCAGCGACAAAAATATTTTTGATTTTTTATTTTAGGGTTATTATTACTTTTATTTTTATATTGTAATATTGAGACTGTATACTGTCTTGATGAAGAAACTTCTAAAAAACTAGCAGGAAAGGGGGTTAGTGTTAATAATAATGTTAATATTCAAAATGTTAATTTACCTGACTCTTTTTTCAAAGTACTAACTAGTATAGGTATAGCTGGAGCTGTAGGAGGAGGTATGGCAGCAACAGCTAAAGTTATTAAAACTAGTGGGGGATCTCCCATAGCTAAATTAGGTTTAATTACATTAGGTGGCTTAGCTGGAGGAGTTACGGCTACTATAAGTAATAATGGCAATAGTATTATAGAAAAAAAAATAAATTATACAACCGGTTCTAATATTGGTGTGAATAATACCAATGATGGAAATAATGGACCTAGTGCCTTTTCAATCGAACCTTCAGCAGATATAGATACAGTAATGAGTTTCTTAAACGCTAATTACTTATTACATGTTTATGTATTATATTTCATTTGAGCTATATTAATTTTATATATTTCAAATAAGGTTGTTAAAAACGATTGAAAATTAATATATATTAAAAATATGTTTGGTGAACGTATTCATTCTTTTGTAACGAAATCTTTTACTTATACTAGTAAATCAAATAATTTTTTTATTGTATTAGGTTGAATTTTATTAATTCTATCAAGTATATATAGTTTATATATTGCGAATTTTTTAGTAAATAATATTGATATTATTAGTGAAATTGTATTAGAATCTAAATCTAAATAATAGGCTGTAAGCGCATGTTAGGGCTAAGCGCGGAGCTTATTGCTTAAAGGCATAATCTCTTAAGGCTGGCGCGCTTTTAGCGCCAAAGGGCTCTAAGCTCAAGATAAAAATAGGAAAAAAAGTCAAGGTTTAGTGCAAGCTATGAATTTATCAGGGCAGATGAAAAATTATATAAGACCTTAAATAAATAATATTGTAGGCGCGGTGCTGGCGAGCTTAAAATCTATTTTAGAGCAGAGCGGCTGTTTCACAGCCAACTTCGGCTCATTTTTTTATTATTTTATGGCTGTTTATACGAAGACTTCGTAGCTATACGCATACTTCGTAGAGAAACAGCAGAAATAATAAAATAAGTAAAAAAAAATACACTTCGTAGGAACAGCCACGCTTTTTTTTTTTAATTTCTTATATTTAGAGCCAGCTTCGCGAGCTTCGCGAGCTTCGCCGCACATATAAGAAATAAGCTAAGCCCGCTATAATATACCTTAGATTTAGTTAATATTTAATTACTACTTGTAACTTTTAAAAGAAAAAGTTAGTGCTAATATTAGCAACACTGGTGCAAACGGTCAATAAACTTATAATTTTAAGACCGTCGGTTATTTAAAAATCGCTACAGACTGCTTCACCGGTGGGTGGCTGAAATGCTGCTCAATGTACAGTCGAATACTTCTATTATTTAATACATGATTAGTCATACAGACATGCATAAAGCTAACATAAAGTTAAATTAGAAGTATTGGATTCTTTGGTCATCCAGAGGTAAAGTATATAAGCCTCTTAATGTTGCTATATGCTGGAAAAACTTCGGTATCTAGTTTTAAATACTCCATCAAATTATATGACATAGTAAAAAAGTTAAAACAATGAAGTCAATCAGCAGGTAACGCTTTTATTTTTAAAAGTGAAACCTCAGAGACTATACGCGACAATACTGAAAAGATAAAAAATATATCTATTCATCTACCTACACATTTAAGACCATTAAATGATGAACAGTTTGGTCATTATTTAGCTGGTTTAATAGATGGAGACGGACATTTTAGTTGTCAACAACAATTAGTTATTGTTTTTAGTTCTCCCGATGTCCAACTAGCTTATTATATTAAAAGTATAATAGGGTTTGGTAATGTGAGAAAAGTTAAAGATAAAAATGCTTATTTGTATATAATAAGTAATAGAGAAGGTATTATAAAAGTCCTTCATTTAATTAACAAGAAATTAAGAACTGATAACAAATTCAATCAAGTAGTAAATCGTATATTAATAGATTCTAAGTATAAAGATCTTAACATAAATTGAAAGAAAAATACGGAGTTGCGTCCTGAAAATTTGAATAACCATTGATTAGCAGGATTTTGCGATGCAGATGCTAGCTTTCAAATAAAAATTGTTAATAAAATTAATAGACCTAGACCAGAAGTTAGATTAAAACTACAGATTGATCAAAAAAGTAAGGACTTATTATTATTAATTAAAGATATATTTGGGGGTTACATAGGTTATAGAGAAAGTCAAAATTCTTATTATTATGAGTCAACTGATTTTGGCTCAGCTAAAAAAGTAATAAAATATTTTGATAAATATCACCTACAATCTAGTAAATACCGTAGTTATCTTAAATGAAGAAAAGCTTATATAAATTATTCAAAATAAATATCATTTAACCGAACTAGGACTGAAAAAGATTAAACTTTTAAAAGATTCCTTAAATAAAAATCCAGTATAAGATAGAGTCCTAACAAAGACGTCTAAGTTTTTGAGTATTAATATAAATAGATCTATAATAAATTAGACTATTGAATTAATCAAAATTATTGTTATATTTTAATTATACCAGGTTTCGGTATAATTAGTACAACTATATCATCTAGCTCAACCAAACCTATATTTGGTTATATGGGTATGGTTTATGCCATGATGTCTATAGGAATATTAGGATTTATCGTTTGAAGTTGTGTAGTGGCTTCACCTTATAGTGATATAAGGAATATAATTAATTTTGCTGTATGCTGGAACAGTTTAGTGCTAATTAACACCTTGAATGGTAAAAGTTTAATTAGCTATACTCAATCAGCAGACAATCAGCCCCTGTATTCTTTAAAAGATGACAAGCTGAGTGTCTCAGAGACTACACGCAAAACATCTTTTAAATATTCCGCTTTTCATACTTATTTTACTACATTATTTAAAAATAAAAATCGTCTATCTGATGATTGGTTAACTTGATTTATAGGGTTTGCAGAAGGAGATGGAGCTATTCAAACATATGCAGAGGGTAAAAGAGTACGTTTTGTTCTTACTCAAAAAGAAAGTGTTATACTTTATACAATACAACATAAATTTAACATAGGAATTGTTAGACATTTTCCTCAAAGTGCTAAAAATAATGGTTTTTATAGATGAATGGTTGATGATCCTTCACATATTTTACTTTTAGCTTTTTTATTTAATGGTAATCTAGCTCTTGATCATAGAATTAATCAATTAGCTTTATGAGTAAATGCTTTAAATATTCGTTACGGTATTGACACTATAAGATTAAATAATATACCTGTCTCAATAACATTGCAGGATGGCTGATTATCAGGGTTTACTGATGCTGAAGGGTGTTTTAATGTATCTATTACATCAAATACTAGGTATGCCTGCTTCGCAGGCCATGTTATAAAAATGCGTTATTTATTAGATCAAAAAGATAGTGTTATATTAAACAAAATATATGTATTTTTTGGATTTGGTAAAGTAACATTAAGATCTGGTACTGATAATGTATATCGTTACACAGCAACTGGCTTTAAAGTGTTAAATTATGTAATAGCATACTTTAAGTTATTTCCTTTACAAACAAAAAAAGCAGTTTCCTTTGAAAAATGATTGATTATTCATAATCAAGTATCTAATAAATTACATTTAACAGAAAAAGGATTATTACAAGTAAGAACTCTGCAAAAACAAATTAATTTAAATAATAGTATGACAAATAAGACAGGAGCGGCTTAAAGATGAAGATATAGTCCGGCACTTCTTGTGAAAGAAGCATACAAATTTGTATGGGTAAATAAAAAAAATATTTATTAACGGGTTTGCACCACATGTATACTGTAGGGCTGGACGTGGATAAACAAGTGTTCACGGTAAAAATCTTGCTAAGTGCTGGAAACTTCTGTATAAATAGTCCGCTCGTGTTTACGTTAGGAACAATCTATTTATTTTCAGGGAAATCAGCAAGTAACTTTGCTATTCGTAAAATAGCTATGGCAATAACTAAAAATACTAATGAGAAATATACTAATTTACCTTGAATTTCTGATCATTTATCTAAATATAGAACCAATCTTACAGATAAGGAATTGGGTTATTTCCTAGCAGGATTAATAGAAGGTAAAGGTTGATTTGGTGTAAAAGAATTTCAGATTGTTTTTCAACAATCTGAAATACAATTAGCACACTATATTAGAAAACAAATAGGGTATGGTCGTATAGATAAAATTGATGCTTCGCACAAAAAAGGAGTAAAATATATTTGTAAACATAAACAAGGTTTGTTTATTATATTATCTTTAATAAATGGTAAATTTGTAACTGAATCTAAATATAATCAACTGATTCGGCTTAATTACAGTAAATATTTGAATATTAGGATTTTACCACCTTTAAAAAGATTATCTTGAGATAATTTTTGATTAGCTGGGTTTAGCCAAGCTCTTGGTTGTTTCTATATTAATGTTGTTAAAAGTCCAAGGGATGAAATAGGATATAGCGTCAGATTAGAGTATTCTATAAAACAAAAGGAGAAATTACCTATAGAACTTTTACATTATCATTTAAAGACGGGTGATATTACTCAAGATAGCTCTGGTATATGGTGTTATAAAAGCTCAGATTTTATGACAGCAGCTCGTTTAATAAGTTACTTCGATAAGTATCATGTTTTTGGATGAAAATATGTAAATTTTATTAAAGTTAGAAAAGTATATAGAATGATAAGAGAAGGTAAGCATTTACAAAGTAAAGGTATAAAAAAAATTAGAAGTATTGCAACTAAAGGATCTTCAGAGACAAGTACGCAAGAAATTAATACAGATATAGAAAAAAAATAAGAAACTTATCTTAATAAAAAAAAATATATTTTTTTTTATACGCAGCTGCTGTTCCTGATTTTATTAACTGCTTTATTTTGCGGCTACGAAGTAGGCACGCCATCCCTGCGAAGCGCGAAGCGCGAAGCGCGAAGCGCGAAGCGCGAAGCGCGAAGCGCGAAGCGCGAAGCGCGAAGCGCGAAGCACAGGGTGGCTGCGCAAGCTAAAGCTCGTGAAACAAACATGGCTGCGCAAGCTATGAAAAATATACAAGGCACTGCTCTACAATATACTAAAAGATAAGTAAAAATACAGAAAAAATATAGCAAGCAAAGCATTAAATATAGCTTCCTTCCTTATCCCTAGCTTGCTAGGATATTTAGCGATCCCTTGCTTTGCACCCCTAGCTTTAAGCTGGGGCATGCATAACCATAATCATATCCTTAGGATCAGGATCAGCTGCCCAAAAATAGCGCAGCAGGGGTGCATGTATGTTTCACGAGCTTTAGCTTGCGCAGCCACCCTGTGCTTCGCAGGGATAAAGCAGGGATAACCATCAGGGATAAGAAGCATTATTACATAACACGGTTTTCAAGATATTATAATGTAAAATTAGGTTATGGGTGTTGTGTACCTGGTATAGGAAAGCTACCCTGATGATATGCAGTTATCTCATATATTAACTTATGATACTGTCCTTTTGGACTAGAGCTTATTTTACAGCTGCAACATTAATTATTGCAGTTCCTACAGGGATAAAAATTTTCTCTTGGTTAGCTACATGTTATGGAGGGTCTATAAAAATGACACCTTCAATGTTATTTTCATTAGGTTTCGTCTTTATGTTTACAATCGGAGGGTTAATAATCCACTTAGCTCTCCTTTTAAAGATTACTATATGCTGGGAAGTTCTAACAATTGCATTACTAATTATCTTAACGATAAAAGTGACAATATGTAATTTTGAACAATCAGCAGGAAAGCTAGAGATTAATTTCTTAGTTGGATCCCTAGAGACTACACGTAATCCATTAAAAAGTAATATATTTACTATTAATGAAGAGATAGTCCATGAAATAAAATATAAATTAATTAACAGTTACAGAAAATTAAGTACTAAGTCTAACTCTAATGACAAAAAAGATAATATAAATCAGTTTAAACCTATAAATATTTATAGTAATTTTGGGAAAGATAGAGCTTTAATATTAAAACAAGAAAAAGATAAATCAGGTGTATATTGTTTAATTAATAATATAAATAAACACGTATACATAGGAAGCTCTGTACATTTAGCTAATAGAATGAAAAACTATCTTAATACTTCCTTTTTAAATAGTAGACAAAACTCTAATATGCCTATAATAAAAGCTTTACTTAAATATGATAAAGATAATTTTTCACTTTGAATATTAGAATATGTAGATATTAAAGACTTAACTAATAGAGAAACTTTATATATAACAAGTGTAGTTCCTTACTATAATGTACTGAAACAAGGTTATTCCTCGTTGGGTTATGTACATACAGAAGAAACTAAAAAACTGTTATCTGAATTAGCTAAAAATAGAGTACACTCTTTACAAACTAAAGGTCTAATAGCTAGACGTTTAACAGGAGAGAATAATCCTTTTTATAATAAAAACCATTCTTTAGAAAGTAAGAGAAGAATGATCGAAGCTAATTCTGCATATCCAGTATATGTATATAATTCTTATAGAGAATTATTAGTAATATTTCCATCTTTACTAACTTTATCCAAATTAATTCTATCTAATCACGCTACATTAGTAGATGTGATTAAAGAAAATAAATTATTTAGAGGTGAATGGTATTTGAGCAATATTCCGGATAATATAAAAGATCTACCTAATATAAAAGACTGAAATTCTGATGATTGTAAAAAATTGATAGATGACATAAATAAGAATAGCCATATAAAAAAGGCAATATTCGTGTACGATGCAGATATAAACTTTATAAGTAAGTACGATGGAGTAACAGCAGCAGCTAAATACTTAAACATAAATCATCATACTATAAAGAAAAGTGCATTAAATAAAGAAATATACAAGAATTATTTATTTAGCTATGAAAGATTAAATTAATTTATGTTTTATTTGTAAGTGGAGTTGTGTTAGCTAATGCTGTGCGCCCTTTAACTATTATGAAGCCCGCCTCACTAATGGCCATAACTGAATTAATGTTATGTAAATCTACTGACTTACCTATAATCGAAATGAGGAGGGGAGTGGAGCATGTCAGTGAAGTCACGAAAGAAAGTAGTTACGACAATCTTAGTGGCAAGATAATTTTCATCCAAGGTCCAATAATTAATCCGTCCAAAGACGCTAAATTTAACTTGAAAGTAACTGACACAAGTATATCCGAATTGTTAGTAGAGAAGCATTATGCTAACAAAAATTCATCGGATAGGACTTATGCAACATGCATAACGATGGGACCTAAAGATGGAATAACAGACTTTATAATAGGAACTGGGGATCGCCTAAGGGAAGCAATTCCTATGTGGTGACTTGAGAACCACAGCACTAAGAAGTGCGGCGACGGAGTGACCGTAGTACTAAATAAGGAAGGGTCACAGGAATCTCTCTTCGACAAGATGGCCACAAGTGTCAATTCACGTGGAAATCCTCTGTTGAATACTAATGTAAAGGCCTATTATCCTTTACAAGTTCAGACTAGAGGAATCTCTAGCAAGGCACTAAAGGACATCGAAACGTATAAAAAAGCGTACGAAAAAATGAAATCGAAACCGGGTAATATGACTGAAGGTTCAGACGGAAATACTCTGGATGGTATGTCATTAATAAAGCTAGAAAAACTTCGTGATAGCATACTGGATTGAACATTTGAGTTTAAACCGACAAGGAGAATCTTCATACCAAAAGCGAATGGTAAAATGAGACCCCTAGGTATACCAAGTACAATGGATAAATTGCTACAAAATATACTAAAGGACCTGATGGAACCAGAATTGGAGAAAATATTCCATCCTAAGAGTTTTGCTTTTAGACCCAAAAAGTCTTTACACTTAACACTGTTAGAAGTGCAGAGAATGACCGGAATTACGTGAATAATAGAAGGGGATATAACTGGATATTTTGACAATATAGACCATCATATTTTGGCCAAACTAATTCAAGATAGAATTAAACCAGATCAAAATATAATGAATTTAATCTGGAAATTCTTCAGAGCAGGATATATGGAAGTAGACAAGGGATATCAGGAATCTCTAATAGGAGTTCCGCAAGGAGGAATACTGTCTCCAATACTATCAAACCTTTACCTTACACCGTTTGATGAATATGTAGATACCTTGAAGGAGAAATATAATAAATTACCAATCTCGGGAAGAAATCCGGAATATCGTAAGTATGAATCGATTATTGGAAATCATAGAAGAAAATTAAGGATATCTAAAGAAAGAAGTCAAGAAGAAATCTTAGACATTAAAAATACTATTGCTAAAGCAGGAATAAAACTAAGAACAATGCCGTCAGCAATAAGAACTGGAAGTAAAGTTCATTATGTTAGATACGCTGATGATTGGGTAATAGGAATATCAGGTCCAAAATCTCTAGCAATAGAAATTAGAGACCTGGTTAAAGAATTCCTAAGCAAAGAATTAAAACTAGAGCTGAAGATGGATAAAACTAAAATAACAAATCTAGGGGCCGAATACGTAACGTTCCTAGGACACTACATTAAGGCTCAAACGTTATCCCAAAATCAATCAACAAGAAGAAGAAGTGCAGAAACTCGAGAAAGCTTGAAGATACGAAAATCAACAGGGAAACCTAAGATTCTTGTACCGAAAGAACTATTGAAAGAACGTTTAATCAAGAATGGATTTGCAAATGAAAAAGGATTCCCTAAAAGTTGTAATAAGTTCATATTCTTACCAGACCATGAAATTATCACCAGATATAATTATGTACTGAGAGGTATATTGAACTTCTATAATATGGCAGAAAACAGAAGTAATCTTAATGAAACACTGTATATTTTAGAATATTCCCTAGTTCATACATTAGCCGCTAAACATAGATCAACTACAAGTAAAATCTTCAAAAAATATGGTATGCCAGTGAAATGTAGGGTAAAAGATCGGAGTGTGAAATTCGAAAAGCCTGAATCATTATCAGCTGAATACCTAAATAGAGAATATTACAGAGTAAGGGATGTGTATGCGAATATTCCTTTTGAAGTCCAAGACCCTTTTAGCAGTCTTAAGTTTGACCTGAGAGTATCCAATAGTATATTAGATGAACCTTGTCTAATATGTGATTCCAAAGATAATGTGGAGATGCATCATCTAAAACATTTGAAGGACACTAAAGATAAGGGAACCTTAATCAAAGTTATGAGTAAGATACGTAGAAAAGTTATACCTCTTTGCCGTGTATGTCACGCAAAAGTGCATGCCGGGAAATATGATGGAATGAGTCTAAAAGAGTTGCGCAAGAATCCTAACAAGTCTGAATAATTTAGTGAGAGTTCTGGAGAGCCGTATGCGGTGAAAGTTGCACGTACGGTTCGGAGGGAGGGTGTTCGTTGCCAGTTATACACTTGTATAATCACGGTGCGGGCATTCGACCCTACTCACTAGATATTGCATTCCACGATACAGTTTGAATTTTAGGATTAAGTATACCAATATTTGTTAAGATCAAGACAGATAAGCCAAATTCTAGTCTTAGTGTTAATAATTGCAGTTATAATGATTTATCTGATAATAATAACTATAAACAATATATAAAAATGTTTTGAGTAGGGCTAATGGACGGAGACGGTAGTATTCAAGTAAACCATTGACGCAAACAGTCCTTACAATACAGACTAGTTATTAAATTATCTAACCTTAAATCTAATTATAATATGTTGGTTGAGATTGCTAAAGTAGTAGGTGGAACTGTTAAGATTACTGGTAAAGAGGCTGATGTTATTTGAGTTGTAAATAAAAAGGAAGAAATTATTGAAATAATAAAAATATTTGATATTTATCCTCCTTTAACTTCAAAAAAAATCTGTCAACTTGCATATTTAAAAACATGTTTAACTGAAACTTCAGTAGAAAAATACTTATCCACAAGAGATACTAAATTTAAAGAGCAATTTGCTATTATAAATGCTAATTTTAAGGCACCTACTTACTTTAAAGCTTGATTATCTGGTTTTATAGAAGCGGAGGGTTGTTTTTCTATTCGTAGATCGGAAGCACATTCTTTCTCAATAGGACAAAATGACGACGTTTATTTAATAGATTCTATAAAACAGTATTTTGAAGTATCAAATAAAGTTCGTAACCCTTATGATAACTTCTATTTTATAGAAGTATACAAGAAAGAGGCATTAGCGAAAATAGTGGCACATTGTACTAACTATCCTTTGTTAGGAGAAAAGTTAGAGTCTTTAGAAAAATTCAAAAAAATTCTTTAGTAAGTGTCGTGTGGTCATGTCACCATGAAAAATTCCATACGTTTTTCGGTAAAATTCTTATATTAATTTTGCTAACGGTGAAGTCTATGCCTCAATTGGCCATTTAAAAATATTATTAATAAAACAGGTTTTGACTTACTTTAATCTATATATCTATGAGGTATTTTTATTAATAATTATGGTCGTAATTATATATATGAATAAAATATTAACAACAAGAAAAAATAAGGGGTTATTTTTCAATTCTGCATTAAAGGCTAGATCGTATTCTGATGGTAAAAAAAGTAACTCTTTCCCTAGCGGGGACCCTTCCGGGACAGGTTCCCTGCGAAGCATCCCCCTACATAATCCACTCTTTAAAGGGGATCAAGGGATAAAGGGAAGAGGATTAGATCCTCATTGAGTAACTGGATTAATAGATGCTGAAGGTTCTTTTATTATTTTTATAAAATTAAATCCAAATAACAGTAAGAATTTAGTACGACAAATACAACTGTCTTTTGAAATATCTTTTCATATTAAAGATATAGAATTACTCTATAAATTAAAATCCTTTTTAGGAGAAGCTGGTACGATTTCTATTCCATCAACTAGAAAAGATGCTAGATTGAAAATAACAGGATTGAACGAGATATTTAATTTTATAATTCCTCATTTTAAAAAGTACCCTTTACATGGTATGAAAAAAATAGATTATGATCTATGGTCTGAATGTGCAGAATTGTTACAAAGTAAGCAACATTTACAAGATAAAGGGTTAAATAGAATATTATCAATAAAATCCGTACTTAATAATGGATTATCTGATAAATTAAAAGCTCTTTTCCCTTCTGTAATAACAATAGATAGACCTGTTTTGGAGGTTGTCAATATTCCATTAAATCCGAATTATGTCAGTGGGTTTACCGAGGGAGACGGTTGCTTCACTGTAAATATTTCTTCTAAAACTAATCAAGTTATTGCTTATTATATTATTGAGCTACATAAAAGGGAAGTTCCTTTATTATCAAGCATACAAAAATTTTTTGGTGGGGCGGGTTCTACAAATATCGCATTAAGTAGAAATACGGCTCGATTTACTATAAGTAAAAAATCCGACTTGATAAGTAAGGTATTGCCTCATTTTGATGAATATAAATTGCAAGGTAATAAGCTTAAAAATTATCTAATCTTTAGAGAAATTGTTCTATTACTTAATTCTAAAGCGCATTTAACTCCAGAGGGGTTTAATAAAATAAAACTTCTTAAAGAGGGTTTAAATAAATAAATGCAGATAATTTATTAGTATTAGAAGAAAAATATATAAAGATAATTATATGGCGTATATATAATTTACTTATTATTTTAATGCGGATAATAAGAAAGAGTATACTAGATAATACCGTGGAAACCAAAGATAATTTATTAGATTAATTAATATATTTTGGGTATTTTCTAAGGTTTTTCCTTATATGTTTTCTTAATGCGGAAAAGATAAGGGTAGCGATAAAATGTACCCTACCCCATTTAAGGTAATACCGTGGAAACCAAAGTAACTAAATTTCACAATTTATTATCGAGTAGGATCCGTAGAGACTAAACGTGACAATCGAAAGTTTATTAAGTTAAATCATTAGATAAGTTATAGTCCGATCCATTGCGTGAGCAGTGTTGTATGTAAATATTTGAGCAACTTAACTGACTTACTACGTAGTTGCTCAAATGGGCCTGAATAATTTTCATTATTCTGCAATTGACTATATGCTGGGAACTATATTATCAGTTAATTATTTACTACTTATACATAATTATCTACGTATTTTACTAGATCTAAGTGGAAGCTTTAATCTTCTATTAAATAGTGAAAATAATAATTATACTATATCTAATACTAAAAACTTAGATATTAATATACAATCAGCAGAAAACTATAAAGGATTCTCAGAGACTATACGTCAATCATTTAATTCGCCTTTTCTTGCATATTTTTCTTGCATTTTATTATTATATAATAATAAAAAAATTACTTACTGGACCTGCGAAGCCGGCCGCACACAAAGAAAAATAAAGCTCGCACACAAAAGGTATTTTAATACTAATAATAAGGATAACAACTATACTAATTTCTATTCCTGATTAGCGGGAATAATAGATGGAAAAGGAAATTTTGATTTAAGGAAATCTTATTCTAAAAAATTAGTATTAAAAGCTATTCGAATAAGATTGCATAATAGAGATATAAGAATTTTAACTCGTATTCAAAACACTTTACATATGGGTAGAATAATCAATCATAAGAATAAAATTTATTCTACATATATAGTATCTAATGAAAAAAATATGAGTTATTTAGTTAATAAATTAAATGGTATAATTAGAATTAAGTGTGATAGTTTAGAAAAAGCTTGTGCATTATATAACATAGATTTCATTAAAGCTGATTATAATATTAAAGTTAATGATTCTTATTTTGCGGGTTTAATTGATGCAAAAGGTTCTATAGTTTTTAATTTTACTAGTAATAGAATTGAATGTAATCTACAAGTTAAGCTTAATAATATTACATCTAAATTATCCTTTAATGATTTAATACCCTATTGTAAACCATATACACAAAAGAGTGAAAATCTCAAATATATAACTTTTAAATTTCAATCAGTTAAAACCATGACATGTTGGTATGAGTATTTTATGGTAAATAGGTTATACTCTGACTATAAGTTTTATAGAGTTAGTTTAATAAAAAAATTTTTAGTGATCCGTGATTATAAAAATTCAAATTTTGATACTATTGAATATAAAATTTATTCAGATTTTTTGTTAAAATGAATTCAATACAGAAATCCTTTATGAACTAGAGTTTCTTTTGTGCGCAATTTGCGGTGCGAGCTCTTAAATGAAGAGATAGTCCAATAAAAGGGGGTATTTGCCCATTATATTAATGATAACAGTAGTATTATATTTTATCGAGACTGCGCTATTTTTTTATAAAGCTGATAATAAATATAAGTTATTATTTTTTAGAGTTTATGCGATTTTTTTTCTCGCTTCTTATGCTGCTTCTAATCCTGATAAGGGTATGAATAAGGATAAAGAAAAATATGCACTGGACCTGCAAAGCCGGCCACACCTAAAATTTAATTTAACTAAAGTTTTAAAGAATCTTTGTTATTTGATAGCCACGCACTCAAATGGTTTTTTTAATTTGGCGTGGCTATCAAAAGGCTTTGGCTTTATTTATAACAGCATTTGAATATTTAGCAGTCTAAATATAATTATTAATAATAGTAAGTATTTAAAAGTATTAATTGAGGCTAAACTATTTTTTTATAAATATAATATAGCTCATGTTTTTCTTGGTTCGCATGCATGCTTGCCACTTAATAATATATATTTACACATATCTAAGTATAAATTCTTGCTCCTTCTAATTTTTTCTTGTAAGGCGCAAGCCTTGCAAGGGCTAGAAAAAATACGCACAAAAATTAATTTGACTGGCTTCGACTCCGACTCCGTAGACAAAGTAATTTTGAATATTTATAATTATATGTGTTTGCCCGTTCTTTCATATCCTATTACCCTCCCCCACCCAACACTACGTTCGATGGGAGGGGGCAAGAGAAGGGGGGTGCAAAGCGCTTATGTGCGAAGCACCCCTGCTGTGAAACAGCAGGGGGGTGCAAAGCGGCTTTTCATAGAGAATAAAAATAAAATAAATCCTTTAATGTTTGTTATATTAGGTAGTATTTTATATTTATAAGTAAGTATAGTAGTGATAGCTTATTATTTATATATCTTTATCAAATTTGTTTTACTCTCGCTATTAATATTTGATTAATTATTATAACTCATGATTTTATAAAAAATAAGGTATTCAAGAAAAATCACTTTAAATTATATTCTCTTATTAGATATTTATTATTGGCTATCTTATTTATATATTTAACTATAATGGTAATTCTTTTTTTTTACCTAATGAATTATTTAATTCATTTAAGTTGATATATGATATGAGCCAAAATAAAAGGTTTAAAAGTATGAATTAGTATTAAGACTGGTTTTTCAAATAATAAACCCCCTAAAAATCCTAAAAATACTAATATACCTATTTTTACACAAAAAGAGATAAAAAAAAAAGCTTCAGATATGAAACAAAAACTACTAAAATTACAAAATGATAAATTAAATAATAATGATTTAAGTAATGTTTGTTCTGAGCCTACGGCCACAAAATCTATTAGCCATAGTAGAAAATGAGAACACAATATAATTATAGAAAAAAGACAAGATTTATCTTTAAATGATCAATTAGATAAAGTACAGTCTGAAATACAAGCTTACAATAATCAGAAAAAAAAATTTAAACAAAGCATAAATAATATAAAAAAAGGTAAAGAAAAATTTTACCCTGATGAATCTAAATATCTTTGAAAAGATTATATAGAAGTAATAAAAAGTCTTAATATTAATCTAAAATCAATAAAAAAAAACTTAAAAAAACAAGGCGCTGCTGTTACACAGCGCTCTAAAAAATAAGCAAGCTATCCTGATCCTGAACCAAAGGTTATGGATATGGATAGGGATGTTTCACACGCGCGGATTGCATATTTTTCTTGCTAGCTTTAGCTTTAGCTTGCTGCTGATTTTTTTATACGAAGTGGTGTAACACTACGTAGAAAAAAATATGCAAGCAGCAGCAGTAAGAAGAAAAAATATGCAAGCAGCAGAAAGATGCGTAGCTTCGCTTAGCACACAAAAAATCAGCACAGGGGGCTGCTTCACATAAAAAAATATATTTTTATTACGGCTACGAAGTCGAAGTCAGCCAGAGCATAAAAAAAAGAAGTACCTCTAATAGAATAAAAGTTTTTCGCACAAACTATTAGAAGCGATTCAGGTGGAACAGGCGGCCTATCTATAAGTCAAAGGGTTGATACTCACTCCAGACAAATTAGTCTTAGAACGGTAGTATCTCCTAGCTTACGCCGGCAACTTATTTTAAAGTATTTGACGGAGAGAATAGAAAGATAGTTGAAGAGCCACAAATAGAGATGGTTGAGTATGTCTTTGTGCTAGAGGTTAAATATAAATTACTTGATATGTAAACTAATAGAGAAATAATTAGTGAGAACTATTTAAGTAAAGTAGAAAAACTAGGTGGTAATAAAGCTAGTTTTAGATAATTTTTTCTTGCATCTTTCTACGAAGTGTGTTTGTTTGTCATTTTTTTATTATTTTAGTTATTTCTACGAAGTCTTCGTATAAACAGCAGAAATAATAAAAAAAATTAAGAAAAATAGTGAAAGATGCACGCACAGACTAATAGTTATAGAAACAAACTTAATGAATAACTTAATTCCGAGCCTCCGGCTATGAATAAATAGTAGATATAAATCTTAGAGGAATAATTCTATATAAAGGGAATAATAAATTAAATTCATAATAGTATAAATAAGTAAAAAATTATTTTAAACCAAGATACAATTTTGTGGTGTGGTTATCGCTCTTTATGGAGGCGTAGCTTCGTCATTTTTTTTTAATTATTTTAGTTATGAAACCGCTTCGCGGCTTCGCAAGAAAATAATAAAAAAAATGACAACAAACACACTTCGTAGAAAGATGCGCTCTATATAATTTAAACGATACATTAAATATACTTTGCATTTCCACTACGTTTTAAGTATGGGGGCCGTATTTGCAATGTTTGCAGGGTGATATTTCTGAATTCCTAAAATGTTAGGTCTAAATTATGATCTTATCTTAGCTAAGACACAATTTTGACTTTTATTTATAGGTGTTAATCTTACATTTTTCCCTCAACACTTTTTAGGTCAAGAGTAGGCCTTTTTTCATAGTGATATGAAATTTTCACAACACTATATACTAGAAACTCTATTTAAATTAGGCAGTAAAAATAGACAATTAGCAGGAAACCAAGAATAAATATGGGCTGCGCAAGCTAAAGCTCCTATTTTTAAGTAGGATCCTCAGAGACTATACGTGTTGTAACTTAAAAGTTAAAGAAATAGTCCTAATAACATAGTGATATGTTAACCATCTTGTTACTTTATTCACCCTATTATCATTTAGCTTATAAATATAATAATATGACGTTTTGGTGAGTGCTTATAAAGAGTGGTCTGTGCTGCTGTGCTGTGCAAGCAAGCAAGAAAAATATTCTAACGAATATCCTAATCACTTTAATAATACTACAAAACTAAATAATACTAGCTCCGAGCAAGATCCAAATGATGATAACGATTTTTTTATAGCTTGCGCGCAGGCAGGCATCTTTCACTATTTCTACGAAGACTTCGTAGAAACAGCCAGAAAATAATTAAAAAAAAAAATGACGAAGTAGCAGCGATTTTTATTTTATTTTTTGGGTGCTACTTCTGATATTTTTTATTATTTTAGTTATTTATGCTGACAGCATAAATAATAAAAGAATTAAAAAATATAAGCATGCGTAGCATGCGTAGCAGTAGGACCCCCAAAAAATATAGCTAAAGCTCTTCTTTTAAAAGATAGAGAAACTATTATGTGCTTGATCCCTGGTATCCACCGGATTTGCACCCCACCCATCACTAGTTCGATGGGTGGGTGGGGCCAACTTGTCCCCCTCTTATTTTTTTACTTATTTTAGTTATGAGGCGCATTGAAAGTGCTCTCATAATAAAATAATAAAAAAATAAAGGCAGGCAGGCCCCAGCATGTTTCTATACTTCGTCAGAAGTATAGCAAGAAACAGGGTTGGACCAACCTCTCCTACTCTTAATTTTTACTTATTTTAGTTATGAGGCGCATTGAAAGTGCTCTCATAATAAAATAATAAAAAAAAAATAAAGGCAGGCAGGCCCCTAGAAGTATGCCTCAATATAAAAATAAGGGTGGTATTTATCTTATACATAATAGCGTTAACGGTAAGCAATACGTAGGTAGTGGTATTGATTTAGCTAATAGCCACTTATTACTTTCCTTCTTGTTTAGCCGATAATCGTTATATATCTAATTCTATTTTGAAGTATGGATGCTTCTGGCAAAGCAAAGCAAGCTCATTAATTTTCAGTTATTATTTTATATGTTATGGGTAATACAGGTACATTTATAAAGCAAGATATTATCTGTAAAGAACAACAATATATTAATTTATATAAACCTGTTATAAATTTAAACCCTGCCGCTGGATCCAGTATGGGATTTAAACACTCAGAAGAGTCTAAAAGACTTATATCTGAATTCCGTAAAGGTAAACCTTTATCTGAAAAGACTAAGATAAGACTTAGTACTTTATTTTCTGATTTTTATTGTTGCATGTTTCACCAGCAGGGTTACAGGGATAAGAAGTATAGCATGCAGCAATAAAAATATCTTGCATATTTTTGTTGCTAAAGCTAAAGCTAGCAACAAAAATATGCACAGATCGTTATTTATTAATAAGATATAAAAATGCTACAAGGTATGCCTAGAAGAATAGGAGACTATCCTGATGCATTTTCAGGATGAAATTTAATTAGTAGTGTAGGATCTATTGTAAGTGTAGTGGCCGCTTGATTATTCTTATACATTGTTTACAAACAATTAGTAGAAGGTAAAGTAGCTAGTAGAAATCCTTGATTAACACCAGGGTTCTATACAGATATACTACAAGCTAACTTAAACAGATGTTATAGTAGTTTAGAATGAGGATTAACAAGCCCACCTAAACCTCACGCATTTGTGAGTTTACCTTTACAAAGTCAAATAATATAGACTTAGCTTGAATATCGTCCTGTTCTATGAACAAAAAATACGCAAGTTAGCAAGCTTTTACTTATAATTTAAAGTTTAATGGAATAGCCTGCTCTGATAAGGAATAGCAGGTTATATTTATTGCTTGTAAGATAAATATTATTTAGTCTCATTAGCTCAATGGCAGAGTATAATACTTCTAATATTAAGATCTTAGTTCAATTCTGAGATGAGACTAGCGCCCCTTGTGCTAGTGTAGCAAAGCTAGAGATACTGTTTTGCTATAGCGCTAGCTTGCGTATCCCTAGTATTTGTATTGCGAAGCAAGGCTGCGCTACTAATAATAAATAGTCTATTAATTTTAAAATATTATTGGCTATTTTTGCTGTGAAACAGGCTGCTGCATATCCCTCTTCACACAGAAGTATGCCAACCTGCCCACTAAATTATATAAAGTTTAATATGTCCAACCTAAGTAGAAATTATAGCTAGACATGTGCTTTTTATGCTGTTTTTAGTGCTGCGTGACCGGAGGTCCTCCGGTAGCAAGCAAAAAAAAATGCAAGAGCTATATTTTTTTGATGGAGCCCCGCATCTTTCACTATTTTTTAATTATTTTATTATTTATGCTGTTTCTACGAAGACTTCGTAGAAACACGCTTCGCACAAAAAAAAATGACGAAGTAGCAGCACAAGAAGTGCGCCTCCAATATTTATTTTTAATTAACGATGTATTATTAACTTTATATAAAAAAAAAGTACTTGCTCCGCGCTCCGCACAAAAATGAATTTACCTACAACTATTATTTCAATAATTGAAAATTTAGTATTAATGTTGCCAGCATTATTGGTAGTAGCATATGTAACTGTAGCTGAAAGAAAAACTATGGCTAGTATGCAAAGAAGATTAGGTCCTAATGCCGTAGGTCGAAATAATATACTTTTTTCTTTTAAAAGATTTTCTTTGGGTGTAATTAATAATATAAACTTTTTAGGTTACGGAGCGAAAAGTTCAACAATTCGCAAATTCTACAGCTCTTTAAGTTCACCTGCCTTTAATATATCATTATCTCCTGAGTGAATAACAGGTTTCATAGACGGAGAGGGTTCGCTAGGAGTTCAAATCATTAAATCTTCATTGTATCGTATCGGATGAACTGTCCTAGTCTCATTTAAGATTAGTTTACATAAAAAAGACCTAAAGGTATTGGAAGCAATAAAAAGCTACTTAGGAGTAGAGAGATTGCATCCGACGGACCAGATGGTGTACGATTTCGTGAATCATCCGTAAAGGGATTGTTGATTCTTATAAATCATTTGGAGCAATATCCGTTAATAACTCAAAAACATGCAGATTTTATACTTTGACGTGAGATAATTAGGATTATTGGACGAAAGCAACATTTAACGTAGGCAGGGTTAAAAGCTATTATAAATCACCGCGCTAGTCTAAATTGAGGAATATCAGATGAATTAAAAGTTGCTTTCCCTGATACTCTTCCAGTTGAGAGACCTTTAATTGTAGATCAATACATTAGAGATCCTGAATGATTAGCGGGATTTACAAGCGCTGAGGGTTGTTTTTTCATTAATACGATTAGATCTAAGGAGGTTTCAGTAGGATATCAGGTCAAATTAAAATTTCAAGTAACTCAACACAGTAGAGATGAAGAATTAATGAGAAGTATCGCTTGTTACTTAGGTTGTGGTAATCTTTATTCTGTAAAAACAAGAAAGGTTACGGATTATTGTGTAGGAAAGTATTCAGATTTAACTGAAAAGATTATACCTTTTTTTGAAAAATATCGTATTATTGGTGAGAAGTCTCAAGATTTCGCAGACTTTTGTCGAGTAGCTTTACTGATGAAAGATAGAAAACATTTAACCGTTGAAGGTTTAAATCAAATAAAAAAAAAATTAAAGCTAATATGAATAAAGGAAGATCTGTTTAGAGTTGTAGAATAGGAGCCGAGCTTAATAAATATTATTATATATTAACGCTTATTAGGATAAGCTATAAGCAATATAAAAATCGTAAAGCCCCTCTAAATCCTTTTAAAGGTAATGTAGTAAGTGTATGTAAAGATTTATTATCTTCAACTGCTCTTAATACATATTTTAAGGATTTAAAGGGTAAAAGTGGTATATATATGTTTACTTTAAAAAAATAATCCTAATATTTTTTATATAGGTAGAGCTAAATAATAGCTTTAGCTATATTTTTTAATTATTTTATTATTTATGCTGACAGCATAAATAACTAAAATAATAAAAAATATCAGAAGTAGCACACCGCTTCGCGCTTCGCACAAAAAATAAAAATCGCTGCTACTTCATGATTTATTTTATTATTTTAGTTATTTCTACGAAGACTTCGTAGAAATAATAAAATAAATAAAAAAAAAATAGCAAGCACAAAAGAGATTTAAAAGCCATCTTAATGTTAATTTGAACGATAGATTTCATGCGTTTGCTAAAACAATCGGTTGAGATAAATTCGAATTTTCTGTGATAGAAATTTGTAATCTAAATATGCAGAAAGAAAGGGAAAATTCTTACGCTTTGCAGCAAAAATACTTACCCTTATAAAATACTATCTTTAAAGTAATTTAGAGCAGAGCCCCGATATTCAAACTTATGATTCTTTATATGAAATACTTAAACTTAGACAACTACAATCAAATTTTGAGAATAAATATCAAGGTATTAATATTTATCTTTACGAATATGTTAACGGACAACTAAGTACTGGTTCTAAGACATTTAGTAGTATTAATGAGTTATCTAATTACTTAGGTGTAGCGAGAGAAACTTTAAATGTTTATTTAAATACATATCTACCCTATAGAAATAACTTGAATTTAACTAATAAAATAGAATCTCATGAACTTGTAGAAAAACTAGTAAGCGATGCTACACAGGGGTTAGAATTAGATCGTACTATAGCTAAAAAGGTATGAATGTATTTTATAGAGCAAGATGGTACTATAGTTAAAAATACATACGAATCTAAAGGTGCAGTAGCTAAATTCTTAAATGTACAACACAGAATTATAACTAATCATTTAGATAAGTGAATTAAAGGAGGTATTAAGGGTAATTATATATTTAGTTATGAATTAGATAGTTTAGAAATAGAGAAATTAAAGGAAATATCTTCATTAAGAAAATTTAATAATTGTAGAGTATGAATTTATAATGCTTCAACTTTAGAGTTATTTACAGATCCATTTACTAGTATGCAAAAAGCTGCTGACTATTTTAATGTAGATTACAGATCTATATAAAATAACTTGGATACTGAATTAGCTAATATAAAAGGTGGAAAATTCGTATTAATATTTAGCCATGAATTAACCAAACCTGAAAAAGAATCATTATTAAATAATGCCCTGCGAAGCACCCCGGCTTTGCACAACTGTAAATTTAACTGTTTCTCTATCGGTATATCAAAAAGTTAATGATAAATTAATATTACTAAATAATAATGAACCCTATTATGCTTCTAAATTAGAAGGACCTAAAGAATTAAAAATAAGTACTAAAACAATTAGAAAATATTTAGATACCAATAAAGAGTATAAAGGATTATATTTTTTCAGTGTTGCGTCCTACTGCGTATGCGTAGCACATAAAGAAAAAAGTTTTAAGTAAAGTGTAAGATACTTAACTTGGCCTTAGCAGAAGTGAATCTTTTGCTAAACATTGTCAAATTGCGGGGACCCCTTAAAGCTATTTTAACTAAATGTATTAGGTAACTAATAGATGGCTCAGGTAATGACTCGAGGTATAGTAAAATCAAAATAGATGCACGAAAGGAAATAGGCAATCCGCAGCCAAGTGCCTAGTTAGGTATGCAGTTCATCGACTAAATGGTAATGGGTGTTAAATCCTTTGATTTAATGCTTAAGATATAGTCAGACCCTACTTGAAAAAGTACAAGGTATAAATTTTATACCTGTTAAATGGATAGTTGCTAATTGGGACTTTAGCTTATATGACTATTTAGGGATAAAGTCCTAGAACTTTTCCTGTATTATGTAGCGCACTACATAAATGGATAAAAGAGGATATTTGTATTACGGCTTATTACAAGCATTTATAAGTTTATCTAAATTAAAAAGAAATCATAGTTGCACTAATCAGGTTGCTCTCAGGGGCTTGTACAATAATTCATTATATAGCAAACTACGTAGGAAAAACTTAAGTATGCAGTTTGTACGTTTTTATTGTACAGACACTTCTCTTATAAAAGAGCTATACAAAGATAGATTAGCCCCAGTTAAACCCTTTACTGATAAAATAATACTATCAGTTTCAAATATTTTAAATTTAGCTCAAAGAGCTGAGTTTTTTAATCAAGCTTCGCAGAAAAATAAAGGTAAAGGTGGAATATACCTTATTCAATACAAATATGAGCCCCTTGTTTATTACATAGGTAGAACTAACAATTTCGAACGTAGATTATCTGACAAGTTTCATGTTTTTGCTAATATAGTTGGTTGAGATAATTTCACTATAAGTATTGTTGAATTTTCTGAAATCGAATATTTAGGTATAAGAGAAAACTACTATCCGCTTCGCACAAAAATATTTACCTTTATTAAATTCTACCTTTAGTTCTAATTTTTCCTGCGAAGCACACAGCTATATTTGAAAGTTTAACTACAAGATTAAAATCGCTCCGTACAAAATCAACTAAGACTAACCTTTCCGGTAATAGTATATATTCAGGAGTTACCCTTTGGGTGGTAGGGTTGGTTTTATAAATTACTTAATACACAAATTGATCCTACATTTGTGAAATTTACTAGTTTGAATAAAGCTAGTGAAAATACAGGTATAGCACGTCAAACTATAACTTTATATTTAGACACAAATGTACCTACTAATGGGTTATTATTTTTTTCTAAACCTTTAAAGGATATGGATTCATCGTTTAAACTAGCTAAACAAGCTATAGGTGAGCTAAGTCTGGACTCAACTAAACCTAAAAAAGTCTGGGTGTATACTGTTAGCGAAAATAAAGTAGTACTAGTTAACCATGAACCTTTAGAGGGTTAGCTGCTAGTTTATTAGGTACTACTCACAAGGTAGTAAGATACTATATGGATACTTGAATAGGCAAAGGGTTTAATGGATACTACTTATTCAGTAAATCTTTAACAAATAAAGAATTAGAAAGTTTACTAGAGTTATATCTATCTCCTGTAGAAGTAGCTCCTCGAGAAGGTTATAAAAAAGTTGAGCTATGAATTTATTGTGCAGAAACGCTAGAGTTAATGAATAATTCACCATTTACTACTCTTAAGGATATTTTGAATTATTTTAATATACGCCTATATAGGGATATTGCTAGACATATAGACACTGAGCTTGCCACTAAAAAAGGTGGAAAGTTAGTTTATTTTTTCTCTAAGGAAATAAGCAAATAAATGCATAACAAGCTTAAAGATAGTCTTAATAAAGCTAGCCATGCTACCTTGGAGATATGAGTATATAAAAAATTGGAAGGTCAATATTGTTTATTGGATAATAACCAACCATTTAAATCTAGATTACAAGTATCTAAAGCATTAAAAATTAGTCATAATACTATAAATAAAAAGCTTGACACTCATATTAGTCACAATGAACTATATTTCTTTAGTGAAAAAGTCTATTAATTTATAGTTTGTAATAACTCGGTTAGCCCCCTATATAACCTAGATTAGTGTTAAAAATTCTTTTTTTTTTCCAATATTCCGCGAGTGCCATATTATATTAATTTTTGTCTAGATATTCATTTTCTTATATCTAATGGGGACATCTTTTTTATAATATGAAAAATAAAACTATATGCTGGAAACTCCTATGTAAATATAGCTATTATTAATCGCTATAGGACAATCAGCAGGAAACCGAAACGAAAATTTCCCTATAAATCTAGTTATATGTACTTAATTTAGACAAAGTTAACATAGTTAAGGGATCCTCAACGACTACACGTTTTATACCTCTCTTGTCTAACTAGTAAGAAAATAGAGAGGTAGTGATATAGTCTACTCCACATAGCAATATGTGGCTAAATAATAAACTAGTCAGACTAGTTTATTATTATTTAAACAAGTGTTGCGGATGCTTTAAAATTAATTTTAAAAGAGTATGTTGCACCTACACAAGCTAATTTAATTTTATTTTTTTTAGGACCAGTAGTAACATTAATATTTGCTTTATTAGGTTATGCTGTTATACCATACGGAGCTGGATTATCTTTAGGTGATATGGAATTAGGTATACTATTTATGCTAGCTGTTTCATCTTTAGCTACCTACGGGATACTGTTAGCCGGGTTTTCATTTTTTTTTTCGATCTATCATTTACATACTAAATCTACTAATAAGGAACACTCCGTACGAATTTACACTACTCCTGGTTTATTTGTATTTCCATATCCTTCGGTTCAGAAGGACGCACCACTGCGTAGAAAAACGCAAGTGGACAAGGGTATGTATCGAATATATTAAAGCCAATATTTATCGTTACCAAGACAGCATAAAATTACAACACATATCCATTACAACATTTTAATATATTGGGGAAAAAGGAAGTTAAGGTCCCTGACCAGGGAAGATGTTTTATTCATACTACTAGAGACAAGAATAACAGTAATATTAATAAGGAACAGTGTATACAAGATCTTTTCAAAGATAGATTTGCTCCAGTTATACCTTTCGACCGAAACTTAATAAAAGCCAAGAAACATTTGACCCACGTCAAAAGGCTATGAATAAATTCTTAAAATCCCTTTTTTCCCTCCTACTACTTCTAGTTGCCTCCTTATCCTTGCTGTCAATACTGGTGGTTATAAAGGTTATGTAGAAAGGAGATCAATATTAGGGAGAGTTATACAAAGTTTACCTTTTAATATTCAACATCCACGTCTTTTTTCCGTTTATATAAACTTATCTGCTTCATCTGTTGTGGTGTCGGCGCAACCTGTAATGGTATATAAAAATGCGGATCTTGATATGCAGCGTATACTGGAAGAAAATAAGGGTAAAGCAGGAGTATATTGCTGAATAAACCTTATTAATCAAAAGTGTTACATAGGAAGTAGTGTTAATCTCGAGAGAAGATTAAAAGGTTATTACAGAATTTCCTTCATGGAAACACAGATTAAAACTAATGGAAGTATTATCTACAGAGCCTTGCTAAAGCACGGTTATTCTAACTTTAGCTTAGAAATATTGGTATATTGTTCCCCAGAAACTGCGATCATTAGAGAGCAGTATTATATGGATCTCTTAAAACCTGAGTATAATATATTAAAAACTGCGGGGTCTTTTCTGGGTTTCAAACATTCTGAATAAACTATCGCTAAATTTAAAGTAGAATCACCAAAACAACAAGAACACTTAAAAATACTCAACTCTAGCCCAGAAAGTGTTGAACGGCTATTGAAAATTAATAAAGCTAGAGGTAAAAGAGTAGAAATTTTAGATACTTTGAATAATATAACGACGGTTTATTCTTCTATTGTCGAAGCCGCGGCGGCAATTGTTTGTGATCCTGGTACAATACGGTACGCCATAAAAAATCTCCAGGAAAAAGGTCTTTCCGCACTAATAAAGGCTAGGTACAAACTAGTAATGAAAGAATTAGAAGAAGTTGAAGCGGTAGAGTCAAATTACTTAAAGTAGAAATATTAGATACTTTCACTAGTGAAAGTACCGTTTACCCTTCTATTAGTGAAGCGGCGAGAGTCATAGGCTGTGCTACTGTATCGGCATGAAGAGCTTTGCAAAATTCTGACAAAGGAGCTAATAAACTTCTTAAAAAACGTTATGTGGTAAAACGTTTTAAGGAAAAAATCTAAACCTCTACCATTGTCTAATTTTAATTTATTAAGAACTAGCCCGGAAGTGCAAACAAAACAGCCCGGGGGTAATATAAGGTAGCTTGCGCATAAGTAGGGGAGGTAAAGGGGGAAAGGGAAACTTATTACTTACAAAAATATCTACCTATACTTAATTCTGTTTTCTCTTCAACGATAACTGAAGGTGTTATTAAACAAACCTTATTGTTAAAACTTAAGGATCTTAGATCTACCAATAGGGAAAAAGACTCTATATCTACCTTTCTTTATGTTTACGAATGAACAGAAATAGGAATAAATCACCAACCCACTATATATAACAGTAGTAATGAGGCAAGCCGAGAATTATCCTACCCCATTTCTGGTATTCTAAGATATAAAAATACATCTATACCATATAGAGGAAAACTGTTCTTTAATTATCCTATTACAGATTTTAACCAAGTGTTTGAACAAACCAAAAAACTTACACCTAAAGGTTTATTAAATCGAGTTATTAGTACTCAAGTTTGAGCTTATGATGCTATTAATTTAGAACTAATAAAAGGTAGTCCTAGCTTGCGCACCCATCAATAAATAAAGCAGCTAAAGCTTTAGGTATTCCTAGAGCAACTCTAGATTTAGTTATAGACAAAGGAGGAACTGCAGGATCTAAGGCTATTTATGCCTATTCTAGACGTATTAGTGTAGAAGAAATTAAACCTCTTTTAGCTAAAGTTGGATATTTGCAATTAGGTCTAAAAGTACCAGACTATGTTTATGATGCTAATAATCTAGAATTAGTAAACAATGCACCTTTCGATTCACTTTTAGACACTGCAAATTATTTTGGTGTGGACTATCGAACAATTGCTCGAGATTAAAATACTAATAAAGCTATCAAACGGAGTGGTAGATTAGTTTATTTCTTCAAGAATAAGTTGGATGTCCAGTTAAGCAAACAATTACTAGCTGCAAGGAAAATAGGGGATAGTCGTAATTATAACACAAAAGTCTGAGTTTATAAAGCAGATAGTCTGGAATTAATAATCGCCCCTTTGACTCCATTTTTTCTGCTGTTAGTTATATAGGTATAGCTAAATCAACTCTCTATCTAAATTTCGATAGCAGTAAACCAGTAGTGTTAAGAAAAGTTAAGCTCACTGTCTATTTTCTAACTAAAGAAATGAGCTCTGAGTTCAAAGAAAAAATTAAAAAAGTCTAAATCTCTAAGTGTAAGTAAGTATGGATTTGCTTTCTGGTAATCTCTATGAAGAGATAGATAAATAGATAGATAAAATAGCTATATATACATTGATAGATAGATAGCTTAATTATATCTTCTTATGGTAACCCTATTGAGCAAGGAGAGTGTTTGTTTTAATAAACCTTACGGTAGATAGCTTGCGGCACCCCTTAAGCTCCAGGTAGGTAAATAGAAATAATTTAGTATGTAATATTGATGGAAAATGTGATTATACTAAGTGAGGAATTTAGTAGTCACGCACCGCACTTATCATAAAAATAATTATTTTTTTCTCTAAGTGTAAAGCGTGTCACATTAAAGAAAAATCCAACAAGCCCATTAATTACGTGAGTATTTAATAATAACCGAATGAATTTCAATAATAACTTATATTAATAAGTCAACTTGAAGCGAAGCCTAGTTAAATATATAGGAACGTTCAACGACTAGCAGATATAAATTTGCTGCCCAGAGTATTTGGGGTCTATATTTTTTTTAGTGAGATCTTACTTTGGTAGGCTGTTTCTGCTTGCTATTTTTTTTATTTATTTTATTATTTCTACGAAGACTTCGTAGAAATAACTAAAATTATAAAAAAATTACGAAGTAGCAGCGATTTTTATTTTAATTTTTTGGGGGTGCTACTGCTACGCATGCTACGCATGCTTATATTTTTTTTAATTATTTTATTATTTATGCTGTCAGCATAAATAACTAAAATAATAAAAAATATCAGAAGTAGCACACCGCTTCGCGCTTCGCACAAAAAATATAGCTAAAGCTAGCCACAAAAAAATAGTTTTTTTCTACTAAAAGGTAAAAAAAGCAAAGATGTAATAGACCATGACATAGTCTGAGCCATATTGTGAGATATGGAATTAATTAAAAATTATATTTTAAAATAACAATACTGGAAGTGCTAACAGTAAATATGCTTTCTTAGGATCTTTAAGAAGTACAGCCCAGTTGATTAGTTATGAATTAGTTTTAAGTTCAGTATTATTAATCATAATAATGATAACAAATAGTTTAAATTTAAATATAAACGTACAGTTTCAAAAAATAGTATGATTAGCTTTACCTTTATTTTGTATACTAATAATATTCTTTATTGGTTCTGTAGCAGAAACTAACAGAGCTCCCTTCGATTTAGCTGAGGCTATTTAGATTTGGTCTCATTAAAGATCACAAAGTGCTGTAACATCTTGCATAAGACAATCAGCAGGGAAATAATTTGTAGGCAGGCTGGCTAATTTTTTTAAATTATTTTATTATTTATGCTGTTTATACGCATAGGTGGTTTGGTTTGGTTTGGTTTGGTTTGGTTTGGTTTTTCACATGCTAGAAACAGCAGAAATAACTAAAAGAATAAAAAAAAAAATAGCGAAGCTGGCTCTAAAAGATCTTTTTTTTTTTAAGCAGCAGGTTGAGCTTGAGCAGCAGCAGAGTTTGCTATGTGAAACATGCATGTTCTACTCAAATTAACTCTTCAGAGGCTAGACGTGATCATTTAATATGCAAATATTAAATAAGGTATAGTCCAAGCTTATATGAGAATATAAGATTAATAGATAATTTAAAATATCTATTTATAAGCTAAATATCCATCAGAATAAAAAATCGAATTTAAAGCAGGTTGGCAGCTGCTTCGCTATTTTTTTAATTATTTTAGTTATTTATGCTGTTTATACGCATGGGTGGTTTGGTTGGTTTGGTTTGGTTTGGTTTGGTTTTTCACATGCTAGAAACAGAAACAGCCGGAAAGAACTAAAAGAATAAAAAAATGAAGCAGCCTGTTTCACAGCAGAAAAGACTCTATTCTTCAAAACCTGTCAATAAATCTTTTAATATAAACCCTACACCTATATTAACTTTAAAACATTTAGACAATGAAGATTATATATTTTCTTTTAAGGAAATGTTGAAAGGTAAAGGTGGTATTTATTCTTTTCTAAACACTGTTGATGGTAAACAATACATAGGTAGTGCTAAAGATTTTTATAGACTAGACGAACATTTAAATAAAAAAAGTCTAATATAAACTTAGAAAGAGCTTTCAATAAATATGGATTTTATAAATTTAATTGAGTTGTCTATGAATATTTTAGCTATAAAACTAAAATAATAAGTGATAGAGATTTAACTAACTTAGAAACAAGTTATATAAAAGCCTTTGACTATACAACTCTTTATAATTTTAAATTAGAAGCTACCAGTTCGTTTGGTTATAAACATACGATAGAAGCTAGAACCAAAATGAAAGAGCTCTACAAAGATAAAAACAACCACCCTATGTATGGTAAGAGTCATAGTGAAAAAGCTTTAGCTTTGATTAGTAAACCTGGTAAGTTAAATCCTATGTATGGTAAAACTCATAGTGAAATAACTAAAAATCTTATGGCTAAAAAAAGAAATAAGTATTTAAATGGTGTAGGTATATTTGACTTAAAGAACAATTTGGTGGTAAAAATTTTTGATAATAATGTTGAATTAGCTAGTTACTTAGGAATAAGTAAAGTTACTGTAGGTAAATATATGAATAATCGAGCTTGCTTGCATATTTTTTTCTACGTAGTGTTTCACCACTTCGTAGAAAAAAATCAGCAGAAGCAGACATATAAAGATATTTATATATTTAAACCTATAGATAAATAGATATTACGATTTACAAGGAATCTGAATTAGTCAGTGGGTTTATGACCGAACACGCAGCTGTTATATTCGTTTTCTTCTTTTTAGCCGAATACGCTAGTATAGTATTAATGTGTATATTTATAAGTATTTTATTCTTAGGAGGTTATTTAATACAAATCGATTTCCTTTATATATTTGATTTATTAAGTTTTATACATGCTTATCTATTTGATATAGGATGAACTACATCTACAGAATACTTTAAAACAAGACAACTTTTAACTAGTTCTTATGTAGAAGGGTTATTGTCTAGTTTAACTTTAGGTATAAAAAGCTCAATAATGGTTTTTGTATTTATTTGATGGCGGGCGTCTTTTCCTAGAATTAGATTCGACCAGTTGATGTCCTTCTGTTGAACTGTCTTACTGCCTATATTATTTGCATTTATAATATTAATACCTTCTTTATTATATATGTTTGGGGTATATTTTATAAATATAAATTTATTTTAATTATAGATCTATTAAATATAGTATAGCCGTGAAAGTGTGCAGTATATGAATGGCCTAAAATTATATATGAGCTTGCTAGGCTGTTTCACAAAAGGTTAAGGCTCATTTGTTATTGCTAGCTTATGCGAAGCTAGCAATAACAAATGAGCATGCATGCGTGCGTGCTTATTTAGGCTATACTTATTACCCCTATACTTCTATACTTCGTAAGAAGTATAGAAACATGCATAGCATAAAAAAACAAATAAGCTATAGCTCGCTATTTTTGAATATTTAACCATGAAATGCTTGTCCATTGGTTTAGGCTTAGCTTAGCAGTAGGCTAAAGCTCAAAATCTAAAGTTCCAAGGTAATAAATTTGTATAATGTTATTATCCTTTTTATTAACTGTACCTGTTATAGGCGCAATTATAATATCTAGTAGAAGCCATAAAAAAAAATTTTTAATAGTTTACGTAGCCACCACCTACTCAAAAATAATAGCACTTATAACTAGTGTAATAAACTTGATTATATCTTCAATGATTTTTATAGTATTTAATAATAGTACTAATCAATTTCAATATGTAGAAGAACATTATAATATTCAACTATTTGATATTAATTTAGGTCTAGATGGTATAACGGTATACTTTATGTTATTAACTACAATAATAATACCTGTAGCGTTATTATCAAATTGAGATTCTACAAAAGAAAATAAAAAATCTTATTTAGTAATAATGCTATTGTTAGAAACGTTATTATTAGCCGTATTTATGACATTAGATATAATGTTATTCTATATATTCTTTGAAAGTATCTTACTACCTTTATTTATATTAGTAGGGTTATTTGGGTCTGAGAATAAAATAAGTGCTAGTTACTATTTATTCTTATATACATTATGAGGCTCATTATTCTTATTATTATCTATATTAAGTATATCATCTACTATAGGTAGTGCTGATTTAGATACTTTATTTAAATTAAACTTAGGATATAAAATAGAAATATTTTTATTTATAGGGATATTTATAGCGTTTGCTGTAAAAACACCGGTTTATGGGCTGAATAATTGACTACTAAAGGCACACGTTGAGTCACCCCTTGGTGGTAGTATTGTTTTAGCCGGAATTGTCCTTAAGTTAAGTCTATATGGTATATTCAGACTAATTTTACCTATACTTCCTGAAGTTACATTAGATTATACTTTTATAGTTTATGTTATAGGAACCATAACTGTTCTTTATGCTAGTTTTAGTACTATTAGAACTACAGATATTAAAGAGTTAATTGCATATTCTTCAGTGGCTCATGCTTCAGTATACTTAATGAGTGCTTTTAGTAACACTATTCAAGGTATAGAAGGTTCTATTATATTAGGATTAGCTCACGGATTTGTATCAAGTGGTCTTTTTGTTTGCGCAGGGGGAGTTTTATACGATAGAACTGGGACTAGAACTATATACTTATACAGAGGTTTAGCTCAATTAATGCCTATATTATCCTTATTGTTGTTTATCTTATGTTTAGGTAATTGTGGAACTCCTTTAACATTCAATTTCATAGGGGAGTTCATGTCTTTATCCGGTATTACTGAAAGATTACCATTAATGGGATTCTTGGCTTGTACATCTATTGTATTATCAGCAGCCTATTCAATTTATATGTTTAATCGTATATCTTTCGGAGGTTCATTTACTAGATTAATAGAACAATCGATATCTGATGTAAATAAAAGAGAATTCTGAATATTATTTGGATTAGTTATTTTCACAGTAATATTAGGTATATATCCTAGTATGATATTAGACGTATTACATTATTCTGGTACTAATATGCTTTATAGTCTAGAATATCTTAATTGTATACATAACGATTATATATCTCTAGGTATACGTTATTATAAAAGACCCAGAACGAGGAAAGATATATATAAAGTATTGTGGATTTAAAAGTACAATAAAGTTTAACTCTAATGCTAAAAAAAGAATTAATGGACAACAACTATACCCTAAATTATGCGCTTCTATACTTTTACTACTTAATAGCCTACCTGTAATGTTTATTATTAAATATTTAGTTTATGACCATATGGACATAAATTCATTGGACATTGAGAATGACCCTTTATGGTGTTTCGGTTATACATGTTTTGGTTTTTAGATTTTTATCAAAATTTTGTATAGAGGGGATAATTCAAGAAAGGGGTGGTTTTGAAGGCTGATTTATAAATACAGATAGACAAGATGGTGGTCCATAGAATCCACAATCATATGCACAAAAAGGTAGTACAATGAATGCACAATCATCTAATCCACCACAAGGTAGTTCTTCTATTAATCCTGAACCATCTATACCACAATTACCTAATCCAACGCAACAAGGTAATCCTTATTCATCTCACCCACAAACATCTAACCAGCCTCAAGGTCCAAGACCTACTAGAATACCACCAGAAGCCAGTAGTTCTAACTCACCACCTAGAGAACATACTCTGGATATAAGTTTATTATTTCCACATCAATATGAACTTAGACATAATATAATTGATAAGATAGATAATCGATTGTTAATCCCTACACGTAGATTAGGAGGAGCAAATAGAGGTCATAGTCGTGAATTCGTAGAAGGCTTTGGTATTTTTTTTTTTCAAAAAATTAAAATTAAAATTAAAATTAAAATCGCTGTGGCTGGCTGGCTGCTTGTCATTTTTTTTTAATTATTTTCTGGCTGTTTCTAGCAGTGTGAAACACTGCGACTTCGTAGAAACAGCAGAAATAATAAAAAAAAAAATAGCTAAAGCTCTTAATGATGATAAAAAAAAATTTTATTGTTACACTAAGTGCTGTACCAACTCCTCAAATACATACTTCTGCTCCACAACTACGAGGTTTACGTATTGCCATAGTTACTGAAGAAAGTAAAATGGGTGAAGGTCTTCATGGTTTTAGACTGGATCGTCCAGACAAAGTTCGTGTTAATGATTTAGTTAGATTGAAAAAATTCCAAGATACTTCTTTGAATTGAGTAGCTATTTCATAGGCTACGCATCAAAAGAAGATTTAATTCATGTTAGAAGATTAGTCCGGAATACACAATTTTAATTTTGTTTATTTGGTTTAGTGCTTTGCTGATTAGCATACTTATGTTTTTGCTAGCTTTTAGAGAGGCTGTTTCACAGCCACCCCTGAAGGTGGCTAATTTTTTTTATTATTTTATTCTTTAGCTGTTTCTACGCAGTGACTACGCAGAAACAGCATAAATAACTAAAATAATTAAAAAAAAAAATAGCGAAGCTACGCCATATCCCTGCGAAGCACAGGTGGCTAAGCGAAGCTACACCTAAAGAAGCAAGGCATACTACTGATTTTTCCTGCAAACTATCCCTATTTTATAGCTTGCGTGCGAAGCAGGCATACTTCATTAGCCTACTCAAAAATAGGTAAGCTATCCTTGCCTTGCACCCCCATGCCTTGCAGCCTCTGCTACTTGCTACTTGATCCCTGTAGGCGAAGATTTGCACCCCACCCATCACTAGTTCGAAGGGTGGGTGGGGCCAACTTATTCTCCTCTTATTTTTTTTTACTATTTTTAGTTATGAGGCGCATGAAACATGCGCTCTCAGAATAAAATTAAAAAAAAAAATAAACAAAGAGGGGTGCAAAGCCGGGATAGGGCTACGAAGCTGCCCCTGCATTTATAGTAGTATTTAGTATAAACTATTTATTAAAATTAAACGTATTAAACTATCCTAATAATGGTTTATTATATAGCATGTAATATGCTTTAAATTTGTTTACGATTAAAATAAAATACGTATTATATATATCCAAAAATTTTTTTTATAAATATGCCACAATTAACACCTTTTTATTATATGAATGAAATAGTATTTGCTTTTGCTGTAATAGTATTAGTTTTATACATATTATCTAAATATATACTACCAAGAATAGTTCGTTTATTCTTATCACGTATGTTTCTTAATAAAATATAATAGAAATATACATTTTATAGTGTAAATACTATAAGTAATTAGTTATTTAAAGATCTATATATTAGAGTAGTAATATATACTACTTATGTTTTCTACATTATTTACAGAAATAAGAAGTCCCTCAGATCAATTTGACGTAATAGATATATTAAACTTAGAAGTTTTAGGAGGTAACTTACATTTATCTTTAACAAATATAGGATTTTATTTAATAACCGGGGGTTTAATAACATTAATCTTAAGCTTAGTTGCAACTAACTATAATAAATTAGTAAGTAACAATTGATCTATAGCTCAAGAATCTCTATACGTAACAATACACAATATAGTTACAAATCAAATAAATGCTATAAATGGACAAATTTATTTCCCATTCATATATACTTTATTTGTATTTATACTAATAAATAATTTAATCGGAATGGTAAATGGGTGCCTTAGAATTTTATTTTTATTTAACTCAAACGATCTTTGCTCATGCAGCCAGGCTGCATGGACCAAAAAATTATATTCTTCATATTCATATTCAGACATAGCAATTAAAACTGCTCCGCACAAAAATAAAACTAGATATAGTTTTAATAATAAAAACACTTTTTATCTTAATCCTGATTATATCACAGGATTTGTCGACGGAGAAGGTTGTTTTACTCTTTCAATATTTAAAGCTAGTAGAAGATTATTAGGTTGACAAATTAAACCTATTTTTAGTATATCTTTACATAACAAAGATATAAAATTATTAGAAGCTATGCAAAGAACTTTCGGTCTAGGTAAAATTTATAAACATGGTAACGATTCTATGCAATATCGTGTTAGCTCTTTAAGCAATTTACAAATAATTACAGAACATTTTGATAAATATCCTTTAATAACTCAAAAACAAGCAGATTATCTTTTATTTAAACAAGCTATGGATACAATAAGAAACAAAGAACATTTATCTTTAACAGGTTTATTCAGATTAGTTGGCTTAAAAGCTACATTAAATTGAGGTTTATCTGATAAATTAAAAGAATCTTTTCCTACTGTAAAACCAATAACTAGACCGTTAGTAGAGTTATCTGCAAAAACAAATTTGAATTGAATTAGGGGGTTTATAGAAGCTGAAGGAAGCTTTCAAGTTATTACTCAGGAAATTAACAATAAAACTATTACAAGTTTAAGATTATCAATAACTCAGCACATTAGAGATGAAATATTGTTAAATAATTTTGTTAGTTTTTTACAATGCGGAAGATATTATAAATGATCGAGACGTGATGAAGGACAATATTTAGTAACACGATTTTTAGATATAAATGAAAAAATCATACCTTTATTAAATGAATATCCTTTAATAGGAGCTAAAAAACAAGATTATATGGATTTTGTAAAAATAGCTGAATTAATAAAATCTAAAGAACATTTAACTTCACAAGGAGTAGAAAAAATTAAATTGATTAAAAATAATATTGCTAAGCGAAGCGTGCATCTTTCACTATTTTTTTAATTATTTTATTATTTATGCTGTTTCTACGAAGACTTCGTAGAAAGACGCTTGGCGGCTTCGCAAGAAAATAATAAAAAAATGACAAACAAACACACTTCGTAGAAAGATGCCATGCCAGCCTATAAAAACAGAATATGAATAAAAGAATAAGTTAATAGCTTTCAGGCTATCAACTATAAGTACGTACAGATAATTGTGTGGCTACGAAGTTGGCCTTCATAGTTAAATAAAAATAAAATTACTACAATTTCACTATATGCTGGAAACTTCTAAAGCCTTAAGTACCAATAAACTAATGGTAATAATCTTAAAGGATGAAACAATGAACAATCAGCAGGAAACCAAAGGTGTTAATAAGACCGAGTAGGTTCCTCAGAGACTAAACGTGAAAAGTTGCTCAGGTTGTTTTATAACTGAGCAATTAAGATATAGTCCAACTTGATAAGTCTAGAAGTCTTATCGAGCAGTCCTTACAGTTTTTCATCTACAGGTCATTTTGCTTTAACATTTGCTCTTAGTTTTACAATAGTATTAGGGGCAACAATTTTAGGATTCCAAAAACATCGTTTAAAATTATTTTCGTTACTAGTACCGGCAGGTTGCCCTTTAAGTCTTTTACCTTTATTAGTTACTATTGAATTCATCAGTTATCTTGCAAGATGTGTATCTCTTGGTTTAAGATTAGGAGCTAACATATGAAAGTGGAAGTAGGTTTTCACTCTTAATGTGTAAAAGAGTCAAACTCCGGGGAAGCCCTAAAGCTTTAATAACTAAAGATAAGACGGAAACTTCGTATCTGGCCCAGCTAACTACTGAGGGTATAGTAATATCATTAAAGATTCTAGCAATAGGAATGGGTAATCGCGGATCTAAATCATCTATATATAATAGTATAGCTGTAAAAGAGCAACGAGTAGACGATTCTTCAGTATTTATTATACTGTAAGGTATACTCTAGTCGCCGGGAAATCCGGTTATCGGAAGAAATTAAGTAAGCCGAGATTAAAGATAACACAATAGCCTATCCTTATTTTATAGAGCGCTTTCATGCGCCTATAAAATTCCAAATAGCTATATTATTATTTATAATTTAATATATTAATAAAGTTGATCTTTAATATACCTTTAAAGAAAGGGTAAATATAGGTTCCACCCTAAGATTACACCTTTAAAAAAAGGATAAAGTTGTGAACGATTTATTACTAAAAAATCCAGAAGAAAATATGGAAGTTCTCATATATTGATCTTCAACAACGTAAGATCACGTAGCTTATGTTTTCCAATATCTAATTATAAGTTTATATCAATGGGTAACGAAGTAGCCGTAGGTAACAGAAGAATGACTGTTAGATTATTTTCAACAAACAAAACTGATGATTCTTCAGTTTTTATGGTATTTTCGAATGCAGATAAAGATAAGCTAACTATCCTTAATTATATTAAGGGTAAAGCAGGAATTTACATGTGAACTAACAAATTAAATGGTAAAAAATATGTAGGTAGGCGTAGCTAAGTTGGATTTATATAAAATATAGTAATAATTCGTTTACAACTGAGGGTAGTTATTGTGATTTCGAGAACATAGGCCTACTCCTTATCCTTTTATAGATTTAAAAAGCATATGCAGCAAATATAATGTAATTTACCGTAGAAATTACTCACAGGTTACAAGTAACCAACCAAAGGTTATTCCTGTTGTAATGTATCCTGATGCTTATTCAAACAAATCTATAATACTAAAGGATACTAAAAATAAAGCAGGAATATATCGTTGAGTAAACAAAGTAAATCATAAAACATATATAGGTAGCAGCGTAAATCTAGGCAGAAGGTTTAAAGTATATTATGATTTTTCTTTTCTTTCTGTTAGAATAAAAAAAGCTCAAAGTCATATCTATAGTGCAATATTAAAGCATGGTTATTATAATTTCCAATTAGAAATATTAGAATACTGTGCAAAAGAAAACGCTATAAGTAGAGAACAATATTATATTGATTTATTAAATCCCGAATATAATCTTAACTCTACTGCAGGTTCAAGACTTGGAGCTAATATTTCAAATGAAAGTCGGCAAAAAATGAGTGCTGCAGCTATAGGGCGTAAACATACTGAAGAGACTAAAAATTTGATTAGCCTAGCCAATAAAGGTATAAATAACCCTAATTTTGGTAAAACTCACAGTAAAGAAACTAAAGCTTTAATTAGTTTAGCTAGATTAGGTAAATCTATTCTTTCTGAATCAGTTAAAGCTAAAATGAGTGAACAAAGTGGTACAGCTTTAAGAATTATAGATTTAAGAACAAATGAAACTTCAGAGTTTACTTCTATAACTAAAGCAGCTAAAGCTATGGGTGTTACACAACCGCCACTATCTAGAAGAGTGAAAAATTCACAAGGTCCCTTTATAGTAAAAAAACGTTACCAGGTTGAAAAAGTAAATTTATAGATTATTGGAGTATTATAATGTTAATAGATTACTAAATGAAAAAAGAGTATGCCTATTTATATATCATTATTAAAACACGGTTACCAAAGCTTTAGTCTCACTATATTAGAATTCTGTGACAAGGATAGCCTTGTATCTAGAGAGAAACACTTTTTTGATGAATACTCGGCTTCGCACAGAATATAATATATTAAAAACTCCAGGTAGTCCTGACAGAGGAAAGGGTTGAACACATTCAGAAGCTACAGTAGAGAAGATACGTATAGCCGCGAATAAAAGAAAAAAATCCCCAGAAGTTTTAGCTAAAATGTCTACAGATCAATCTAGTGGAATTATAGTTGAGGTAACTGATGTGAAAACTCAGACTTCTACTACATATCATGCCATTAAAGCTGCAGCCCGTGCTTTATCAATTGATAAAAGATATATTGAACATTATGTTTACTTAAACCAAGATAAACCTGTTTTAGGGAAATATACTTTTAAAATAATTAGTTGTGATGGTGAAAATCTTAATCCATTTAATAACTCTTTTATTAAAAGCCAAAAAATAAGTAAAAGTATAGAGGTTACTAATGTGGAAACTAAAGAGGTTACATTATATCCTTCTATAGGTAGAGCAGGGTTTGATAAAGGGCAGTTCCAGTAGCGCAGGCTAAGGAACTTAAAAAAAGAAAGAAATATTAATTTGAGGATAAATTTGTGATTCGTTTATTTATGAACAAATTGTTAAATAATTTATCTTTCATTAAAACTTATCCTTCTGGTATGGAAGAGAAATTAAGTTTAAACACATATATTTATACTCCAAAAAGGTTTCATTGCTGAATTCACTGTCAAATACGAATTGGGTTTACATCTATTAATTTAAGCAATATGGGAAAAAAAAATATAAGAACTATATATACTTCATCTGAACCTGAACCTGTTTTAATTTATACTAATCCTGATGAGCATAAAGGATTGATAGCTAAACAAAATAAAAATAAATCGGGTGTTTACCGTTGAGTTCATAAAGATTCAAGAAAAAGTTATATAGGTTCTTCCTCTATGCTGAATGAGAGATTTAGACGATACTTTAATCATAGCTATTTGTCCAGCAGTAAGCGAGGAGCATCTCTTATTTGCAAGGCACTTTTAAAATATGGTTATGGAGGATTTAGGTTAGAGATTTTAGAATATTGTCCTAGTTCAATATTACTGACTAGAGAGCAATTCTACTTAGAGAAATTTAATCCTGAATACAATATATTAAAAGTAGCTGGCTCGAATTTGGGATACAAACATAGTGAAGCCTCTCTTAAACTTATGAGTCTTGCATCCAAAAGTAGAAATGAATCAGAAGAAGTGCTTAAGTTTAAAAGAGAGGTTATGTTAGGACGAAAATTGACTAAAGACCATTTAGAAAGAATGGCTAAAAATAACCCCTTTAGAGTGCCTATTATTATTTCTAATAGTGAAACAGGAAAGAGAGAAGAATTTACTTCTATGGCACAGGGTGCTCTGTTTTTAGGTGTTCATGAGACTACTCTTAAGAGATATATAATTAATAATAAGCCCTACAATGGTTATACGATTACTAGAGCTACTTCTAGTTTAGATTCCTCTTCTATCTATAGTCTTACTAATGAAAGACAGGGTGTAGTATTAACTAACAGTGTTTCAGGTATTACCAAACAATTCTCTACAATGAAAGCCGCATACCAATTTTTGGGTATATCTCCTAGACGACTCTCAAATTATTTAAAAAATAACGAGTCTTCGTTTATAAATGGACAAGTTAGCACGATTAAAGGTTTTATTATCACCAAGCTAGACTCCGTGGAACGTAACGGTAAAGCTATAGAAGTTACTAATATTCGTACAAAGGAAGTTACTAAATATTCTTCGGTTAGTTCAGCAGGCCTTGCTTTAGGTATATCTTCGGCGAGTATTTCTACTTATTTAAGTAGGAAACGTACTACCCCGTTTAGAGATATATACCTTTTTAAATTAATTTAAGTTATCTAGCATGAGTAAAAGTGTGTTTGACGTGTTAATATACTATTTGCTTGAAACCCGTCAACCTAGTATATCTTTATACTTAAAAGAAAATAGAACTAAGCCATTTAAAGGTTTATACTTATTTAAGGTAGCTTAAGATTAATAACCTTATAAAAATTAAAGGATAAATTTGTGTCCCGAGTAGCTGGTCACATGTTATTAAGTATTTTAAGTGGTTTTATTTACAATATAATGTCTTTGGGTGGTATAATCTTTTCTATTGTGGGTTTTATTCCGTTACTTTTTATAATAGCCTTCTCGGGTTTGGAGATGATGATTGCCTTCATCCAAGCTCAAGTTTTCGTAGTATTGACAAGTTCTTACATAAAAGATGGACTAGACTTACATTAATTGACTTGAACTTAAATATGAAAAAAAAATTATACAAATTTTTATACACTTGTACCAATTTAATACAATATTTTATTACTTTTATTAGTTCCGTCGGAGGTATTTTGATAAAGAAGACGAGCGATTATGGACTAATTAGACTTTACTCGAAAAGTCAGATTTTTATATATAATTTAGTTTCTATTGTGCTGGGGCATAATTTCATTAGCCCAAGCAAGAAAAATTTTATTTGTAAGACATTATATAATAATTTATGTTTTATTCCGGAGTTTTTTATAAATTTATTTAAGAATTCCTTGTTTATTTTGGCAAAGCGAGGATATTTAAATTGTATCGTATTCATATTATTAGCACTATCATTTATTTACTTATTTTCTATGCTATTATTTGTTTTAATAGGATTTGGTGTAGGATTATTAATAGTTATTTATAAGACTAAGAATTATGAAATTTTATTTAGCTTATTATCTAAATTATGTAAAATTTTAAAAAATTATTTAAATTATAAATTTGTTATTAGATTATTTAGTATACTAGCTATTATACAGTTTTTGTATTGAATAAAACTAGGGCCTGTATTTAGTATAGTATTAATGATTTATATTATATTATTAACAATGGATTTTTTATATAATATTATTAAAGCGGATGAGAAGGAGGAAAGTTTAGCTGTAAATTTGGAGAATATTCTCGAATTAGTTGTAAGATTGAGTTTATTGTCATCATTACTGAATATCCTACAAGATGACAATATAATTCATATGAAAATAAAGGAATCAATTAATAAAACGAGTCAGTCTCATTCTAATAATTCTAGTTCTAATGGTCAACCTTCAGGTAATGGACCTCCTAATCCTGATAAGGGGAGTTTGAAATATATACTTAATCATGATCATAATCAATCTGACGATGATAAAGATAAATTCTTGGAAGGGTTATATAAGAAAGTAGAACATAGAATTAAATATCTAAAGTCATATAGCAATAAAAAATTATTTGATAAAAATTTGGGTAAATATACTTTTACTAAACAAGAAGAAGGTTATATTTTAACGATTAAGAGCCTCGAACATGATAGACCAGGCTTTATTAGGGCGAGTGGGCCCGACTGTCCAAAGTTGGCTGGTGCACAGTGAGGTGTGGAGAGAGGGGATTGTTTAGTAGAAAGACAGCACTTTTGATACTATTATAAGGCGGGTAATGGTAAGGCATGTTTAGACAAGATAAGATGTGATCTAGAAGAAAAAATGAATAAATAAATTAACTTTATATACATTTAAAACTTAATTTACTACTAAGATAAAGTTGGTTATATTGTGTAGACTGAAAATGTCGATACTTTAGTATAGCTTTAATGTAGCTATATTACAGATGATAAAATATTTAAAAGAACATTTTATGAGCGCATCTTTCTACGAAGTGTGTTTGTTTGTCATTTTTTTATTATTTTAGTTATTTATACGAAGACTTCGTATAAACAGCAGAAATAATTAAAAAAAACACACTTCGTAGAAACAGAAACAGCAGCGCCTGTTTTAAAAGATTCTGATAATAGTTTTTGATCTATTTATGATTTAGAGGCGTAGCTTCGTCATTTTTTTTATTATTTTATGGCTGTTTCTACGAAGACTTCGTAGCTCTACGCATACTTCGTAGAGAAACAGCAGAAATAATTAAAAAAAACACACTTCGTAGAAACAGCCACAAAAATATAGCTTACTGTATTTTTTTTTGTCTGCTTGCTATAACCCTAAAGCTCAATATATGTGAGAGTAAAAAGTAAGTAAGGAAAATTATATAAACAATAAAAATTTATCCTTATAAGGAATAATAAAAATTTAGAAATAGTGGTAGAAATTAATGCTTATACATCATAGCTGCTATAACTGTTGCTATGGTTGTTGCTGCATATTATGCAGGAGGCTAACCAGCTTCTATTATGTGGCCGCTTATGAATAGTTAATTATTCATAGTCTAGCTTTAGAGGTAAGACTTAGTATGTGTATAAGGCGAACAAAGGAGAATTTTTTATTCGTATAGTATTTATAAATATAACATTATATAATTTATCTCTCTCCTTATATTTAAATTCTTAGAACTTATAGTGATGTAATGAAATTCATTCATAAAAAGAAAGTTTTATGAGTGAAAATTACATCAAAAAATAATGGTTGAGTTTGGTGATGGCTCTGATTGAATGCTGTTCAAGTGCTTGACACATGCTAATCGTACGTTTTAATTTCTAACATTAAGTAACTACTATACTAAAGGTTATTAATTAAAAAGTGGTGTACAGGTGAGTATAAAGATATAATTCGCCGGCCTTAAAGAGAAGGTAAATCCTTCATAATAAATAAAAGGGTACAGTTCCTGCTTTAAGAGGATGATAAATATCTTCGGGATAGGTAGTAGTTAAGGTGATGACTTAACTAGCCGACAACTCTCGTAGTCGAATCTGAAAGGTTGATCGACCACATTGGGTCTGAAAAAACCCCAATGCAAATTAGTACAGCAGTGAGGAATTTTGGTCAATGGCCTAACGGCTGAACTGGCAACTTGGAGAAGTGGCAAGTCCTATTTTGATCATATCCTAAAAGATGATCTATAGGATTGTATTAAAATTGAATAAAGCTTTGTTTATATATTGATAATGACAGTATATATATCGTGTCTTGACTAATTACGTGCCAGCAGTCGCGGAAATACGTAAGAGACTAGTATTATTCATCTTAATTGGGTTTAAAGGGTACCTAGACGGTCAATATAGCTTATATAATGTTAGTACTTGACTAGAGTTTTATATGAGAGGGGAGTACTTGAGGAGGAGAGATGAAATTCTTTGATACCAAAGGGACTCGGTAAAGGCGAAGGCACCCCTTTAGGTAAAAACTGACGTTGAGGGACGAAGGCACAGAGAACAAACAGGATTAGATACCCAAGTAGTCTTTGCAGTAAATGATGAATGCCATAGATTAGATGAAGAATTTAATAACTTAGTTCGTCAGTAAACAATTAATATTAAATCTTGTTTGGTCTATAAATGAAAGTGTAAGCATTCCACCTCAAGAGTAATGTGGCAACGCAGGAACTGAAATCACTAGACCGTTTCTGACAACAGTAGTGCAGTATGTGTGCGACAAGAAGCGGATATTAGCAATACGGTGTGATTCCGTTTGGTATTTTCTCTACCTAACACTATTTACACATGCAAATTAGTAATGATTTGTGTGAAGCTGTAAATACAATGTAGCCTCTCTTAAATGGGAATGTTAATATAGACATAATTTATATATTACCAGGAGCTAGTGTAAGTAAGATATGGAAAGCGAAAGCGAAATTAGCTACGACGCTTCGCTACTAGTGTACACGTTAAGGAAGGTAATAGATTCGACATACTAATCTATTAGAGAAACCATATTTCCGACGAAGTAAAGCTGATTTCCTAAGTCTTACGTAAATTGTGCTAATATCTGAACTTGGTAACCCCTTTATTTTCAGTAATATATTACATATATTAAAGAGGTAACATATAAGGCTTAGCTGAAATTGTTATATCCAATAAAGGGGAGAGGATTTGTTAAAAAGCAAATGCTTTATTTAGATTTCAATTGAAGTAAATCTAAATAATAGATAAAGGTATATATATTATGTTATATTAATCAGTCTGCAATTTTGCTCTTCCTTGTGGTAAGCTTGCTTGTAAAAGCAGCAGCGTATAAAAAAATCTATTTTTTTTCTGCGACAAGTGGCTGGCCAACTTCGTAGGCAGCCACCCCTTGGAATCGTGAGCAAGTAATTAGTTATTTAAAGATTTATATATAGAATGCCTCACAATAATAGTGAAAAATTGAAGATTATTTAGTACATTAATGACACAAAGTAATATAAAGAGCAGTCGCCTATCTTGATATGTAAGTGGTTTAGTAGATGCTGAAGGTAGTTTCGGTGTAACTTTAGTTAGAAAAGAATCTAGTAAGATAGGTTATTCAGTTCTAATTTATTTCGAAATAGCTTTAAATAAAAAAGATAAACAACTACTAGAAATTGTAAAGCAAGTATTAGGGGCTGCGCGAGCCACCGGCAGCTTTGCAGAAAAAAGTTTATATTACAATAAAAAAGATAATACCTTAAAATTAAAAGTATCTAATTTAGATGTATTAATTAACAATGTCATGCCGCACTTTAATAAATACCCTTTGTTCACACAAAAAAGAGTAGATTTTCTATTAATGTGTAAAATAATAGAATTAGTGCAAGAAAAAAGACATTTAACTAGAGAAGGTTTAAATGAGATACTAAGTATAAAAGCCGTAATGAATCTAGGCTTATCTGACAAATTAAAGAAAGAATTTTTAACTGTTAAATCCTTAACTAGATTACCTGTTAATACCGGTATCCCTAATAAGGACTGATTAGAAGGATTTATGGAAGGAGAGTCGTGTTTTTATGTCAAAGTATACAATTCGCCTAGATCGAAATTAAATTATGCTGTACAATTGGTATTTATAATTACTCAGCATTCTAGAGATAAAGTACTTTTAGAAAATATTTCTACATTGTTAGAATGCGGTAGAGTAGAAAGAAGAAAATCAGGAGAGGCGTGTGATTTTATAGTAAGATCATTTGATGATTTCGAAAAATATATGATACCGTATTGAGAAAACTATCCTTTAATAGGTAATAAATCAAAGGACTGTTTAGATCTTAAAAGAGTTTATGAAATAATGCTAACCAAAGGTCATTTAACTGAAGAAGGGTTGACTAAGGTAGTAGAAATAAAAAATTCTATGAATACTAAAAGGGATGTTCAAGTATAGTACGTATTATTTTATTTGCTAGGACGGACAGATGAATTAGGACCGGGCCCTTTGGTCGCTTCGCAACCTGTGGGTTGCAAGCGACCAGCTTCGCAGACAAAGATAAATATATGCTTAAACTGAATAATATAATATATATACTTATTAAGATAACGAAATCTTAATATAGCTGACTTAACATAGGTGAAATTTGACAAATGAAGATGGTATGTTAGGTTATATCTTAAAATATGTTTGGGGCGATGGCTCCTGTAGAAAAATTTTGCTTGAGCCGTATGCGATGAAAGTTGCACGTACGGTTCTTTAAGGGGGAAAGTCCGAGAGGACCTACCTATCTTGACTGTTTAATTCGATAATACACGAAAAACCTTACCACAATTTGTATAATAATATTACAGGAGTTGCACGGCTGTTTTCAGTTAATGTTGTGAAACTATGGTTTCCATGTAATTAACGAAATCCCTGGCTTTATTTTTGGATGCGCTAGTCCCTCCGGGACCAGCAAGCTCTTAATTTTTACTTATTTTAGTTATGAGGCGCATGAAAGCGCTCTCAGAATAAAAAAAGAGCTTGCGCCCTAAAAAAGATTTTTAGGGCTCGCTACTACGATAAGGCATTAGATCCTGGATATTTGGATAGAAAAAGGGGACAAAGACAAGTCATCATGGCCTTTATATTGTGGGCTATAAACGTGCTACATCTTCCTAGACAAAGAGATGCAAAAATGTGAATTTAAGCTAATCTCAAAAAATAGGATAAAAATTTTAAGGATTGTAGTCTGAAATTCGACTACATGAATAAGTAATTACTAGTAATCGTGAATCACCATGTCACGGTGAATTACTCTCGGATTGGTACTAACCACTCGTCACATGCTGAAAAGAGCTTATGCAATAAGTTTGCTTTCTTAGTAATTAGTAAAAAAAACATGTAGGTTTTGTGTAGATATGTTATCTATGAACAGCACCAAAGCTGTCTATTATTGGGAATCTTCGTATGCGCGGTTCTAATTAGTGTTAAGTCGAAATACGGTTCGTGTAGTGGAAGTTGCACGGGATTAATTAACATAAACTATGATTTAAGATTTTCTCTTATAAAGGAGGGTTCCTTTATTGGCAAGAAGGGTTGAGCTGTAAACTCAATAGCTATGACTTTTAAGAGTTCGAATCTCTTGTCTCCTACATTTGTGCATAATGATTACTAGAATTAGTAACTTAACTGGTAAAGGGTTATCCTGTCACGATAATAGATATCGGTTCGACTCCGATCTAGTTCGAATAATAATAAATAATATGAGAGGATGAGTTTTGGTCAGTCAGATAATTCTTAAAAGTTCCTATAAGTTTTCTAAGGTTAATTTATAGACTTCTATTCTGTATTCCTTGTTATAAATAATAAATTATAGCTTAGAGAGGGATAACGTATAAAAATCTCAAGCACTCTGGTATTTTTTTACTTATTTTAGTTCAGCTAGAAACAGCATAAATAATAAAATAATAAATAACAGAATAAAATAATAAAAAAAAATTAGCGAAGGACGGCTATTTTCAATATATATATAAAAAAAAATAGTCTATTAGGGTTGCAGCTGCTATATTTATAGCCTTATATGGACAACCTAAAAAAGATAAGGATTCGCTTTCATTCAAGATCTGTAAGGCTGACTGTTTCTGTTCCCCAATCTCACCCTTGCAGGGGGATATGTAAAAAGAACAAAGACAAGAATAAATAAAATGAACTTTTGTATTAAAATTAAAATTAAAATCGCTGCGGCTGGCTGGCTGCTTGTCATTTTTTTAATTATTTTCTGGCTGTTTCTAGCAGTGTGAAACACTGCGACTTCGTAGAAACAGCAGAAATAATAAAAAAAAAATAGCTAAAGCTCTTCTTGCTTGCAAGCTCGGTTTTTAATTTGTTATTGTTTAGCAATAACAAATGAGCCTTATAGGATTAGTAAGCTCACATATAATTTTTATTTAGTGACCGGTATAACCATAATATTTGGTTCAGGATAAGCAGGTCCGGTAAGCTTATAATAATAAAGCGTGCTAGCTTCGCTAATATATTTTTTTTATAACCGTGCATGTTTCACAGCGCTTCACGCTTCGCGCTTCTATGAAATAAGCCAGACTAATTTTTACAAGGAAAAGTTGCTATAGGTAAGGTAAGCCATTTGCTAAATGGTATCTTTTTAGATTTAGGTGTTCGAGTCACCTTTTTTCCGCTTCAAGTATAGAATGATAATTATAAATGTACAATTCATATTTAAGGATAGCTTTATACGGATTTTTATTGTTAAGCTTCTTAGTTTAGTATATTTTTTCTTATAGTGCTTTTGAGAGCACAAACTAGGGATAATGAGCCTATAAAAACGATGATAAGATATTAGCTGGCATACAAGGGTGCAGGGTATAAAAAGCACAAATTAGATACTTATCTCTCTGGGATAAACACAAGTAACAAACTGTAGTTTTATTCTTAATTTTGCTGCTTGCTGTATTTTTTCTTGTTTAGCAAGCTAATGCAAGCCTTGCTACTAATAAATAAGCCTGCCTGCATGATCTTATACACTACTTTTGTATTTTTTTTTCAAAAAATTAAAATTAAAATTAAAATCGCTGCGGCTGGCTGGCTGCTTGTCATTTTTTTAATTATTTTCTGGCTGTTTCTAGCAGTGTGAAACACTGCGACTTCGTAGAAACAGCAGAAATAATAAAAAAAAAAAATAGCTAAAGCTCTTCTAACCCCTCACCACTTATCCCCCCTCTTTACTATATTACCAATTTACAGCTCTAATGTGGTTTGCTTAAGCATTCCTTAAAACGAAATTTATATCTTTGGATGGATCTTTTATATAGTCTTTACTACGACTATTTAACTTTGTTTACGATTAACCCCCTTTACGTATTATTCATTTTAAACTAATTTTATATACATCGATGATTTTTAATAATTTTAATCTTTATATTATTATACCTAGTACTATATTTTTCTATTGCTTATTTCAAGGGTATTTCAGTTTACATAATATTAAGAATTTATTACACTCATATCCTTGAATTGCTACGACTTTTAAGCTCTTAGCTTGGCTATTACTTATTTGTTTACTATTATATTTATTTACTGGTACTGTATATGCTATGGCCCCTGAGGAGTGTGATCTTGCTAAGCCTGAGGTAAAGGTTATTACTGGTGATCTTAGTAACAGTGTACACATTAAAGACTCTAATATCATTATACCTAATGCGGTTGCTACTGGACTTACTAATCTTGGTACTGGTGCTGCAGTAGCTGCTGGTTTGAAGATTTATAAGTATGTTGGTGGTAGACCAACTGCTAAAATAGGTGCTGCGATTGTCGGTGGTGTTGCAGCCGCTGCTATTGTTGTTGGTGCTAATGCTACTAATAGTATTTTACAAAAAAATGCTGACTCTACTGCCTCTCTACAATCAAAAAACACTACAACTCCACCAAGATCCTACCACCCAGGTAGTAGCGATGGACCTGCGGCTTTTTCAATTGAACCTAGTGCAGATATAGATATTGTAATGGCTTTATTGAACTCTTCTTTTATTTTACAATTTTGTATATTATATCTTATTTGAACTTTACTAGTTATATACATAGCTAATAGAGTTGTAGATAATAAATGAGATTTAAGATATATTAAAACTATTTTTGGTGAAAGGATTCATTATTTTGTAATAAAATCCTTAACCTATACTAGTAAGACAAATAAGATATGATTAATGGTTATATTTATTCTATTATTTATATCTAGTTTAGCTTCTTTATACTTTAGTTATTTCATATTAAATAATATTGATATTATTAGTGAAATTGTACAACAATCTAAAGGTAAATAATTTTATACTTTGGCTTATTTCATAGAAGCGCCAGTCGGCATAAATATATATATTTTCAGTGGGCTAGCATCCCTTACAAGAAAAAAATATATTTTTTTCTCTTCGCACTGCATCAGTATTTTATATTTATACTGGGGCATAATTTTATTAGCCCTATCGTAAAAGGTAAAAGCTTATCTTAATGTTAATTTGTGTAAATACAAGCTTCTATAGCTTAACGGTAAAGCGCGCTACTGTTAATAACGTTTATAGATGTTCGATTCATCTTAGAGGCTTTTAAACAAGAAGAATTCATGACTCAAAAACTGTTGTATTTTTATTATTTATATTCGTGACATATTTAGTGCGAAGTAATTTTCAAGATCATCCTTTTCATTTAGTTTCACCTTCCCCTTGACCATTCTATACTAGCATATCTTTATCTGCTTTAACAATAAATGCTGCATTATCTATGCATCTTTTTAATAATAGTTATATATTGTTCTATATAGCTTTAACTACAGTAGTTGCATCTATGACATTATGATTTAGAGATATAATCTCAGAAGGTATAATATCTTCGTGCCTTGTTTAAATTTAACCAATTGCTGGAAAACCCTTAAGGGCGATCAGCAGGAAACTGAGAGACGGATAAATATTTATCAGGGTCTTCAGAGACTACGGGTTAAAGATTAATACGTTAATTAAAACTATTAATTAAAATATAGTCCAACAAATATAGTAATATATTTTAATTCGTAACATACTTAGGTAACCATACGAAAAATATAGGCAAGTTATATTCATTTAATTTTAAAGTACTTTTAAATGAGAGATCTCCTTTTAATATTAAGAAAATATAAAACTTCGACTGCGCTAATAACCAGTTAGGGTATTATCTTCCCGGTTTAATAGAAGGTGATGGATCAATTATACTAAGAAAAGGTGAAAGAGAAAAGATTTCACCTAAAATAGTTTTTACTTTTGGAGGCTTGCGTCTTTCACTATTTATACGAAGACTTCGTAGAAATAACTAAAAGAATAAAAAAATATCAGAAGTAGCACACCGCTTCGCGCTTCGCACAAAAAATATAGCTAAAGCTCATGATAAACCCTTGTATGAAAAATTACAACAAGTTCTTAATTTAGGTATTATATATGAATAAAAAAGAGGGGTCTGTAGATATAGTATAACTAATGCAGAAGGAGTAATAAATATTATTAATCTTATCAATGGTGGCGCAAGCTCTTCGTACTCCGAAGATTATAGCATTACATAAAGCTCCAGATAATCTTAATAAATGGCTGTTTATTAAGAGCGCTGTTAAACAGCAGCGCCTCCATTAGATACAAGTAGTTTAGACTCTAATGCATGACTAGCGGGATTTATGGACACTGACAGGCATTTTTCTATCAAATTATCAGGTTCTTATACTTCAGATGATTATATAATTCGAGGGAGAATACATTGTATATTCTCTATTAATAAATATCCCCTATCAGGGGTGTTTCACACGAATTAAATAGAATAACTAAAGAGTCTAATCTTCCTTTTATGACACAATAGGCAGAATTTTTTCAAGTTAATTTGTTGAATTATAAGGTAGAAAATTATCCTATTTTCAAAGAGCCAGCTAAAAAAGTTGTATTTTATGCCCAATCTGACAGAATACATTGTAACTACATATTTAACTAAATTTCCTTTAATGACTAGTAAAGATCTTAATTATTTATCTTTCTATATTAGGTAAACGTTTAACTCACGAAGAGATACTTGAAGTACGTTTTATCAAAAAATCTATGAATAAGGGTCGTACAGAATATAATTGAGACCACCTTAAAAATTATTATTAGTATTAAAACAATAAAAAAAAATTTTTTTTGTGCGTGCTTTGCAAGCAAGATATTTTTTTTTAGATTGGTACCATACTAGTACTAAATAACACTAGTATTTATAGTATTCGTGGTTTTTATCTTTAATGACGTATTTAGGTAACCACACTCTCGCGGTACAAAAAGGATTAAATTTAGGTGTTATATTATTTATAGTATCTGAAGCTTTATTCTTCCTTGCTATTTTTTGAGCTTATTTCCATAAAGCAATTTTGTGGGTAGGAACCAAACTCCGGGAACACCCTAAAGCTCTAATAACTAAGCTATATATTGAAAAATATATAGTGGCCTCATTAATGAAAGAGGGTATAGTAATATCATTAGAGATTCTTGGCTTAATGGGTTATCGCGGATCTAAATCAGATAGCTATATATCTGTAAAAGAGCAACGAGCAGACGGTTCCTCAATATTTTATAAATATTGTAAGGTGTGCTCTAAGTGCCAAGGAAACTTGGTTTTTATACATCCTATAAAAAATGTTAATACTAATAGATTTGGTAGACTACTTAACAAACAAACCAAATATATATATTCAAATACTACGAGCCTCCGTAGCGAAGCAAGCTTCACACAATCTGTGCGCAGCGTAGCTTGCGCTGCTACGCTATCCCTTATCCCCCTGCAGGGGGATAAGGGATGCTACGCAGAAAACTAAATCACTAAATTATTCAACTTTAAACCCTTATTATATTACTGGGTTTACTGATGGAGAAGGTTGTTTTTTTATAGGTGTTAATTCAGACTCTAAATGTAAAACAGGTTTCAGAGTAAAAGCCACATTTCAAATAGGTATTCATGAGAAAGATATTGCCTTATTAGAACAAATTCAATTGTTTTTTGGTGTAGGTAAAATTACAAAACTAGGTGTAGAATCTGTTCAATTTAGAGTATCAGGGCTAGAGGATTTAAATATTTTAATTCACCATTTTGATAACTACCCTTTATTAACTCGTAAACAATCTGATTATTTTCTCTTTAAAGAAGTTGTTAATTTAATGGAACAAGGTTCACATCTAACTTTAGAAGGTTTAATAAAAATAATTTCAATTAAAGCTACATTAAATAAAGGTGAATTATCGGATACTTTAAGTTTAGCTTTCCCTTCTTTAAAGCCTATCTTAAGACCTGATATTAAAAATAAACAAATTAAAAATTTAGATTGATTAGCTGGCTTTACAGATGCGGAAGGGTGTTTTTTTATAGCATTAAAAAAATCACCTAAATCTAAATTAGGAGAAACTGTTTGATTAAAATTTATTTTAAGTCAACAAAGTAAAGATCAAGATATATTAAAAAGTTTAATATCAACTTTAAATTGTGGTAGATATATTTCTAAACAATATTATGGAGAATTCCTAGTTGAAAAATTTACAGATATCTCTAGTAAAGTAATACCCTTATTTGAAACATTTAAATTATATGGCATAAAATCTAAGAACTATGAAGATTTTAAAAAAGCAGCTATACTGATAGAAAATAAAACCCATTTGACTAGAGAAGGATTAAATGAAATAAAAAAAATAAAAGGTAGAATGAATAAAAGTAGAAAATAGTATTAATATATGGATGTAGAAAATTAAAATCTATACTTTTTTGTACTTATTTCTTGCATTTTTTTCCTGTGTATCCTTGGGGGTGTTTCACAGCGCATAAGGGATAAAGCAGGTAAAAACAGAAGGGCGCAAAAAGAAATTAAACAACGAGTGCTTTAACACCAACAGTAGAATTAGGAGCTCAATGACCTCCTATGGGTATAGAACCAATTAATCCTTTTGAATTACCTTTATTAAACACAGTTATATTGTTATCTAGTGGGGTAACTATTACGTACGCCCACCACTCTTTAATTAAAGGGGATAGAAAAGGAGCTATATTTGGTACAATCTTTACTGTAATATTAGCATTAGTTTTCACTTGCTTTCAAGGAATAGAATATAGTGTTTCTTCATTTACTATAAGTGATGGTGTATTTGGTACTTGTTTCTTTTTTGGTACAGGGTTCCATGGATTCCACGTTATTATAGGTACAATCTTCATAACTGTAGGCCTATGAAGAATATTAGCCTATCATTTAACAGATCACCATCATGTAGGTTATGAATCAGGAATACTATACTGACATTTTGTGGATGTTGTATGATTATTTTTATACTTATCGATGTATTATTGAGGATCCTAGCCGCCTTAAAAAACATCACGAAATTATGAGCGAGCGAGCTTTTAAGCACAGCACGCCTGCTTCGCTATTTTTTTTTAGTTATTTTAGTTATTTCTGCTGTTTATACGCATAGGTGGTTTGGTTTGGTTTGGTTTGGTTTGGTTTGGTTTTTCACATGCTAGAAACAGCAGAAATAATAAAAAAATTAGAAGTAGAAAAAAATACGAGTAATTAATCGCTGCGAAGCAGTCCTGAACCGCAACCGCAGCAGCTTTGAAATAGCAAGCTGCCTCGTTTACATATACTACACAAAAGAAATATAGAAAAAGTATTAAATTATATTTATCTCTAATTTAAGTGGTTATAAATTAAAAGGTAAACCTTCTGTTTTATGAACTGAATATGTCAGTTCAAGTCTGACTAGCCGCGTAAATAGTTATACCTAATTGTACCAGCCCAATATAATATATTTAACTCTTCCTATTTTTAGTGGTGTGCCTCTAAAGGCAAAACAGCCTGTAGTCCATGATGAAAAAATCGTTATTTTCTATAAAACAGCCCCTGTTTAAGATGTTTTAGTACTACTACGTATTTTAAGGTTAGAACGCCTTACCATACAGACTCTAATACTGTACAAAATCAAGCGGTAGATTCAAGACCACAAGCAGAAATGCCTATTGAATCTATACCAAGTGGTGAAATACCAAGTAGATCAGATTCTGCTTATTCGTCAGATAGTGATCGCTTAGTTCGTGATTACAGTCACGATAGAATTCAGCAGAGTGATACATATAGTCGGTTGACTGGTCGTCGAATATCACCTAGTGAGGTAGAATCTACCACCAGCGATGGGTACCATTTACCTGGTTTTAATACACCAAGAGAATATTATGAACAAGACGGGTGAGGTCAAATTTTAGAGGGGGATGGTTTATCAAATAGATCTAGAAGTGCATCACCATCTCCTTCAGAACAACCTTTATCAGAATCATCTCAACTTGATCCTAGTAATCCTACTGTACCACACCAACCCGAAGATGAAGCTGAATCAAAATTAAATAGCAGTCAATCTGAATCCTTTTAATCAGAATCTAAAGATGAGCTTGCTGTATTTTTTTTGTGTGCTAAACGAAGCTACGCATCTTTCTGCTGCTTGCATATTTTTTTCTTCTTACTGCTGCTGCTTGCATATTTTTTTCTACGTAGTGTTACACCACTTCGTATAAAAAAATCAGCAGCAAGCTAAAGCTAGCAAGAAAAATCGGCGAAGCCCACTCAACAATTTGATAATCATGCCGAGTATAAAGTAGTAAAAAGAGGAAGAAGTGGTTCAGATTCTGATGATTATGACAATAAACGTCCGAAAATAGGAGATAACAATAGTAAATGTGATAAAACAGCTTATAATGATGATAATTCGAAAACATATTATGATGGAGATTATGATGGAGACTTTTTATTTGAGGACTCATATATTGATATCATACTTGATTTCATACTAAAATTATTTTATTAAAGAGCTTGCTAGGCTGTTTCACAGCACCCATAAAGGATATTCATTTGATTTGTTATTGCTAAGTAATAACAAATTAAAAACCTACTCAATAGAGCTTGCTGATACTTAGCTTGCCCCCGTAAGTTAGGTATAAGGCTCCGTCTACTAAGAATAAAAATCTAGAAAGCAAATTACAGATAAATATATTTTTAGTGGTTATGAGTTAAAGGTAGACCTACAGATTTCCGGTCTGGATATGTCAGTTCAAGTCTGACTAGCCGCGTTTATGTTTTAATCCTATTTTTAGGTTTTAAAAGATAAAGCCAGTAGTTAAATGGGTTTTTATCTTTATACCTTATACGATGTATTTTTTAATGGTTATACAGTAGAATATCTAGATGTTTTAAGTATAATTGCATTATTTTTCGGTATAACTGTTATAATAAATAAAAATCCTATAACATCTCTTATGTCTTTAATCGGATTATTTGCATCTATTTCTCTTTATTTAATATTGTTAGGATTAACCTTTATAGGTTTCTCTTATTTAATTGTATATATAGGAGCGGTTACAAAACGTGTGTGGGCACTAGGCCAGAATATAGCCGGGTTGGTGTAAATCCAACTTTACAAGGTACTTTTAATTTTAATGATCGGACTAACTAAGGATAAAAAAAAATTTTTTTTGCTCTAGATACTGCTATCCCGAGATATATTTACTATGGTAAGGAAAAGGCGAAGTCTTTAGGGTCATTAGCTACTAGCCGAAAACTTTATTCTACTGTCTTACTCTAATGAATCATTTCTTAAATGATTTGTAGGATTTTCTTTATTTTTTTTTTAGTTATTTTAGTTCTGATTAATCATGAGCTTTAGCTTGCTGCGGATTTTTTTATACGAAGTGGTGTAACACTACGTATAAAAAAATATGCAAGCCTCCAATAGTAAAGATCCTAAGATTCTCGTGAATAAAGCGCTAGTGGCTGCTACTACCCATATGAAAAATATAAAAATTTAAAAGATAGGTTTAGAAAGAAGGTTACAACCGTACTATTCCATACTTGTAAACAAAATTAAGTGAAAACGGTCAATAATATCCTGATTAAAGACCGTCGGTAATTGTAAGTGCCGCTACAGACTGGTTCACTGGGGTTAGGTTGTAATACCTGTTCAAATGTACAGTCGGATTCTAGAATAATGATTTAATCATTATAGGGAGGAAGGACAATCCGTAAAAGGAGCTGTGAGCCCACAGCTCCTTTAATAGGATGATCGTTAACGCGTAAGATAGTAACTCCTTGATATATTTAGCCTTAAGCTAAATTCATCTTAAGTTAATTAGAATTGATCCATATTATTTTTATTTATTCTGATGTTAATCGATATAAGAACAAGTGAATTACAAAGCAATAATTGAAATAGTATCCCTTTAGCTTTATTTGTAACAATATTATTAAATTATGCATTACAGCCAATATTGCCTTACTATATGTCAATAATTAATAGTTATAATAGTAAAATAAACAATCTAATTTCTTACTTATCAACAAGTAAATATAGCGATATTGTAGCTAAAAGGGAAGTTAGGTTACCACTACATATAAATAAAAATCTAGATCTAAACACAACTAATGTTATGTTTGTTACTAGTAATAATTGAGATGGTAATATGACAGAAACAAGTCACATGTCTACAATAGGAAATATATTATATACTTCTTATAATATATGATTGTTTATTGCTAGTATAATCTTATTATTAGCGATGACAGGGGCCATAATAATTACAATAAAACAAGATACAGATAAGCAAGAAATATAATATAAGTTAATTTTTAGCAAGCTATGAATTGAATCATTCTTTTCAGATCTCTACCTTAAGATAGAGATTTATGTTTAGCTTGCTTAGCTTGTTAAGCTAAAATTAAATCTCTGCTTATTTCATACAGCACTAAATGACAAAGATAAAATAGGTTTGGTTTAGGACTTAACAGTAAAGACATATCTTTAGGTTATACAGTTTATCTTCCTTCTATACTTTAAAGACTTCCCTGATGTAATCCTATTTCCTTAAATTGTTTAGACGAACACTTTAACTAAATCGCTGCTTACTTCGTAGAAACATGCGTAGCTTCGCTATATTTTTTAATTATTTTATTATTTATCCTGTCAGCATAAATAACTAAAAGAATAAAAAATATCAGAAGCAGCACAAAAATATAGAGGCGTAGCTTCGTCATTTTTTTTTGTGCGAAGCGTGTTTCTACGAAGACTTCGTAGCTCTACGCATACTTCGTAGAGAAACAGCAGAAATAATTAAAAAAACACACTTCGTAGAAGCAGCCATAAAAATGGCGGCGGCTACGCCGCCTCGCAGGGCTCAGCTAATAGTAAATTTTACGCAGTGGCTTACACAGAAGCTCGCTCTGTTTCTGATTTTTATTTAAACCCATCCCCTGCGCGATCTGCAAAATAGGGGGGGGTGGCTGGTTTGTATGTTAATGTACCCTGGTGAAACATAGATGCAGGGGTGGGAACGGAAAAATAACAGCCCTCTTATATGAAGGATAGCTTGCGTATTTTTTTAGAGCTTGCGCGTTTTCTATGGCATAGCTTGCGCATAGCGCTATCCCCGCTTTGCACCCCAGGGGCCAACTTCTTCTCCTCTTATTTTTTTACTTATTTTAGTTATGAGGCGCATTGAAAGTGCTCTGCTATTTTTTTTCTTATTTTAGTTATTTATGTTGTTTATACTAAACAACATAAATAATAAAATAAGAAAAAAAAACGGCGCTCCGCTCTAAAGGCAGGCAGGCCCCAGCATGTTTCTATACTTATACAGAAAAAAAATAGGGATACAGCGCGTGGTACAGAAAAATATGTGCTAGGATGTTTCACAGTAACCTAAAATATCTTTTTTTTATACGCTGCTACTTCGTAGTGAGCAATAGTAAGTAGCCTTCGTTATTTTTGTAGCCTGCTGGTCCTGCTACTCCTATGTATACACATATGGAAGCACTGCTTATTTATTTTATATACTTTCTGAAGGCTACAAATAAATAAAGGAGCTACCGTAATAATTATTACAATAAATAGAGAAATTAGTTCAATTGGTAGAACGTTTGTCTTACACACAAAATGTTAAAGGTTCAAATCCTTTATTTCTCAATTTTTCTTGCTTGGGCTAATTAAATATGCCTATCCCCGCGAAGCGCGAAGCACCCCCTGCTACGCAGGGGGGGATACAGCACAAGAAGTTCAAAAATATACTGTATATATTGTGAATTTTATACTCCTTGCTCTAATGCGTTATTTTTCTAACAGTTTATAACCCCCACCCATCGAACGTAGTGAAGGGAGGGGTGCAAACCGGGGAAGGTACGCTTCTGTTTTGCTGCTACGGTTCTAACCTTATACCTTTTGAGAGACTGTACGCTTAAAAGCTGTAAAATTAATAAGCAAGAACAATAAAAAAAAATAAGATCTTGCTTCTAGGGGAGCTTTTGATCCATATATTGAACCGAAGGTTATAGATATGGATAGGCGTAGCTTCGCTAATTTTTTTTTTTTTAATTATTTTAGTTATTTATGCTGTTTCTGCGCAGTCACTGCGTAGAAACAGCTAAAGAATAAAATAATAAAAAAAAAATTAGCCACCTAAAGGTAATTAAGGATCGATCGCGAAACACACCTGTAAGGAATACAGGTGAATAAGTAGTAAAATAAGTTAGTAATATAGGCTAGCTTTCCACATTTTTTTCAAAGAGGACACAAGTATTTAAGTATATAGGAGTATAAGATTCCTTAACTTAATCGGTAAAGTGTATTCTTGATAAGAATATCATCAGCGTTCGATTCGCTGAGGAATTAGCCTGCCTATTATTGATGCCTTGACCCCTGCAGAAGCTATCCTGATCCTATAGAGATGGGCAGGGGTGGCGTGGCTAACCATATCCCTTGTAGGTGTAGCTTCACTTAGCCACACCCGTACTACGCCATTTTGTGCTGCTGTGCTACGCAAGCAAGCAAGCAAGCAATAAAAAAATCTGCTAAAGCTAGGGAGTAAGGCAAGGGGATCAGGATTAGAAGCAGGTGTGCTCCGCAGGAAAAATATAGGGGGGAATAGGTTCTGTGCTTCTACCTTCTACCCCCAGGGGATACTATTTTTGGCGTTATTTTCTATTATTTCTTATCTTTTTCTTATTCCTACTCATATGCCAAGTAACGCCTTTACCCTGTCTACCACACGAATTCTACAATACAAATAAAAGTAACATTTAACAAACAGCTTTGCTTGAACTTCACACATAAAAAAAAAGGAAGATTTCTGTTCCTAAATAATAATTTTTTTTGTCTACTACTAAATAGTAGACTTTTTTGTTTGGTTTGTTAGTTACGGCTAATAAAAAAAAACTTAGATATCATTCTGAATATCATTCAACCCTTAAAATAATAATCTATTTTTTTGTCTACTACTAAATAGTAGACTTTTTTTTTGTTTGATAGTCCACGAAGAAAAAAAAAGGATAATACTTGTGTATCACCCCTAAAAATAGAATAATCTATTATTTGTTGTTGTTATTAGTATATTATAAACGTTGTTTATATAACTATATGTTGTTTATCTATTTTTTTAATTAGTTTAGTAGACACTGCTTTGTGACTCGTTACTCAATTTATGTCGTGAAGTTCATACTGTTTTATCTTTCCATTTACTGTAATTTCAACTAATCTTTTCTCTTTGTTGATTATTTTACCTGTTTGTTCAATATAATTTAATATATTAGTATCAAATTCTAATTAATATTGATCATATGAATATAGATCCATATATACTGATCTTAGTATAGTTTTTAGGGTATCTACTTTATCGAAAGTAGTACCAAAACAATCATGAATACACAAAAACTGTGGTGCGTTATAGATGCCATCCAATTTATTGTATAACAAACTTAATGAACTACCATCTAAAGAATGAATTAGATTAGGCATTAAAGCTCTTATCTGTTTATTTTTATCATATTTATTCTTATTTGTTATTTGTATGTTTATTTTAGCTTTACTATATATAAAGGGTGTAATTGAGATAGACTTTGTTTCTAAATAACTTTGTCTAACTACTAAACCATGAGGTAATTTTCATACTATAGGTAATCCTAGGAGTGTCATTATAGTAGCAATATTTCTAAGATATTTCATCAATCTCTTAATTTTCTCAAAATCGTTATTAATAATATTGTGAATTCTACTAACCAATATAGAGATATCCTTATAATTAATTAAATTGTATATATCATAACTTTTACCATATCATAATCCCACTTTATCTCTAATAACCTCAGTCAAATTTTCAAGAATATATTTCGTCATATTGACTCTAGAGACATTATATGGTATTGTCATAATAGCTTTTTTAAGATAAGTTCTATCAAATACAAACTTTCTTAATCTTTGATAATTTTCATTATCAGGATCTCCATCAAAAATAATTTCTAATTTATAAATAAAAAAGTTATAAAAATCTCTGGCAATTTCATCTAACTTACCATTCGATACTAAATTTAATTCGCTGAATAAAATACTTTCATTACTTAATAAAGCTAAGTGTTGAAATCCATTACAGGTAGCATCTAGTTGTATAGGTAAATGGGTACTAAATTCATACATATTTTCATCATTTATAAATTCAGAGTAACGTCTATACTCCATACAAAATGCTAGAAATAAAAGTTTATTACTTGCTTTATCTAATAATATACCATTGTCGTAATCTAAAATATTCTCTAGATTATCTTTTATTCATTTAGTTTTAGAACTATTAGATATTTTATTCTTACCAAAACAATTAACACCATAATACTCTAAATATTTTACAGAATCTAAAGATCTCTTTGAGATTATACTAGGTTCAGCAAATAATAAAAGTGCTTTAGCTAATTCAGTAGATTGATAATGTAAATAGTTATTATCACAGTAAACTCTACCACGTCTATCCAATCTTAAAGGAAAATAAATCTTAGAAAAATCTTTATAAAAGTCTGCTACTCCAAGTATCGTTTCTTGTAAATTAAATTTACTTTTTAAAGAAGTTAATTTCAATTTTTGTGTCTTAGTCATATTTTCTATATCCCTCTCCATCTCTAATATTTCATTACAATTAATTAGTAATTTATGTTTATCAAAAATAACAAACTCTAATAGTTCTTTATTAATTATATAAGGTACAGAACTAACTTTATTAATCATATTATAAATAACATTTTGATCTTTAATTTATGATTTATCTTTTATAGTAGGCTTATGAATAATTAATTCATCGTAATAATCTATATTATTCAATAAATAACCTCCAACTTCAGTAGCACTATACTTTTTAGGTTCTACAATCATAGGTAATTTTAAAGGTAAATTTAGTGTTGAATTATCTCGTAATTTAATAAGATCCTCGTCAACCTTTAATATATAAACTGATTCATCTCGAGCTCTATACTTTAGATCCTGATCAATAAATTCAGATTCTAATAAAAAGTTTACTAATCTCGTACCTAATTAAAATATAATTTTTTGATCATTCAATGCAGTACTCAATTCTGGATGAGTATTAGTGAAATGACTATGTCAAAGTGAATACTTCATTTTTTGAAATATTACTTTAGTAGTATTGTCCAGATTAATTTCTTCAACTTTAGTCTTTTCCTTTTCAGCTACAAAATTATCGAGTTCATACTCATACTTTTTTCGCAATAAATACAATTTAATACATTCAGAACCCATATTTATAGCAAGACGAGAAACTTTGAATTGATCTATATCATCAGTACTTTGATAAGTACAAATTTGGAGAAAATAATATAGACATATATTTACAATATTATGACTAGGTAAACAATTAACCACTTCTTTAAATATATCTTCATCTTTTTTAAGTTTGCCATCATTTAAATAAAAGGAATAGTTGTCAACACAAGAAAATAAATTTTCTTGTTTGGAAAATATAAACTTTCGTAGTTTAGGAGTTAATAAATCTAAATTAATACCCGATACAGTAGCCCTCGTAGAATCATAAGAATGTAATTTATATTGTTCAAATACCAACTTTTCAATGTCAAGTTGGGTAGTACTATTAGCTAGATATTTATTATTAGAAGATTTTAGTAACAAATTATTAAGAATATTAGTTAATATATTACTTCTATTAGATTTAGTACCATTAATATTTGGATTAGTTTTTTTATTTGTAGTTAAAGTTGAAAAGAAACGTTTATAAGTAGGAGAACTACTAAAAACGATTTGTGTTTGTGTTTGTGTTAGGCTAGGATTTTGTCTTGTAACTAATAATAAATCCCCATGTATACCGAAAGCTTTAGTAAATACAGTTAAAGAGAGTAGATCATTTAAGCTACAAGAAATTAAAATAATGATAGCAATTCTATTAAATAAAAAGGATATCTCACGTCTTGATACGACGGTATTAGAAGTATTAAATAGTGTAGTAATAAAAGTCATGTGTTTTTTTGTTTTGTTTTGTTTTGTTTTGTTTTGTATTGTTTGTTTTGTTTTGTATTGTAGGATTCGTGTGGTAGGCAGGGTAAAGGCGTTACTTGGCATATGAGTAGGAATAAGAAAAAGATAAGAAATAATAGAAAATAACGCCAAAAATAGTATCCCCACCTATAGGGGGGGGCTCAGCCTAAATCAGGAATAAGTTAATAACAGCGTATATAAGAAGCTTCTAAAAACAGACCTTTAATATGTGCGATTAAGAGAATTGACCGAGTGGTTTAAGGTGGTAAGTTTGAATTTTATTAGGTTGTTTAAACCACATCCGTTCGAATCGGATATTCTCTGGAAAGGGGGTGTTTATAAGGGCAGTTAGCTTTGAGTAACCTAGCTACAGCTTATATTAGCTCAAAATCAGTAGCATCCCTGTACACTGTTGTAGCAGCAAAACATAAAAGAGTGTAGTTTAATTGGTAAAATAGGAAGCTTCAACCTTCAAATTCTTGGTTCAAATCCAAGTACTCTTGAGTTAATAATGAGAGATAGGTTATATAGACTTATAGCCTATTGTTAACCGTTATTAACTAATTTAGGAGCTTGCTTGCCCGGCTTTGCACCCCACCCATCACTAGTTCGATGGGTGGGAGGGGCCAACTTCTTCTCCTCTTATTTTTTTACTTATTTTAGTTATGAGGCGCATTGAAAGTGCTCTGCTATTTTTTTTTTCCTTATTTTAGTTATTTATGTTGTTTATACTAAACAACATAAATAATAAAATAAGAAAAAAAACGGCGCTCCGCTCTAAAGGCAGGCAGGCCCCAGCAAGCTCTGAAAAAAACAAAAACACGATAGCTTCGCTCTTTAACACTAATTATAGATTTTTTTTTTATTATACTTCACTCCCATCTCGTGGATGCGCAGCAAGAAAAAAACTTAACATATGAATTAATTATAAATGTTTTGTTGGAGGCGTAGCTTCGTCATTTTTTTTATTATTTTATGGCTGTTTCTACGAAGACTTCGTAGCTCTACGCATACTTCGTAGATAAACAGCAGAAAAAATAAAAAAAAAATAGCGTAGCAGCCACTGATTTGGATAGGTTTAAAAGTATTCTATCCGAAGATAATAGACTTAAACTTTACTATAATTATGCATTAGTAACTAAAGTTTGTAGGGATAAAAGGTTTTACTATTGGTAATAAACAGTTAGGTGTTATTTTCGAATCTTTATCTGATTTTTATATAGATGAGTTATTTTTAACTATAATAGATAGATTAGAAATTTGATTTGATAAATATCCTACAGAATTGGAATATTCTTATGATTCTGTTTTACTTGAATTTTATCCCCTTAAAGATCTAGATCTTAAGATACGTAGAATATCTATAAAAACTGAGGCACTGAGGCTAAAGAAAAATTATCTAAACAGTCTTATAGATTAGGTCTTCGTACTTTTTAGGCGGAATTGATATTAAAAACTGCTACACCTAAAAAAAAAGTATACCATGTATAGATGTGGCTTTTCTTCAAGAAGTTATAGTACAATCACTGGCTGATTAGCCACAACTGAAAACCCTGATTTATTAGACTTTGAAACAAGATGAGCTTTAGCTATATATTTTTGTGCGAAGCGCGAAGCGGTGTGCTACTTCTGATATTTTTTTTTATTATTTTAGTTATTTATGCTGACAGCATAAATAATAAAATAATTAAAAAAAAAAATATAAGCATGCGTAGCATGCGTAGCAGTAGCATCCCCAAAAAATTAAAATAAAATTTAAATTTAAATTTTAATCGCTGCTACTTTGTCATTTTTTTATTATTTTAGTTATTTATACGAAGTCTTCGTATAAATAGTGAAAGATGCAAGCCTTAATAATTTTTAAAAGGCTTCGGGAAAAGATAATATTGCTTGAAGTTTTAGTTATATTTTATAGTATTAGTGTTAGGCATTCTAATACTATATAAAGATCAACAACGGGTTATGGCTGAGTGGTTAAAGCGCTTTCCTTGGGCGAAGGTTTTCCTGTGTTCGATTCACAGTAACCCGAAATATTAAGCACCTCACTTAGAACATGTATAAATACAGTTTTAAACAAAAGATATATAAGTATTACTTGTAATTATA